TTGGAAAAATGGCAGTGTAACGTAACAACTAGTATTGAAAGCTGGTCGCCTTTGGAAGCGTTCGCCGGTAACCAAAGCGTCTCGTTTCCGCAACCACTTGGGTACTTTGCTTATAGCTTTTTTAGGTTATGCAATAGAAGGGGCTCTGGATCCCCTGCTTTCAGAAATGAATGGATCAGAAGAGGGCTGGGTTCTATTTCCGGGCCGGGCGGGAGGTGAAGGCCATAAGAGAAGATTGCCCTACCGGTAAGGAAGAGAGGAAAAGGACGCTGTCATCTATCTCGACCAGTTTCCCGAGGCGTTGGAAATCCAGACCGGCTCAGAGAATCACTTAAGCCGAAGGCGCCCTTCGTTTCGCGAACAAATAAGTCATCCTTGACGAGATTTCCCATTCCTTCCCTGCCGAGCCACCTCTCTTCGCCATTCGATATACTACCTCTGCCTTCCTTTTCTATAACATACCCAGGCGCCCTCCTTTCCAATCAAAAAGATTAAATCAATACCAATCAAAGCCCTATCTAAGTAAAGCTTCGTCTGTTATTTTTCGGGGAGTTTACTCGACCCATTCCCCAGTCTCCCGCACTGCTCTGGGAAGTGTGCGACTCCGTATGAGGACCTCCTTCCCTTCTGCCCACTCTCTGTTCACACGGTTCTAAAAGCAGAGAAGGAAGGGTAGGCAGCAGGTACCACGAGCCCTCTGTCCCACACATCTATCCAGAAGCAAGTGTAGTTCACCGGTTCCACCGAATGCTCCTATCTCTCGGCAAAGATCGTGTGAGTGTGCAGTTATGCTTCGGATGCTTCGCCATAGAATAGATCGACCCAGTTCCCGTTCTTTTCCGGTTCCGGTGCACTCGCTTTATATCTCCGACACACAAGGAAGGACGCGGTGGGAAGGAAGCAGCCCTAGCCTCTGTCCGGCCGATCATTCCGCTGGCATCTTGCATTCACGCCTCCGTTTGACTGCCGCTCGGGGATGTAGTTGTAGATACGTTAGTTTTAGTGGCTCCACCTGTTATCTCCTTCTACGACATGCTGTTGTCGTCGCCATATTCCATATGTCACTTAGTCATCTCTGCCTCGCTGCGGGTCCTCCGAAAGAAACGGAGGACTTCATTCAGTGACTCCGCGATCGCCCTCTGAACGATCAGAATAAGGTAAAGCTTGAAGATAAGTTTTGTACTCTATTAATTTCTCAGTCCCTCTAGTCGGGTGGGCGTCGGCCGGTCTTTCGACCCGATCCCCCTAAAAACCGTACGTGCGGGTCTCCCCGCATGCGGCTCACGCCATTCGAGGTGGCCCACCCAGCCCAGCATTCATTCGCAAATCCTGTAGTGAAATTGAGACTGCTCGACCTCGTAATTCGCGTGTAGGCAGCGCTATCTGTCCTACCCTTGACTCTATCTATTCATTGAAATGACTTTATTACATAATATTTATATATAATATAGGCTCGCTCCCTCTTTTTCCAAGAATTCATGCGCTTCCCTTTACTTCATAGGGCCTTCTAGGTGAAAAGCCTTCCATTTCCGTCAAATGACCCGGCCTCCCCTGGCTCTTCCACCGTCCGGGCTCCCTTTCCTCCCTATGCTCCCCCGGCGCAGGCCTACCACGCTTCGCGCCTGCGGCGTTTTCGAAAGACGGTCTTGGCCAGTAGTGCCATCCTCCCCGCTAGATGTATGGGCGGATTGTCCATCGCTGCTGCGTTCTGTTAGGCTATAGATTACAGGAACAAATGTAGTTGAATGAGACAGTAGGCGGGTTACACGTTCCACTGTGCCGAGATGTGAGGTGCAGGTGGTGATGATCACCCCGGGGTATGCGCTAGCGCCCTTGACAGGCACTCCAGGACCCGCCAACGCTCATGAAAACCCGGATCGGTCGGTCCTCCATTCATCCGACCGGAGGTGTGGATAACGAGGCCACCTTCACAACCTTCTCCCTTATGTCCCTATGTTGTAGTAAGGTAGGGTGGTTTGCTTGAGTTGCTCAACCGCCCCTTAGCCCGGTGCTCATGCCGCGCTACGGAACCTCCACCGTGCCGGGGGACCAAGCAGGGCATAGCTAGCGGCATAGGAGCCGACTCGGCGTCAGCGGCTTCGTGCCGCACTGGAGTAATCCAATATGCGGATCCGCACGTTCCACCACTTCTCCGTTCATTTCCAATACTGATCGTGAAACACCATGAGCAGCAGGATGTTGAGGTCCGAAATTCGAAGTGAAATTTTTGATTTGCCCGTTCCTAGTCGTCATGGGAAAGAAAGGCAGAAATAAGAAAGAGATTATTCCCTAGGAGCTTGTACAGTACTACCAGTACCATAAATTAAATGCATCTCCTTCGCCTAGCGCGTCTACCTGGCGTGCCCGCCTTGCATCGCTATTGGCGGCAAAAAAAAAGAGCTCACTGAGCGATGATTGATGCAGCCCCCACCTCTGAAAGCTGAGGGAAGGCAGTGACCTCGATTGTTCCAGAGAGAAGGAAGGGAAGGATTCAATCCAGCCCCAGCCATAGGGTTCCTTACGGCTACCTTGTTTCGAACGAAAGCTCCCCTGGGCGGAGTCAAAGATCCAGTGCGCATTCGGGTCAGATTGCCATTTTGATTCACTACTATGTTGTCGAATCAGATTTAGCAGATTATTTATTATTAAGGGTCCGCACCATCATAAAAAAAATCGTTTTTGGTGATCTCATGTGCGGCTTCGAGAAAGTCCAAGTCCTCTCGGCCCCTCGAACAATACTTGCCACAGAAACCCATACCTCTACAATACTGGTGGCAGTCTTTCTGGAGAAGAAGGTAGCCAGCTCTACGAATTCTTTTTCGTAGGCTTGTTCGGAACGCTGGGCTCGGCTGGCCCGCATGGAGCCGGAGAACCATCGGTACCAAACCATGGCCCGGTCGATCCATGTAGAATTTTCGGAGCAAACAAAAAAAGAGGTAGATAGACACCTAAAATAACCAAAATAAGAATGAGGAAGAAAAAGATATCGTGATGTAAATCCATTATCATCCACTTTCAAATTCGTGTAAAAGTTGGAATCCAACTTTATAATAGAGTTGTTAGTTCGGGAGAGAATTCCATGATTCAAAAAATGGATGTAAAAGTCAAGGGAGAATGCCGCTGCTGTAAATAAACAAGAAAAGCGGATCCGGGGGTCGGTTCGCCCGACCAGAAATGCATCCCCCACCGGAGATTTGACTAACCACCCCCTGCCCCTGAAGAAAGAAAATGGAGAATATTTTAGGCTTGATGAAAAGAATCACTACCATAGAAAGTAAAGAAAGATCCTGTAAAATCGAAAAAAAAAATGGAAATGGGATTTTCTCATTGTAACTTGGGGCTTTAGGTCTCTGTCCCACTGAAACTTATAGGTTTGGATTTCTTTCTTCACTGACGCAATTAGTGAGTGAAGTGAGCATGGGGCACGAACGCTTAAGAAAAGTCTTCCTTCTTTCTTTTCTTAGCGCAGGATCTCCGTTCTTCCCGGAACACTAAGACAATTGCCCTTCCTTGAAAAAGGAGAAGAGTGAGTGAGAGAAAGAGCGGTTCGGTCAGAAGCAGATACCACACACTCAAGCCAATTAAGAAGCGCATAAGCAAGACGAATCTCTTTCTCTTTCCATATTCAATTACGAAAAAAAGGCTAAAGCGCATACATATATAGAGCTAACATAAGTCATATGTCGTTATTTGCGACTCACATTCGTTAACAAGTTATTATGCAAAACCAGCCATAGGAAAGCTGGAATCCGTTGGGGCCCGGGACATTTCCAAACTATCTCCCACCGCCCCAAACCTGCCCCGAAAAAATAGCATACGCTGACTTTGTGGTGAAGTTCCCTTGATTAGACGACCCCCACCCCAGATGATGCGATCATTAGGCGCAAAGTTATGCGGGGGCTTAATCCCAGCAATCAGTAGACAAAGATGATGAGGCAGGAACGGAACATCTGAAACGCACTCCAATTCCAGCCACATTCTGATGAATAAGCAGCAACACAGAGATTCACGGCACCCTCGTGAACTTGATTTATTGTGAATAAGTGGTCCTTTATTTTCCACCCATGGGTCAAGCCAAAACCTCGCTACCCTACCGTTACCTATAACCCATCTGCATCCTTGAAGAACCAAAGGCCATACTTTTTCTATAAGGGGGAAGCATTCGGTTTGGTAATTACCACAGGAGGGTGCCCCTTATCCTTAACATACTTTCCTTTCAAAATCTGCACCCAGAGTTTATCCGGTTGTGTTAATAAACCCCATCCTAGCTTCATGATAAGAGCCTCGTTATTTTCCTTAGCTTTCCTAATACCTAGACCGCCGTTTTTTTTAGGCCCTATCCCAACGCACCAAATGAGGCTTTTTTACACCTGATCCAAAAAGAAAAGCTCTGGTTTGCTTTTCAATCTCTTCACAAACCGTATAAGGAAGAGCTGCGGTCTGCATTGTATACGTTGGGAGGGCAGTGACTATCGATTGGGCCAAGGTAGTACGCCCCGCCATCGACAATTGGCTGGTCTTCCACCTACTTAGTCTCTCATGAACTCGATTAACAATATCATGGTATGTGGCTCTTGTCACTCGATCATGGAGTGACGGGGACCCCAAGAAACTTCCCGACGGTTCCTTGTTTTGGTGAAACCGAAACCTCTACTGATTGCACAAGAGAGACCATCAGAGAGGTTTTTTAGAAATGGATCTTGGATTTAGCAAGACTCACTTTCTGACCGCACAAAAGGACTCCAAGCAAGCTTTAATGACCGGAACTTGATCCATTCATGCTTTAGCGAAAAGGAGCAAGTCATCCGCAAAAAACAAATGATAAAGCTGGGGACCATTCTTAGATAACTGAATAGGCTTCCATAATCCTTGTCGAACCGCTAGATCATGAGCTAATCTTTCCAATAAATATAAAAAAAGTAAGAAATATAGGGTATCCCTGTATAACTCCGGGAGACGGCAAAAAGGAAGGCATCTGTCACCTCTCCATTCCAAAAAACCTGCATACTATTCGTAGAAATACACATCATAATGAGCTCCAGCATCTGACTAGGCAAAAAAATCTCAAACAAGGTGTCCCGAATGAAACCCCACCGGATCCGAGGCCTTCTCGATATCAACCGTCAATGACCATGAATCCCCGCTTCCCTTTTCGATTTTCATTTTTAGAGTCAAAGATTCATTTACAGTCAGAAACCCTCGACAGACCAAAGTTCGGAAGGCTAACTACATGCGAAAGTAAGACTTTCATTGGAAACTGAGAAAGACGCTTCCGAGCGAAGTCTAACAACCATCTTTTGATTCAAAGCTTTCTGAAGGGAAAGCTTTATACCTTAGGACATACCCCTTCCAGGAACATCTAGTACTTATGATACTGAACAGAGCAGAACGACTTCTCTATGTGCCCGGCGACAGCAAAGCTTGTTGGACTATTGAATGACTTGGTTGACTTGACCCAAGACAGAAAGCATAGCAGGAAGGTAGCTCTCGAACAATGGAAATCAATCATCACTTTGTTTTTTACCTCAAAAGCAGATCAAGATCGCATTTCAGGGACTAAAACAAAACATCGATAGATTGGCTGGATGAAAACTAGAAAGCAACAGTGTAGAAGGTTCCTTGCAACTCTCAATATGTTAAAAAATGACTATACATTTGCCTAGCAAAACACGACTTTAATGATCCTTTCGTGTCCCGGCTCCTTGGCTTACTTCAAGCTGGGGATTGCATACCTCTCACTCGCTTTGCCTCACTGTGCTTTGAATAGCCCTACTTTCGTACCTCTCCTGGGGGCAATGATAAATCACCTAAGACCGCTAATGCCCCATCTAATTCAAGAACAAGCCCTTCTCGCCTTCCCCATGTGGAATAAGTTCCCGTGCATTCCATGTCTGATTCTTTACTATGGATTCAATTGGGGCCAATCCTGCTGCCTTCCTTGCTTGCATGTGGTTTTGGAATTGGCATCTATCCCGCCTACTCCTGCCCTGAGACTAGTGAAATCAGGTCTGCTCTTGCGCGATGCCTATTCTTTTACTTTTTTGATTCCCTGCTTGTAGATTCACTCTCTCCTGCTCTAGGAAAGTTAGGGGAAGTAGCGAGATTCCGATTCCTTCGTGGGCGAAGGCAGCCGCTCCAGCAGCTTTAGTACTTACCAGCCCTTATCCCGGTTCTTCTCCGGCTCCACCAGCAGCCTTTATCAGCTGCTATGGTTCCCTTCCCGAATGCGAATCTCTATCTCTTTGGGGCTATAGCCTTCTAATAGGACCCATATTCAATCTCTTAAATGACTTCTGAACACTAGCTAGCTCTGGACCTACCTATATTAGCCATGAGCGATCACCGAGCGGAGTTGAAAGAAAAGAGACTTGACATGCCGCTCGCGAGTTCGGAACGAACGGAGCGGAAGGGATCAACAGTTACAGGGAGAAGTGAAAAAGACGAGCACTTGGGATGGGACCACGGAGCCACCGTTTAAAACAAGGCTAAACGAGGCCATACTAGTAGTAAACTCCTCTCTGAAGAGAGTGAGTCTATAGAGCCAACGAGCCGAATCTATTTTGTCTCTTAATAGCCGATCCTTTAGTTCCGTAGACTATTGTACTAGTAGGGCTCGCCCATTTTCCTCCAACAGTCAACTTAACTTTCCTCCACTCGCCTGAATTACGAGGAGTTATTATACCGAATCCCAGATCCCGGCCCCTTAACGCATCGCGAACTTCGTTCACTGCGGGATAGGAATCGAAAGGTATAGCTTTTACACGGGAACGGAACGAGCCGGAGCGAAGGAGGGATTGTACCACAGCTTGCTTCGAGACTGAAAGGAAAAGTGATCCTATTCCTCACCGCTCAGCTGTCTTGGTATCCGTGTTAGGAAGTCTTCAACGCTCCTTGCCGCTGCCAAACATGTATGTTGAAGTCTCGGAAACATGTTTAAGTCATTGACATTTATCGGAGAATCGACAGTTCGTCTCGTCTCGGGGAATTCTAGATCAATCATAGATCTGGGCAGAAGCGCCCTTCCCTAAGCCATAAGATACCTTCTCCTAATCATCGGCGTGACACCTATTCTTTATTTTTCTCGAAAGATGCAGCTACGGCCTTTTTTTTCGGTTTAGAATGGCATTGTTGAAATTACACAGCGAACTCGATCAACAAAGGATGGCAGTACTTGAACCTCACATTCGCGAAAAACCTGGTAACATCACCCCCCAAAAAGGGAGAACCCAATCGGTCTGCATCTGCATTTAGCATTGCCTTCACCTTTCAATGGATTGGCTGCAGTAGCGGTTCCCTCTTAAGAAGTTCGATCCATAGTCTTATGCCTCGTATCCTTCAAGTGTTTTCTGGCAGAAAAGGAAAAGGCTTCATCTACACCTTTCAAGTCAAGGGCCTGATTTGACATCTTGTGTCTTGCGTGTGCCGTCTTGTTAATAGCGAATGAAGTAGAACCAGAATGAAGGGGCGATGATCCGCCCACACACATTGGTAGTAGGAGAGGCAGCCACTTGGGGCCTATCCATTCCATACCCAAACGCAACTCAGAATGCCTATGATTAGTATAGTTAACCGCCGGTGCTACTTCCTTAGTGAAGTATCCCATTCCGACTTCTGTAGGGTTTGTTTACCGATCACAGTTTCAGCATTGCACCTCACTAGGACGGCTTTCTTTCTTCCCTTAGAGTCCTTCTAGCGGGTCTTAGTGCCTTCCTCTCTTCCACAAGAGGGAAGATCCAAACTTCAAATACATACTTTTCTTTAAGAATTGGATATAACAAACTACTTAATTAGCATAGAATTATCTTCAGTCCCTTCTCTTCTGGGCTAGGAGTGGAAATCGATCAAAAACCTCAGACGAAATAGCTTCCAAACCCTTAAGTCCATCAGCTACCAATATCTCGTTCTTGAAAAAACAAACCTCTTTGCCAAAGAAACACCATAGGGAGGAAGGAAAACCCATTGAGAGAGAATCTATCAGTTACTTAGCGTGACACAGCTACCCACGCCGACGGCTGCCCCAAGATCGCTGGAAAACGTCCTTCCTACTTTCTTAGCGCTAGATCCGTCCTGAGCATGCTTGTCATCGCCAACATTACCAATCAGAGTAACATTCCTTTACCAAAGCGGGACGGCTGGAGAATTCTGTTGAGTTATAGTTCTATATCTATAAGGGCTTGCTAGAGGACCCCTTTTAAATTAAACCGGGTTCTGTCACTCCTAAATAAGGTTTCAGAATCGTAGACTTGGGAGTGTAAGCTAGAGCAGAGCTACCTATCTTTGGCGAATTTGTCCAACCGGAGATCGCAGTCTCGTCTCAATCCTCTTTCTTATTCGAAGAGGAACTTTTCCTTAATATTAATAGAATAATAGCCTAATCCTGCCGCTATCGTCTTTAGTCTCTAAACCCTCGTAAGGCCTCAAATCTGAAGTCATCCTCTTTTATTCTTTCATCCGAGTTTCCTTCCAAATTAGAAGAAGAAATAAAAGCAAGACAGTCAGTCTATCGACTTCCTTTAGAGGAGAGGCTTCATTCTTCTCCAGCATACACCTGTTCGATAAAGAAAGAGAATATAAGAAAAATCCTTCCCAGTGCGAGGAGAGGAAAGTTCTTATCCTTCCAGCTCTTTTTCGTTCCAGTTTTCTAAGCCAAGTTGAAGAATCAGTCTTTTTCAGGCGTATCCTGCACCTCGAGCATGAATGAAACTATCTTCCCATAAGTCGCGTATGGAGCGAGCCGTGTTGGCCGTGATTTCGAACATCATCCTAGGACAAATTAGAGCTATTAGATGAGAAGAGACTTCACGCCATGAAACATGTCCAGGTCTACCAGAGAAGGCTTTCCCTTGCAGTCCACAATAAGGTAATATAGATAAAGTTCAACATAGGGGAGAAAGTCTTGAAAAAGATTCTTTCCGGACGTGAACCTCACCCTTAATCTGCTTAGGGATTCAATGTGCAACAGGGAAACTCCATTTTGTGCTCGCTCTCTTCTGTCATGCATCATGGCTGGGTGAGTTGGCCCATTGCGAATTAACCTCGGTGCTTCCAATCTGGTCATGCACTTCTTTAAGATTCGGAACCTGGGAGCTTTCCTCTTCATTTCAAAATAGGGGTAAATGTTTCGTAGGGGGGTAAGGAATATGCCGAGGTCTTAATAGAAAGGGGTGTCCCGTCTGCTAGGCTTTTCCGAACTTCCCTTCGCCTTTCTGCCCGTGAAATCCTTTTATTCTGCTTTTTCCCAACCCCATTATTTATTTAGTATTGAAGCATCTATTAGTTAAGGGGGTTCCAGAGAATCATCCGAACATTCTGAGATAGGGTTGTCAAATGGTGGAAGAGGAACGAGAGGAGCCCCTAAGCTTTCCGGCTCACTAGTAGGTGACGAGGGGATTTCAAAAAAGGGGGTAATATTCTGCCGATGCATTCGTTCGGATACATTCTTCCTTCTTCACCTTTTCAACCCACCCTTCCTAAAAAAGCGAATTTGCCTCTTCCTGGTAATGAATTGAGCGGCAGCGAGGAGGTCCGGTTCCATAGGGATTTCGTCTGCTTTTGGAACTTCGATTCCTGGGGGTGACTCCGGAGTTTCAAATTCTCAGAACCTCCTTCGAATTACAGAACTGGAGGGGGTCTCACAGGCATCTCTCTTCGAGCGGCAGTGCAAGCTCGGATGGTGTTAGCGCTGGCAGAAGGTCCTGGATTAGTTTGTACCGGTGTAGGTCCCTGAGTGGTGACTTGTCCCCCTTGATGTTGTGGCATTGGATTAGTATGGATCCCCAATAGCTTCAGTGACATTGGGGGCTTTAAGGTATGCCTTAACTTCGTTCCAATTGATACGATTTTCATCATTCATGTCATAGATGACATCACGCAAAGTATGACACTCTTCGATGGTATGGCCTGCGTCTCGGTGAACTGGACAGAACTTAAAATAGTCGAGACCAGGAGGCCAGGGGAGTGATCTCTGGGTAGAGAAATGGCTTTCCAGGTCAGAAGGATGGAGAATAGGTAGGAATGGGTAGGGGTCATTTTGGTAGTGAGCTCCATTGGGTTGGGTCCCCAGGGTCGCTTGGGAGCACCTTGTTGCTGCTGAGGGGGGGGGCGCAGCGTTGAGCGGGTCTGGGCGGAGCTTGCGCTTCGTTCACTCAAAAAGAATGGAATCCAGATCCGTAAGTGACTTCGATAGGCTTTTAGTTAAGACTGATTTTCTTCCTTATCTTATAGAGCTTTGTCTGATAGGGAATTTTCTGCTCGCTACGCCCCTGCCCCAAGCCAAAATAGCTTGAATAGCTTGATCTGACCGAACTCGCTCTAATGGAAGAATTCTAATAATATGGAATTTCCTGGTATGAGCTTAAAAAGCATTCCCCTGGAGCCTGAAACACGTGAAAGCTAGCCCTCCTCAATCCCAGTCGCATTCGATCTATAATTCTTCTTCCCCTCGGCGGAACTACCTTAATGGAATTCCGGCTTCGCTAAAAGCACCTGGGCTATGCCTCGACCTCTTCGTTGCTTAACTTGAATTGAAAGCTTTCAGTCATCAAGCTTACCTGCCGCCTAAGTGGTGTGTCAAACAACCGAAAGCAGCCGGTTATACAGTCCCTAGCGCGTGCAGCAAGGAGCATGGTGAAGCGCTGCGCAAAGGAAACTAGCCTTTTGTTCCACTTTGTTGATCGAGAAGAAAATATGAAATGATTGAGGTTGAGAAAACCCTGCCGAGAATCGAGAGGCGGGAGGGCACCGAAGCTACCACCAGACTAGCGAAAGGTTTCCCGACGAGGAGAAAGATGAGCGAATGGAATGACATCATGTATGAAATTACCAACCTGTTGATTCCGGAAGTCAACTCCTCGCTACCTCTGCCAAGTTCCTTTTTCTAGCAGGATTTTCTCAACAAATGTCATGGTAAGTTGCTTTTGAGTTCTATTTTCATTACTCCGAATCTTCTTAGTTCGATTCTGCCTCTGCTCCCTTACTCACAGAATCCCAACCGAACAATTATCATTGCCCTGCTTCCCATTCTCTTGGCTACGACACTGGTTCTATTCAAACTGCTAACTATGATTCGGATTTTCTGCCAGACTTCAGGTTCCCTCCCCGTTCTAAAAGCAAGAAAGGCAAGTCGAATCCCAGGGGTACTTTACCTTTACAGATAGAGAGATCGTGGAAGACTATTTTAATATAAGGATCGGCCTCGTCTTCCTTCACACCCCGAATAGGACTTTGCTAGGAGAAGGAGAGCAGTCGACTTGGTCACAGCTCTGATTCAACTGGGAACAGGACCTCCATCTCAGAAGGGAAATCCCACGGCACATCTTGACTAGGCATTCCCATCTCTCAATCAACAGAAGTAGCCCGTCCTATAAAAGATGCAATAGCAGTCCTTCCTCCAACAGATGCGGATTCATTAGCTGCTTCTAGTCCGATAACAAGAACTGGACCTGGTGAAATCTTTCAAGCTGCCCTTCTTCCTTCCACCAGATTACTTTACAGACTGGAATTCATTCAAAAAGAGTACAGGAACTGGTTTAACAAAAAGGGTCGAGAACTACAGTGATCTGATACCTGGCTCTCTTGGTATGAAGAGTAGGTTATGTAGGCAACAACTCTTCCTAGGTTGTTTCGATCACAAAAGACCAAATAATCGATGAGTAGTATGCTTTATATTGTATTGCCAAAAGACCGATGAGCCTTAGCAGAGCGCATACTTTTTTTTGAAAAAAAGACTATTCTATTTCCTTCTCGCACCTTCCCTTCAGTCTAATTGCCTTTTGAATGGGCGTGCTGAACGAAAACATCGCCACATCATGGAAACTCTTCGTGCCTTACTTATCCCCCTATCTAAGGTAAGGTTAGGCGGGAAGCTTCATCAGGGCTAATATGGCATCTTTCTTCTGTCAGTGTAATCCGGTTCAAGAAAGCAGGAAATCCAGTAATTTGGGCTTAGGAAGGCATCCCTTGGGTAATCCTGCATCTATTGATTCAATTGGGATCGTTTTTATCGATTCATCTCTTTCCCTTGAGCCAGTTCCGACTTGCTTCGCATAGGCTACACAAGCCAGGTTTGAGCTTCTTTATCGGCTTGAGCTACCTATTGTATTGAGTTGCCTCCCCACTGAACTAATTTGGGAAAATAAGAACTGAAGCCCTATTCACAGCTTTTTCGATCTATCTAAGCTACTACGGTGATTTGTGATTCAATCGATGCTAATTCGGCTATTTGACCTGGAGCCGGGTATAGTTTATGGCCTTTTTTTCCTGGTATCTGCCTTGAGGCCAGGTGTGGGATCGATCAGTAGGTCAAAGACCCGTAGTATAGGAGTGAAAGCCAGGGATGCATAGGAGGATGTGATGAACATTGACAAATAGGAGAATGACCTGCTCGCTGGGTGTGAAAGAGGAGGCTTGGAAGCGGAGCATTATTAAAGGTCAACAACTTCTTCCCTCCAATCCAATCGGCGGCTGGGCTCGTCACATCGAAATCAGGTATGGGCCACCTTTCTTTCTAGACGAAAATCACAAAACAATCACTTTCTTATATATACGTTATCTTTAGAACATGATCTTCGAGAAGTGCTGTGATATGAGGCTTTCTTTGTCTCCAACTAATGATCTGTCCTGCGACAACGGGGAAACCCCTCCTCGGCAAAAAGGGACGAGATCCGCTCCGCTCGTATCTTTATTCTATTTCCCGCTCACGCAATTGGTCTATCGCGATGTAGAGCAACAGATGGTACTAACAAAATTTTTCATATTTGGTTGGTAGGCAGGCTGCCGTCCCATGATCAGCTTTCGTATCTTGAAATGCCACTTCGTAATATCTGCTTTACAGGGCAGTGCTTCTTTCTTTTGAGCTTAATAGGACTTTGGAGACGAAGTTGCCCTATACTTTAGGGTCGTATTCTTACCTCGGCCTCTTCTTGCCAGCAGAAGCCCAAGCCTTTAGCTCTCAAAGCCCCCACCTCTGCCTCTATGTCCCACCCACTCGAAATGACAACATGTTAGGTACTGTAATAGCAATCTTACCCACCTATTGAGGTGAGGGAAACGAGAGAACGATCCCACGATCGGAACTAGTCATCGTATATTACGTGTATAATACTCCCATCTATCCATTCAAGATATTCCCTCTCCCGCGTATGATTGAGCAAAAGCTGCAGTTAGAAGAGATTGGTGGGTAAAACTCGCATGTGCTTCTAATCATTAACTCGCGAGTCCGAGTTTGAACAGCACGGCATTCTACCCGATTATAAGATGAAGAATAGAAGTTCCGAGCCCTCACTATTTAGTGATTCGGGACGGGATCCAAGTACAGGTACAAAAGCAATCAACTGGAAGGGACGTGATCTAGCCTACGATCCCATCTCTCTTCTCCAACCAAAGCCGCCATCCAGATTCAGAAGCGGAAGCGGAAAGAGTTTACTGAAGAGGCTTTCATCACCTGTTGATCCAGTTTCCCTTTCGATGATTGAGTTCGAGATTTAGGGAGCTTAAAGGTTGGGGCCAATAGATAGTCAGTCTCTAGTCTCAGAAGAGTGCTTACCGCAATGAAATTGTTTTGCTGCGTCGCAGCTAGTTCCTACCGGCTCTATTCGTTAGGGATTTGGAAAAATCTTCCAGGCACGAGACCTGCTCTTCTATTTCGGTCAGAAAAGGGCAAACAGCCGTCAAAGTAACGAGAAAGACCGCCTTGCCCGATTATTCCTCGTGCGTCTTATTAGAATAATATATTTCTTTTGACGACTTCACTATTGGTGGGAGGACTCACGACTGCTGTTGAGAAGAAGAAGAATCATTCACAGTCAGAAAGCTAGATCAAGAAAGCAAAGGAAAGGAGTAAAGGAAACCAGAGTCAAGGGATTCATTGAAGCATGAAAAGCGATCTTTATCTTTCAAGGGCTATTCCCAATGAGAGATTACGATAAAAATCATAAGAGAAGAAAGATCGTATAGCGTAGAAAGTCTTCCTTACTATCTCCTCCCTCCATCTAAGGTAAGTAGGCTTTCTTATAGAGTAGGTAGTAGCTTAAGCGCTAAGAAGCTAAAATCATGCTACAACAACGATATGCGATAACATGCAAGTCGTATTCGAGGTTGAGTATTGGACTTTTCCTGTCAGTTACGAGAAGGATTCGAACCTCCATCTCTGGGAAGCATGAGAGGATCTCAGCGAACTACCATTTATTCTAATCGTGACTTTGGTAACCCGGTTCACCTTTCAGCTACGTCCGGGGGAGAATTTGAAAATGGTGGTCTGAAAGTCTTACCTAAACTCTTAATAAAGCCTATAAAATATCCTAACTACATACCTCCCAGAACATAATCAAGAGCTTGGGCAAAGTGGGGACTCTGCGTGCTCTGATTGACGAGATCTACATAGATCTGGTTTAGACATTGAATGCTTGCGTCGCTAAAAAAAAGACGTTCGGCTACCTCTTGGAGATTGACTCCTGTTGGTAAGTTCACATCTACAGCAGTATCCCTATAGACTCTCCAAATTCTTTTTAGTTGGGAAACGATTTTGTCTTTCAGTGCATTTATCGTTAATTCATTAATAAGTAATAGCAAGGTCACTCTAAAGAGGTATTTTTATCCTTTTCTTGCTAACAGCAGGCGCGTATAATGGGAAAGCGAGTTTACGAGCTAACTAAGAGCTCTCTTTACTGACAGCATGCAAGCTTACCTTCAAGCCATGCTTACACAAGCTGATTGCTTATATGCCCTAGTTTAACTACCTCGGTTCACTTAACTTGCTCCCATCCTTCTCCCGTCTGACTCTGTATTACGTAATGATCTGTCTTACCTCTAAAACCCCCTTCTCTTCACCTGATACAAGGCAGTCGAAGTCCCCGCCACCCTGCGGATCTCAATCTAGCGACGGCACCCGGAACCACACTGCTGCCGCTGCCCTTCGGGCACACCTCCTACGCTTATCACTGACCTACGCTCTTGCAGCATGCCCCCTTCGGGCAATACGGCTTTCGTAATACGCGAAGCAGCTGAGCGATAGCTCTTCGATCGTCTTGCGATAGCGAAAGCCTTAATTAAGTCTTATTCTTTTGTTCCCGAACAATGATCATTCATTAGGCCGGCCCGACCAAAGACTGAAAGCCTGGTCCGGGCAAGCTCTATTATGGGAACTAATCTGACCAAACTGGGTCTAATGGAACAAGATCTCGATCTCAATAAGGAATTTGAATCTGGGAGGGCCGGCAAGAATCAATGCGATAGCGAGGTTGAGCAGTAGCGAGGGGCGATAGCGAAGGCGTGGTTCATCCTCGTAGATGCGAAGGTTCGGATCGAAGATCTTCGCGAGACGGCCCATGAATCTCGAGAATCGAGCGTGGGGCTTGAAGACCCTACCGCATTCCGGCCCCGGGGCAGTATGCCGGGAATAAGGGGGGACATACTGGATCCATTCCCTTGGTTGGGGGCTGTGCCCCCCCTATCCTTTCAATTTATGGATTCCCTGGTCTTTTTTTTATTCTTTATCTCTTCTCGTGACCTTCTTATGCGAGATAAAGTAACCCTTTATTATCTTATATCATCAGGGTAATGATCCATCAACCTATTGCTGCTTTTTATGAAACACAAATAGGATAATTTGTCCTGGAAGCGGAAGAACTACTGAAACTGCGCGAAATCCTCACAAGGGTTTATGCACAAAGAACAGGCAAACCCTTATGTTATGGGTTGTATCCGAAGACATGGAAAGGGATGTTTTTATGTCAGCAGCAGAAGCCCAAGTTCATGGAATTGTTGATCTTGTAGCAGTTGCATAAAAAATAGCAGGAATTTCACACAAATCGCGATTTGAGATTTTAGTTTTTTACCGTATTCTATTAATATTAATTATTAATTTAAATTTTTTTAATTTTAATAAAATAGAATATGAATATGAATATAGAAAGAATTCATAATCATCCGGTTAGGATCGATCTAAACCAGCCCATTATGCATACGATTCAACATGCCAACTATTAAACAACTTATTAGAAACACAAGACAGCCAATCAGAAATGTCACCAAATCCCCCGCTCTCGGGGGATGCCCTCAGCGCCGAGGGACATGTACTAGGGTGTATGTGCGACTCGTTCAGATTTCAGATTGTGGTTTTTTTTCAATTGAAAATGCGAAAGAATTCCCCATTGGTAGCAAATGATTATCTGTTAAGCAGGGCAAATCTTATTTAAATTAAAATAAAAAGCCGAAAATGGATGCCTCTACTCTTGCAAGAACGGACTAACAAGGTCAACTAATCCGCATAATTAAATACCGTTACTGTAAAAACGGATCTCGTTGTGAAAAACCTACTACTGGGGAGGGTAGAGCCAAAAAGTTTAAACTTTACAAGTTAACAATAGCATTGATTCGATCAAGTAAGGGGCTCCGGTGTATAGAGAGGACCTCCCCGTTTAAGAAATAACCATAGAAACGATGGAACCCACTATTTATTTATCCATTTATATTTACTATTTTTTTAAGAAGACTATTTTACTTTATCCCCCCTTTTTTTTACTATATGAAATCCACACTTTGACACCTGAGATTCCGTAAGGAGTAGATACTTCCGCAGGAGCATAATCTATTTTCTGGTTAAATAGATTACAAGATGTTTTTCCATACTTTCCGCATTCAGTTCCAGCTATTTCTGCGCCTTTTAATCGACCTGAACAACATATACGGATCCCCTCTACCCATTTATTCATTAATAATGAAAGATCCTTCACTATTTTACTAAAAATGGAACTAAATGATCTTCTTTTGTTGCTCAGTTGAAAAGAGATGTCTTGAGCAATCAGAGAAGCACTTTGATAAACAGATTGAATCTTGACCGACGTGATTAAGGTATTAGTGTTTGTTCTATTAGACAACAAAGATCGCATTTTTTTCATTTCGTTCAAATAAGAGTTGTACCCGTACGGAATTCTTATGTTTCTCAGTATGATAGAAATCATCATCTCTATTCCCTTTATCAATTCTCCTATCCCACCTAGGTTTATGAATTTATCTCTCAATTCCATTACCTTATCCTTACCCAAGAGGTAAAAGCATTTTCTCCTTAATTGACCTAGGAGTTGTTCCCGGGCATCCTTAAAAAAAAGGTTATTATACACCCCAACCCCATCCCTTAGAAAGAAAAAGGTAGCACCGAAGAAAGGAAAGAGCGAGATGGTGGTTTTTGTTGTTCCCGCGAAGCGAAGATCATTCGCTTGGCGAATGAAGTGAGTCAACCTCTTTTTGGCTTCGGCCAAACACTTTTTCTCGCTGGTCAAGCTTTCTACAAAAAAGGCGATGCGAGAACGTATTCTCTTATCTAAGCTTCTTCCCTGTGCATTCGCTCCCCCCATCGTAAATGGTTCAGCCACGCCCGGTGACACGAAATGATTGAGAACTACGACGGGGTCGAAATGAATTTGGTTCTTTGTATTCAAAAAATATTGCATGACCAAATAATTCAAGGAGAGGCGCACTGCGGGGAGGGTCCTTTTACTTTTAAGTAGATGACTCGTCGGGCCGTCGGAGCGGTACTTCTTTGGGAAAAAGAAATGGAATAACTTCGTTTTTCTGAAGGAGTCGTCATTTTCTATCAGGAAGGATATGTCATTTACAACCCCGGCGTCTTTCGGATGCTTGAAGGCCCCGCTGACCAGAAGTAATTTAGAAAGATTCTTCTTTCTCGATGGTGATCGGTCATGGTATCCATAGCCTTCCTTCTTTTTCGGCCAAATCCTGATTTCGTTTTCCTTCTCCCGGTCGTCGAGCCTGATCGACTCGACTCTTTTCCCTGCCCCCCGGCCTCTCACTTTGTTTCGTTCTTCTTCTGTATTGTTGCTTGAATGAAGACACCTGATCGGCCCCACTTTCCCGAATCCCTTCCCCTTTCCGGGTCTGGTTTTTTTGCGTCGTTTCAGTCGTCGTCGTCCATGGGGAAGAAAAAAATGAATGAATATTCTTTTGGAAAAATGTAGAATAATACACCTACCGAGACTCACCTTTGTCGTAGGTGGCGAACCTAAATAAGATCTCAGATTGACATTTTGATACACTAATTTACCATAATAATAAATAGAGTCAATGGTGACTCCGCCGTGGAAAGAGCCGCTTCTTTCTTGCTTGATAGGGGGGGCTTCCATTCACCAGCGCAGACTACAAAAAAAGTGCTCTCCGAACCGTGCTGGATAGTCACCTATCACACGGCTCTCACTCAAACCCAACCTGTGGTGGATCCCGGGGGACAAAGTCAAAGCGCTTGATCCTTTGCCCCATATTGGAGATGCTCCTCACCGCCGATCAAGCAGCGACGCTGCTCTAGGCTTAGCTTTAAGCCGCTATCGTTCGGTTTGGATAAGTCAAGTCCCTTCGGTCGGTTCGCTCAGATGGTCTTACCTTATCTTCCCTAACGTTCAGAGTTGTTCTGGTTTGAGAAAGGAGCACCGGCCGAGCACCCTGAATGAATAAGAAATGGACAGCAGAGGGTGCCGCAGGCATGATTCTTATTCAACCGAGTTGAAGCTAGCAAGATGTCGATTACACACCGGAGGTTGGTAAGAACTGAGGGACAATGCCCCCCCTAACCTAACCTAAGTGGGCCTACCAGCAACTGGTACTTGATCGGGCGGGGGGCGGCTTGGTTTCGTGCAACGCCTTCGCAGCAGGAAGAGGCAGTTGTCATTTGAAAGGAAAGGCCCATAGGTTTCCAATCCAAAACTGCACACCCTGATAAAAAAAAAGAGAGAAGGGGGTAGATTTAGGCTCCTTCCCTTCCACTGCATAGCCGCGCTAGCAGGTACTATAAGCCCTCTGTCCCACGCATCTAACCAGCTCGCGTGGTTCACCGGTTCCACCGAAAACTCTCATTTGTTGAAGCGGAGCATAGTGCGCTTTAGGCGCCGAGCGAGAAACGTCTCTTCTTTCGTTTCGGTTTATTCACTGATCTGAAACTTAGCACTTGTTTTCGGGCGGCGGCGTTTTTGAATGAAGTCTATCCGAACCGAATTAGCATTTATCAGAGCAGGCTAGGCCTCTCCAGCGGAGCTGGGCGCCGGGGCCCTGAATGTGCTAGCGATCGGCACATAGGGGGTGGTTGCCCGGGTTTCTCGGCCTGGTATCCTGCACCTCGCGTTTATGATTGTTCAACTGTGCCCCGGAGACACGGTCGAAGCACGCCCGCCCAGCGTGCTTCTTTCACGACATGCTCTGGTCCCGGGTGTTTTCCAGTGGTCTTCTAGCCTTAGAAGAAGTCGTGTCCGGGACGGACATCTGCAACGTCCTCCCACGCTTTATTTAAAATAGAGGACAAACTGAAGGAAAAGACTGACCCATTCGGTGACTTTGGCGGTCGCCCTCACTGAACCGACTTGAATCTGAACTACGATTAAGATAGAGTCTGACCGAAATCGGATTTCCTTTGCGTGCCATATGCCCTTGCAGTGCTGTCTTTTTCCCATCTCTCTTCCCGGTCCAATGTGTAAAGTAAACTCTCCATGTTGACCAAAAGACAAACTTCTCTCTCTCTCTTTATCTACGTTCTGCAATTAGATAGAACCCGTCGGTCTGAAACTGAACTCTTACTTTCAATAGGAAAGTCAGATCTTCATAAGATGCTTCTATTCGTTCCCTTCGCGGATCACGATCTACTTTACTTTGACAGCAGTCACCCTTGACTTTCATCCAACCTCTCGATCATGTCGGGCCCGGAGTCAAGCTCTTTTGGAAAGGTGATGTCATCATCGAAAAGCAAGGTGTGTTACGCATATAGCTTAACCTCGGATTCTGCACAATTGAAAAAAGAAAGAGGATCAAAGGGCTCTCTTCCAATCTCAGAATAGGATCTTAGGCATACGGTGACCGGCTAAGCGAGACCAAAAAAGATAGGTCTACACAAGGCGAAGCTCTATTGGGCGTTGCTTTCTAGATCGACTCTATGAAGAATATGAAGAGGCTTCTTTCTACGCTTTCTTTTCTTATTCAATTGAGAGTTTGAAAGGAAACTCAGTCCTTAAGTATTAGGCTGATCGGCTGATAGGATTGACTCGCGGACTGGATGAGACCATTCACTCACGGAAGACTTGCTAGATATCGCTCCTTCAAAGTGAGCCTCTTGAATAGGAATTCCCCCCAGCAGATCAGGGGGTTCCTATAGGGGCCGGGTACACTCTACCTGAAATGAAAATGAGACAGAAATGAATGCAAGACTTCGAAAGCTTGCAATACGGAGAGTGGGTGTATGATAACGAAAGGCTAAAGCAGATGACATCGGCTAGTGAGCAAACGAGAAGGCCTTTTTAGAAAGCCTTGTTAAATTAAATAAACCCTAGATGCATCTTCCGGTTAAAATTCCCTAACAATGTACCAATGAGAAAGCAAAGCCGGACGCTGTAAGAGGTAACTAAGATCCTAATTTACTCTATTATGCCAAGGTTCTAAAAATTATCTATAGCTTTACTCTTCCTTTTACTCGCTCCCTTTTTGCTATGGATTTCACTCCAAGCCCAAGGTTTTCGGGAACCTCTAGTGTTAAAGCCTGAAGAGGAAAAAAAGAAATAAGAAATAGAAAGGTTTGATCAATGAATGAAGCCACCAGAGGTTTAAGAGATGCTCGCAGAAGCTTCGATCTTCGCTAAAGACTTTCCCCTAGGGATTTTTACACCTTTCGGAAGTCCTAGACACAAGTAAAGGGCAGATACGTCCTTCCTTCTAGTCCTTCTGGCTTCTGCAATTAGCATGTCTTAGGCACTAATAGACGACTTGCATTCTACTCTTTCCTATTAACTTGCATTATAATAAATAGGAGGTCTCCCAATCATAAGAAGTACTGCTTGGTCTCAGTATTATCCTTCACCTTAGGTTTCGGTTCTTAACTTAAAACAACTAGGGAGTCTGTTTCCTTTAATTTAATGGCTTTCTATCCGTACGAGTAGGATAGAGAGAAGCGGTAAAGTAAAGGTCTTTCTTCCTACCTACTTTCCGGGCAATCCATATCAATAAAAGAAGAAAGAAAGCATTCCTAGGGCTAGGAAGCAATCCATGCTTGGACTTCAATTGTAATTGTATGTGTAGCCTTTGCCTTTCCCCTTTGCTGATTAAAAGACTTCCTTTTCTTTTCCTTTTCATTAGATAGAAAAAAGGAAGAACCTTTCTTGCCCGGTTTCAGTCCAATAATTAAGAAGAATCCGGTATGGAACATACTGTTGGGACCGAGGGAAAGGAAGAACTTAACTTAGTAGCTAAGGTGGATTGAGATCTCTTAAGTTCTCCTAGGGGGAATACCCCCTTCTTATCTTCCCTTTAGGCTATAGGATCTTGAATACCTTATAAAGATAAGAGGTAGACATTCCATTAGGGTAAGGGAGAATAGAGACAGTCAAAGTGCTTCTGGTTTTTAGTGTTGTTTGCATTGGCCTGCTGAGCACACTAAAAAAAAAACAAGAAACTAGATCCTTACGTTACGCTCCTGGGACTCCTCGGCACAGGGAGTACGGGCCTTCATCTCCAGGAGAATCGAGTGCGCGGGATCCTTTCTCTTTTTATTACTTCAAGGGTCTTCTATTCGACATTCTTATTAGAAAGGCTTCGGCATCCAGTTTCCTATTTTGGATCGCGTCTCGCGAAAGAAGATCTACTGGCAAAATAAATATCCAATTCCTCTTGGACTTTCTTTCTTGGTCAGACGAACCACCTTAAGCAAGCGACTTGGGATGGGAAGACTTCTTGGCATCGGTCTCTCTTTCTATATATATTGATTCAAGGCGGGGAAGATAACCTGCCTCATCGTAATAAGACAGCATGCTTCACAGCCATCGATCTTTGAATTCAATGAAAGAAGCTTTCAAAGGCCACAAACGAAAATAGAATGATTGGGGCGCAGAAGCCCTCCAGCTTATCTTATGCATCAAAAAGGCTACTTGACCAGCCTACTGATTCTTCTTATGGGGCAGTACCAAAAAAGATATGAAATTAAGGGCACCCGAGTCCCTAACTGGAATCACGGAAAAAGCCTCTTACGCAAGTATACAAACAGCTCTCCTAGTTCAAAAAGACGTGTGCTAGGATTATTATTGTACTTGTACAAAGGCGAGGGCGTGAAGAGAGATTAATGAAAAAAAGAAAGCAAGCCCTAAATCTTAACAGTCCTGGATGCAAAAAGCCCGATTCGAGGGTTGAGGCCATGGCGAGATCCAATTCGACATACCAACTCTTATTCTTTTTGAAGGGGAAGTCCAAGTAAACCATTACAAGGAACGTAGTAACTCGACTGAAAGGATAGGGTAGAGGAATTGAGTGGAATGGAAATCATATGCTTTGAGGAACAAGAGCACAAAAGAGACCTGCGGCGGGGTAGACACGGCAGGCGTTTTGCTTATAGGGCTACAGGAACTTTTTCAAGAGCCTCATCGACTATCAGCATGACGAGGGGAAAAAGCAGCGGATTCCTGGTTCGCTCGAAATCTCTTCCCCGGACATAAGCGGGGAGTCTCTCTTTAGGGACTTGGAACAGCCCAGGAGAGAGCCCGCCCCCCAACCAGAGGCTGCGCCGCCTGCTCCAAACATTCATGTAATACAGGCGGAAGTCAAAGAGGAACTGCGTGATTTTCTTAGGGCTCATACAAAAATAGAGCCAAAATTCACCTTTGTTACTTGCTTGCCCTACCCTCGATTAAGATAACTCGTACTATAAGTAGATGGGCTAGATTGAAGCCCTACTTTCCTAAGCACGATAACTCACCACTTGCTCAAGAATTGGCCTGCTTTAGCCCTTGACCTACCTTAACTCCTTGGGATAACTAAGAGACTTGTTCGCTTTACTTTACTGACCTACCATAATGAAAGATTAGCGACAAGAGCTTGACTTGCGTAAAAGAAAGAACTCAAAAAAATCTCGCTTTCCCTCCCTTTGTTCTCTTTTGCCTTATCAAAATAAGGACTGAGAGTCTTAGGGCTAGCTGGCTAATAGATTTTCACTCAAAGAGGCTCGAAGGCAAAGTAAACTCAAACTTAAGACCTGCCATTCAATGGAAAAAAAGTAAAAAGAGGGATTGTAGGAAGAGGGACTTCCCCTGACCTAAGCATTTCTTACTCTGTTGGCTTAAGTCATTGCTTAAAATCTGATCCTTTTTTATTCGGTATGTCGCTCTGCGATCAGAGCAAATGAACAGACAAAACTAATAAGTAAATGAGAATAAGCCAAGCCTTTTGAACCACATTTTATTTTTCTTTCCCTTTCTGCTCCCACGGTCCGTGTGAAGCACCACTTATTAAATTATAGATGAGGGGGGTCTTCGGCCTAAGACTGGTTTGGCTCCTCTTATACGATCAATCTCCTTCGGAGTCGAATCACAGTAAAGTCAAACGAGCTCTGCCCGAGTCTATGTTGGTAATGATCTGGTCAACGGCTGAGGTATAATCTCTAGTATGTATGATACCCCTGGAGTACCTCGTTTCGAGGATTGGATAAAGGTCTGAGGTTGACTCTCAAGAACAAGAATAAGAACTTCCTCATGTGAAAAGAATGCGTAGGCCAAGAAAGCTCAAAGGAAGTGCAAGAATTCAATTCAAGCTGAAGCAAGGACGGGGGAAGGGGAGATTCCTCTATAAAGCAAATGCCGAGACAGGTGCTAGATGAAGTTTCATCTTCATTGGCATTCCAGAACCCAAGTCGTTCAGTCTTTACCAGCCCTGAAAGGGCTTTTGCACGTGAGGAAGAAAAGGACGAAGCTTCTCAAGGTGAAATTGAGAAGAGACTTATAGTTCTTTGGAATTTGATTTGCTTTTCTAGAAGAATCCCTCGCTCCTGTATGGAGCAAACTAGGGTGCTCTCTTCCCACCCGGTGTCGCCTCTGACTCCCTTTCTTGGCTAAGCTCTATTGGGCGCAGCTTTCTCGATCCTTCATTCCGTGCCATAAGGCTATCTAACGTAGGCGCTACCCGCAGGTACCGGTGCTTTACTTTATGCGTAACAAGCTTGATTCCAAAGATCTCTTGTCTTATGCTGCTTTATTCGATTAGATCCCTTCTCGCCTAGTAGTTTGGTAGGCTACCGAGCAAACTCGGTGTAACCGCTGGTGGTTCTTTTTCTCTTTGTCCGGCCCGCCAAATTCTTTTTCTGCATCTATGCCCTTTTCCTTGGAGTTCAGTTCTAAACTTGCCTAATAATGTGAATTTCTTTCTCGAAGAGGAGGCCTGAGAGACGGCCAAGGTGTGACACTTCGTTCACTGCTGGCGTGGAGTAAGACATGCCGCCTTAATGCACTAGACAGTTAGAAGGATTTGAACTATTACTGAACCGGCCTTCGAGACGAAAGGAACGAAAGCAGGCAACATGAGTATGCTACTTCCTGCGAGAATGCATTCTAATGGTTTGTCATGTTCCTACTCTAACTCCTGCGAGAATGGCCCTCCCTACTACAGACTACGCTCGGAAAGTCGGTGATAAACAAGAAGAGAAGAATTTGAAAGAAGAAAAGAGAAGTCCCGAGAAGTACTTCACTTAGCCTTTCTCTAGTAGTTCTTCCCCTCCTTCCTCACTACGCTTCGCTTGACTTGAGTCATATTCCTAAACTCCCCGTAATGCTTGTAGTCCCTTACTGAACGGAAGGAGCGGTTCCCTTACTCGCTTGCTAATTATAGCCGGAACGAAGGCACGGATTCTATACCAAGTCTTTCCTATTCTCGTTTTAGCCCCCTTCTCTAATCTCTAAGAATAAGGTGAGCTTGTTTGTGTTCGGGCTTTCGACACCATATACTAGTGCGGGTGAAAGCCTCGAAAAAAAAAAAGGCTTAGCCATTTCCTAGCAACACAAGGCAGGTGCAAAAGGCGAGAGGATAGCGTAGCTACATGAAACCAAGTCATTCTTTCTAGAATACTTGCTGGCATGCGAGACAAGACTGGAACCAAGGCCAAGGGCAGGAACTCTACCAACAGGACCAACAAGAACCCTATCATCAACCAATAGGCCAGGAGCTTCAACTGAAGCCGAGGAGCTTATTGCCTGGGAGAGGAGCTTTTACGCGTAAGAATCCAACTAGAAAGCGGTTCTTGCTCTGGTTTCAGGGAATCCCTAGAAAGCCCAGGTCAAGGACTAGACTAAGAGTAGGTGTGTAAGCAGCCAATAGTGCTTCTTACGGAGAAGTGTTTCAAGTCATAGGGACACTAGCTACCCTTTTCTAGATTTGTGGCGGGAGGCAGGAAACTCCGTCTATACCACAGACGAGACCCGGGAGTCATAGTTCCAATAGCGAAGGAATTAGAACTATTGGCGGCCGCGAAGGATACGGAACGTTTAGGCTAATGGTACTACTAGTCAACTACACTAGCGGACTATTTATGCGCTGACTGAACTTGCTTCGTAGACAAGGTTCGTTCCGTAGCACGCTTCGGGCGAAGCCGGGGCCCGATTCCCTTTACCCCAAAATCTAGTTTTTATTCAAATCCCGACTCAACCCCTCACCCTGCCTGCACCACAACCACTATTACCCCTTACCAACCACCTCCCGTCTACAATCTTGATAAAGTCTCTTGGGAGAAAAGATACAGAGAAGAGAGAAAGGGAAGATTGTGATGAGATTGGGAACATGACTCGCTCTGGCAGATGTTTTAAGCCAGACAACCTGAAAACAGATGGAAATAAAGAAAAAGACAAAGAGAAAGGAAAAGGGAAGGAAAATACTGATGCTTTTCTCAAGGAAATCCAGAGGTCGGAATAGAATGCGGCTGAACAGTTTAGCAAAGCCCCTGCCCAAATTTCGATCTTAGGTCTTCTTTTAACTTCAGAGTGAGAATAAATGATGGAAAAATTTCGGAATGCACATGTCACCCCAGACATTTCACCCAAGAGATTGGCCAGGTTAGTGGGACAGATTTTGGCTCAGCTTCAACCTCATGAGAGGTGATTGCACCAGTAGCAAAAGAGATCTCAGGATAAAGAGGTACCATATCATATGTGTAACGAAAACGGACATGACACAGCAAGTTGCTAGTATAACTTGTTCGCACAGGGGTCTGAAAGCTTTTCAGTCAAGACTGGTCGGGGCTCTGGAGAGGAAGAATCTACATCGATCACGATGCGAGCAACAAGGTAATGGTGTCCGAAAGACAGATCTCATCACAGCACTTGCTTTCCCTAAACTATCTATCTTTAGAAGAGCAAAACTTCAAGAGGGAATTCTCAAATTCGATAGCCTTACAACAAACAAGCTTGCTTAACGCACTAGCTTTGAGTTCCGACTTAAAGGCTCTTAGAAGTTAAAAACCAAAAGACAAAGCGCATCGCTCTCACGCTCGTCAGTAAAGTCAGTTATTCGTCTTTTATAAACGAGTGTTGTGTACTAATAGACACTTGCTTACCGTAACCGCAAAGAAAGAACGGTTCTATCTATTCATAATCATAAGGGCTGGAGCGCCTTTCGAACGGTATAAGTTATGACTTCGCTTCCGAAAAGATAGATTTCACTCTGATTCACCAGCATCCACTACCGGAAGGAATTGCCTTACTTACCGCCTGCTCTTTCCTTTTCATTACCGATCCGCTTTCATAACAGCGTAAAAGAAAGGAGTCTCGGTATTCGTTCTGACTTCCGCTCGCAAAGAAAGAAGATCTGGATTTGACTAGGGCGAGCGCAGTTTACTATGCGAGTGGAGAGATTTAAGCGAGCTAATAGCGACTCTTTCAGACCCTCCCTTTCTTTAGACTTGCAGTAAAGCTGAACAAGTTTACTCAGCTTGCACTTGAGCTTTTTTAATCCGCATTAAAAAATCCCCAAAGCTACAAGAAAGCCCGCTACTTGCCAAATACAAATAGTAAAGCGCCTTCCTCCCTGACTTGACTTTCCTAGCTACCAAGCCCCTCTTCATTCAAACCCTTGCCAGAAGGACGAAAGAAAGGAAAGATTCTCTGTGATACCGCTTGAATAACGATAATCGGAGTGAAAAGCCTTAAAGAGAAAGCTTTAGCAACGGTAGGAGTGGCAATCGTCACTCGCCAGCACCTGACGAGCTTACCAGAACCTTCTCTCGCAACAAGAAGAGTTTGACTTGGGCAAGTTCATGATATGAAGAGCCTTTAGATGAAGAACGCCCTACTAATACAAGTCAAGGAGAGGAAGGACCAATGAGGGCAAATATCCTATCCCATGGGGCTGACCTCCGACCATCAAAGAAGGGATTGGACTCAGGTAGGCAAGGCAGGATCCCAACCTATTTCTCCCATCAAGCAAGCATCAGAGTCAACAGGCTTTGTATCTTTCTCATCCGGGATAGGCCCCGAAAAAGAAAGAGCTGCGAAATTAGAAAGACTAGCACAAAGAAGTGATGACTTTCTCTTCTCTCTTCGGATCGGGCCAGTCACCTTCATTCGATGCGTATAGTTTTTGCTAGAGTGGGCGGCGCTCCCGGTGAAGAGATGAGTTGCAATATGAGTCGATGTTATCGAAGGTAATGATTCCTGTTCAAGGAGACTCCGGAGTGGCATATTCGACGTAAGATGAACCTCTATCCATCAACTGATCTGTCTGGGGAAAAAGAGTACCGATCTCCTTCTTACGCCCATGCGTTTCGTTCAAGGGCGAGTCTAGTATTCTGCCCTTTCTGGTCGCTTGCTTCCGATTCCCTTACTCGATCTCCTTCGGACCCTCCTGCTTTCTTGTTGTATCTTTCTGCATGATGAACCTTTGGGGGGAGCAGCAGAGTTTTCGCCTGCCCCTCTAGATCAGCCTATTCTTTCTTTTTCATTGGTGGAGGTCCGTATCAAAGATAGCTCATTCTTCTTGATTCGCTATACAAAGTTCTTAAAGATCCCTCTTTCATCGGTATTGAACCCACATAAAGCCTGTTGCCGATCCGATTACCTATTTATACAGAAGAGAAGGAAGTTTGGACCGGCTGAAAGAAGGACAGCGGGGAAAGTTATCTAACCTGGGAGAAACCTTAGAATCCGTCTTTGAGGGAGGGTCTGAGGATGCTGACAAAACTGAGGGCTAAATGGGGGAATTGTCTTACTGCATGAGAGTCCCACTTCGGGGGGGACTGAAACCATGGAGGAGCTTTTAAGCCACTCGACTGTAAGGTAATGAAATTTAGGCGACTTTCTTCTCTGCTAAAAGATCTCTGGAATGCTGGCTTTATCAACATTTTATGGGCAATCTGGTTGGAGAGGAACTCGGTACGGTTTGAGAATTTCAAGCCGAGTGCTACAAGGTGCAAGATTAGGATCATGAAGTGGGTGTCGGAAGCCGGAATCCTATAATATATAATATAAAAAGGCACAATGGTGAACTCTGTTACTGTTAGAGACCTTGAAGTTTTAAAATTATTCAAGCTTCAATGCCGGCCAAGCCCATCTATTATCATAAAATAGAGCCTTCAGTTGCACAAGAAGAGAGGTATAGCTAAGGGACTCAGATACCACACCTGAACTGAATAGTCATGTTGTAACGTCAATAAAGAAAATGTCACGTAGGGCCCTTCCCATGCAGCTCCTATCCCAGCTCCCGAGCTCTAGTGGTTATGCCTTCTACAACGAGGAAGTACAACTAGGATGAAAAGGAATTTCTCTTCCCTGACCGTTCACGCTGTACCAAAGGTTGCTACATCCGAAACTGCTTCCCGCGCCTCGGGAGTCACTCCAAAGGCTGATCTTTCAACGGTTGCTGCAGCTGGTGTAATGGATTCTGATTCCCGACGATTCGTTAGAATCTCGGGGTATCTCTATCCTTCTCGTCGGGCTGATGAGGCCTGCTATGAAAAGGGCTTATAGACTTGTTTATAGCCTGTATAGTTGCTAAAATGAATTGCTACTGAGCTTGTGTTTCCGATGCCTGCTGCACTGTCAAGTGCCCTTAGCGGTGAAAGAGAACCTTGCGCTCCGAAGCCGCTTTTCAATTTAGCTCTTCCGCTTCGAGCAGTGGCATGATCGGAACAGGGACTTGTGGGGCTAGCATGGCCATAGCTTGACCCTCTTGAAAGGGATGTAGGACGAAGACTTCATCAAGCAGTCCCGTGGAGCACCTCATAGCTTCTCCTTTCCTCTAGTGCTTTCAAGGGCACAGGGAGACAATTTCACAGCTGCGGAACAGAGGAGAAAGAGAAAGCGGATGCTAACTCAACAACCGATAGGAAGGCAGATTACTCGACCAATAACTATGGAAAGTAGGTACTAGCTCGAGTAAGCAGAGACAGAGATCTAAGTGAGATAAGACAGGGAAGTCTCGACTTCGCTTGTTTCGGAATGCACGACTTCCTATGCTCTAAACTCATATCTGGATTGGCTTTCTTCTTTGTTATATAATAAGAGGTGCACGGAGTCCAAGTAAAGAATTTTTGGGCTTCATATCAGCGGCGGCCACTCTCTCTCTTACTTTCTTTCATTTAGTTAGGCGTGGTAAAGGATCTCGCTCGAAAGAGACTCTTGGTTCACCTACTCAATTGGAATGACTCTTCCCCTTACTTATCTCTTTACTCAGAGAAGTCCCTCTCGGAGCTATTCCCCGGCGCTGTCTTCTTTCTCCTTACTCTGGGAATGAAGCCGTAAGCCGAACAGAATACGGACTTGCTTGCTCTATTTGATTCAGGACCTCTTGCTGCTGCGTCTCTTTCGGATTCGGTTCCTTAATAAGGCCTGGCTATTCCGATTGAGAATACGGAAGAGGCTATGAAATAGAAGAAAGAAGGTGAGTTCGAACTCTAACTCAAGAGCCCTTACTCAAGAGGGCTTCTCTTCCTCTTATTGTCAGAAGTCAAATGGTTAAGTCCAGTTGGGGCAACTGGGCCAGACGACATTGATAGCGGAGTTTCCGTGGTAAGGTACAAAGCTTTTTGTCTGGGTCTTGGGCAGACGTACTCAACTGGTACAAATAGAAAGGCTCGTCCAGTGAGTGATGACACTGGCGAGTAAACTGCAAAAGGGTCTTGCTTGGTATAAGCGGATGAGTTAGTTATAATTAGCTCAGATGTGACTTCTTTGCTCGGTTTCGGTTGCTTGACTCAATAATGGCCCTTCAATGACTTTGTGGCGTACTTGGGTCCGTGACATGGCTTACTAACTGTGCCCAATGGGGGTGAATCCGCTATTGAATCATCCGCCGAGAGGAGCCCAGTGATCATTTGAAGAAAGCCCCAAACCTGACGTCAAGGTTATCCAAGACCTAACTAAACTTATACTCTAGTTACATACACAGGCGCTCTGGCATAAGTATATGCATCTCCGTGTGGATCATACCCGAAGTAGGACTTTTTTCCTGACCCCTGAGCGTCTTAGAATAGAACCCCGAATTTCTTATTTAGAAGGGTCACGCCCCGCTCGTCGGGAACCCGAGCTTTGCCATTAAAGAAAGTGTTTTTTTGTTTTGTCTTTATTTTACTTAAATTAAAATAAAAATTGTGTAAGTGAACCGCCGACTTAGGCTCTTTGGAGTCAGAGGGTTAAAGCTCCTCGTGTTGAGCAGGAGGCTGAGACTTCTACTGATAGCAAGCACCGGTACTTTACTTGGATTCGGCTTGGGGCCAATCCCTATTTTCCAATCTCGTTATCGTATAATAATAAGAAGAAGATAGCAGCCCGTGCCTCTTTGATTATCTAGGCTAGTGGTCTGGTCCCTGGTTGCCCAAATCGACTTTCTCTACAAGATGGCTTTCTGGGTCAGACTCTTCTCCCTATGGTCGAAAATCATGCATTCCCTTCTATCAGCAGTGGCATCAAAGTACCGTTCGTGAAAAGAAATATCATAAGAGAAGAAAGAAAAGAGCTTCGGGTTCAGAAGTCGTACGCCTGGTTCACTAGGTTCTACCACTGCAGGGCGTGATCATGCTCAAAAGACGAGTTTGATCCTGTCTTAGAAGGAAGACTAGCAATATGCTTTACAAAATCCACTCGGTCAGAATAAAAGGAAAGTGCCAGCAGCAGTTCTATTTGTCAATAACAACCTGCTCGTGACATATAGTTTGTGTGCCGATATGTATGTATGTATGTTTAGTAGGTGCTCTGGAAACAAACATTTTTTCATATGTATGTGCTTTCTATTCGAGTCTGCCCTGGATTTGTAAGCCCGGTATGCATCCTATTGGAAGCGGCAAAAACCTCTGACTTTGGACCTTAGCACGAATATCTAAAGGAAATGTAATTACCCCGACGCCTCCTCAGGCGGGTGTTCGAAGAGCTCCTCGAGCTCAGAGTGTTGGTAAGCCTGTATTAGTGACGGTCGGCTAAGCCGTGTAGCTAAGCACGGCTAAATAGAAAGTCCGGATGAGTGGGCATCCGTCAAAGCTAGAGCACCGGGGAAGCAAGAGCGATTGTCTTAAAAAAAAAAGCCCAACAGGAGAAGGATCGTGACTTCACGTCCTAAAAGCACCTCTGTATCCCAGGCAATCCTAATGTAATGTGACTTTCCGATTAAGGAACTTGCTTGAAAGGTCTTCTTCTCTTGTCAATGTCAATCTGCAACCAAGTCAAGAGGTAGAACAAAGGCATCCTCAAATGAGACAGATGAAAGCATAACCACTCACTCGGGCGTGGGAAATAAGAAAGGTCGATCTGACTCCTTTGCCCGCTACAGATTCTGTTAACGAGTTTAGAGCTTCCCAGTCTTGGGCTTCTTCGTGAGCAGTAAGAGGGCATGCCTTAAGGATAAGGAAAGGACGTGGTCTCTCGGGTATCTATCAATAGGGATCGTCGCCTCTGTCGCTGCATAGAGTTATCTTCCTATTCAATCACCTTTCAATCTCCGAGTTCGAAGGGTAGAACAAGGGAGGGTCAAGGCTTTCCAGGGATTGTTTCATAAGGAGATACTCACCTTCTTCGTTCACCTGCTCGGTCTGGTTCACCGCGAAGTGAGCTTGACGAGATTTATTTATCATATCAAGAGTTTTTTTGGATTTCTTCGAATTGGAAGAAAAAGAAGGAAGGAGGAGGAAGAAAATGAACCTCGAATCGACGAGGTAAAAGAAAAGCGTAAAAAAGAAAGAAAAAAGAGAATGTTAGAAGGTGCTAAATTAATAGGTGCGGGAGCAGCTACAATTGCCTTAGCGGGAGCAGCTGTCGGTATTGGAAACGTTTTCAGTTCTTTGATTCATTCCGTCGCACGAAATCCATCATTGGCTAAACAATTATTTGGTTATGCCATTTTAGGATTTGCTCTAACGGAAGCAATCGCCCTCTTTGCCCTAATGATGGCCTTTTTGATCTTATTCGTATTCTAGTTTTTAGAGGTAGATGTGGCCTTTCATTCCTTAGCTTAGGGAGTGAGAGGGCTAAGGGGAATGGGTGGGTGGCCCCTTACGCGAGGAGTTCAGTGTAGTCGACGGAAGCTCATATAGGAAACGAAACTAAGACCTATGGTGGCATATAAGATAAGCATTTCCAGATCGGGTAAAGATTTCGAGATTAGAATTGAGTGAGAGCAGCGGTTCAGCTTTAGGTCTCGGTTCAGGTGCTGGCTCAAGTACTGGTGAAAGTACCTGAAGGTGACATCGGCAGGAGAGGCTCCAGCACTGGTTTGTAAGGGTGAAGTCATCATAAGTGGTTGACTGGGCCTAGGAACGCCCGTCGGGGCCCGCAAGCTTTTAAGGCAAATTCATCGTTTTTCGCTCATGTTTCATGCGTGCCTGTATGAATTGCATAAGTCATTGTGTTTTGGCGGTGGAGAAGTACAGAAGTGAACAGTGTGTTAGTATTTAGTTGTGCGAAGCATTGTTGACAAGACTTACTCAACTCACTGCTTTCACCTGCTTCCGGTGACAACTACCACTCTCTTCTGAATGGGAGAGTACCAAGACATAGGGGTTGGCCAGCGAAGGCGGTTTCTTTAGTACCAGATATACGTATTTCGAATTCTTTTCATGGCAGTTCGCACGAAAGATAAGGAAAACTGAAAAGCTTCTCAAACCAGAGTAGGAATTCGATCAATTGCTATCAATGCCAGGAGGCAGATCAAGATTCATGGGAACGATAACCTTTTAAGAGTAAAGCGAGAGATAGGATAGATGAATAGGTTTAAGCTTGGAGGGATGAATTTTTCATTTTTAAGGCTTCGTTTTTCTCCGGCAAGCAGCTAGGGAAGCATTTATTCCCAAGCGATAGGGCTTGGAATTCATATTGATGCCTTAGTCCACTCCGAGATAGAAAGATACCAATAATGGAAAAAGATATGCTCTCCAACAGTAGGTTGATCAGTTACTTTCGGTAGGGACGGGAGACTGCCACTGATGGGAAGGCGATAAGAAGCCTGAAAGCGATTCTGACACAAGATACGATGACAGGAAGGGAGTTCGATCAGAAATAGACAGAAAAAAAGGCTGCTAGGCTCCTTTCTTTCTCATAGGAGGGGTTCGCATCCAACCCTTATCGATACCCCTCGCTAGGACATTTAAGTGAGTCGGGTTTCGATCCGGCTCCGAAATGAGGCGGTGTTACCAATGACTCGATACTCCGCTGCTACCGAATGAAGTTCGTCCTTCCCCCCTTTCCCTATAATAAAGTGCAGGCCCCCGTAGATAGATGTCCCATATAGCCCCTCCTCTCCGGGGTTGGGTCGAAAAAGAATCGAATTGGGTTGAGAGGAGTTTCTGAACCGGGGAGGATGGATGAATTAAGATAGTGAAGATGGTATAGTTGGAACTGAACCCAACTAATGCGAGGACCGGAGAATTAGATGGTCTTCCTGAACAGGCTTTTGATCTAATGAAGAATGACTGGAAATGGATTCCCGGGGGGTTAGGATCACGAGATTTGAGGGAAAATGAAGAGGAATAAAGAACCTTATTAGGTTAGGCTTACAGCAGGAACTCGAATAAGACCGAACTCTCTCGACGAAAAGGCCTGACAAGGGAAGGAGGTGAATACTCGAAAGCCAAAGATCTCTTTCGTCTCGTCCCGTCAGTAAACATTACTTTCTTCTGGCCCGAAGTCCCTTAGTTGAGTGCCGCTTTGAATCTGAAGGAAGGCAGTGGGAGATACTTCCTGAACCGAGTGAGGTATAGACAGATTAGATTATACCACTGTGTTGTGGCGAGACCGAGACTAGAGGTTCTAACTCGAAACCCTAAGAGAAGAGCCCCCACTATACTAGTTTCCCCCCGAGTCAAATCTATAAGACTTTCATATCATCTAATAGACTATACTAGCTACGTTCATCTACTCCACTCGCTGCCGGAGGACAGACAGATTATACTCTAGCTGGAACGAAGGTACGAGCTCTGCCCCCGAACAAAACAAGCAAAAAAGGAAAGAGGGAAGGAAAATCCCACTCAACCTTCTTCAACATTCGTTCGGATACTCCTTATGACTATGATTGCCCCCCAAAGAAAGGCGTTCATACCAAGCCAATACACCTACTTGATCCATCTATCTATTGCGACTACTCCCCTATTATGGGGTACTCGAAGACCGTTCAACACACGAACTAATAGAAAGGGAGAAAGCTCAATCGAATGGACAACCTTAGCCCCAGCGCGAAAGACAGGATTCGAAGCCGCGGTACAGATAATCAAACTTTATGGGAGATCCCAGACTTGCAATCAATCCCGATGATTATTATGCGGAAACCAGCTAAATCAGATCCTTCGGTCCGGGTCTCCTTCTAAGAAAGCAACCAATTCTGTTAGCAGTTAGCTTTTCGATGAAAGAATCTTTTATTGACTAGGATAGGTGGCTCGGAATTCCCTTTCCCGTTCCAAGAAAGCACGACTCTCGACTTAGGTCTGGCCTCAGGTTGGAGACAGGTGGAATGATGAAGCAGACGACTTTTGAACCTCTGACACCGGAATGTGACCTTCCTTCGTTCGACGCCGACTCCCGATTCAAGGCGACGAGTCTTTCAACTTTGACAACGGGGGGGGGCTACCTTTGGACTCAACTCTTAGTGGAATTTGCCTCATAACCTGACTTGATTCACCTTGGTTATGTAACCACTAAAAGAGGTGGTCGAGGCCTGACTTATTTCAGGCTTGTGAGAGTTCAATCACGCTACAATCAGACGATTTGATGCCGGTGCAGATGAATTTTATAGTCTGATCCGCTAAAAGAGTCTTAATTCACCGGATATGAGAAAGAAATGAATGAAAGAAGAGGGGTTTACGAAGTCCTTCAAGTTGATTGAAGGTCTGGGCCAAGCAAAGGCAAAAAGGAAGGCTTCTTCCCTCTCCTGTCTGGGAGTAAGATAAACCTTGCCTTCCCTGGATACTGGTCCCAAGGTAGGAGTAGCGGCTTAGTTAGTGCACGAAATAAATGTGACGGCACATAAAGGTCCGTATTCGGTCCGTCAATGGCTCTTTCTCCGAGGCCAGAGGTAAATAGAAGGGGTAACGGCCGAAAAAGAGAAATATCAATATTGTATTCGAATAGCCTGCTTCCCCCCATTACTCAAGGGGGAAAAGCTTAATCTCCCATTCTTTCATTCTTTCAACAATAGAGGACTCAAACCTGCTGCCTATTTCCTCTGAGCTCCTTAGCTTGTAGTTATCATTACTCTCCTAGCTGCGAGTAGGAAGCTATCGGAGTAGCTTCCCATCTTTCGACCAAGATTCGCAGTTCTTTCTTATTGTACAAAGGGTCCGCTATCCTATTTCATATCTAATATAGGAAGTCAGTGGTGGCATCTCCTGCTTATGCCTGCCCTTTTCCTCTTCCTTCGCTTCGCGTCTGCCTAAAGTAGGGAAATCAAAACCTGGGTACCACCCGCCAGTTGCTAGTAGGACAGCTCTTAGAGGAGCGGCCATTTTGCAAAAAAGGTAGGTTGCTGACTTGAGGACTCTAATAAGCTGTAAGACGGCGGGAATATGCAAAGAAAGGTTTAAGAATTCCACAGTCTTGAGGCTATCCTATTACGAAATTTCGTAAGTAGTATTCGAAATCGCTTCGTCAGATATTCGGGAACCTATGGTCGCTTAACGATTCGGTTAGCCGACTAGTATGGTAGTTGTCCTGAGGTTTGGTTAGCCCATTAGCCCAGGCGGATGCAGTTATGTTCCTAAAGGCCGCGGGCTGATAAGAAGAGCGAGGGGAGGGTTTTTTGCTAAAACCCCTGGATTTTCTAGCTTAAAGCTTTACGAAATCACAAGAACAAAGAATAACATGATTCAGAGAGATAACCTGGTCTTTAGACACTCGCCCTACTTCTAAGGATAGATAGAAAAGGTTGGGGAGTGCCAGATGCGGAAGCAGTTCCAGTCCCAGCTGCTGAGGTGGCGTAGTGACAGGCGAGAGCAATAACAACAGAAGCAGCGAAAGATCCTGCAGTAGTATATTAGGTTGTTTGCGGTGGAATAGATTCAAGCGTCCGGGCCAGTAAATCCAGAGCAAATAGGCGTTGACTTAGTTGCTTTTTTTTGCAGTGGATTCTAATCCCGATGTTGATCCGACGCAACTTACCGGTGATAGTCGCAGCACCTGGAGCTTTCAAGGGAGGAGTTTCAAATTTCAAGCAATAAGAAAATAGGCCTTTGCCGCTTCGGGACTGCTGACTTACAACATTTCGAACACTATCAGGCGATGATGCGGGTGAGGAGTTAGAAAAAGTCAACAAGGAAAGAGCCGAATCGAAGACTTTGAATGTTTACGGAAGGATTTCCGTTCCGATCCTCAAAGAATCACTAAGAAAGGAAGGAACAAAATGACTTGTTGCTGGGTCAGCTCTTACAATTACAAGAAGTCAAGCAAAAGCCAATGGCGCTAGGCCGGCAAGAAGATAAACTCGATCCGATGCCCTTACCTGACTCTGATTCGAACACAAAACTCATTCCTTGCTCCGTGGGCAGGAGCGAACCGGGGAACTCTAACAAAGAACGTGAGGAAAGGCACTGCCGCTGACTAAGATGATAGGCGCATGGGGACAGACCTTATACTCGTACTCCCAACCGTCAGACCAATCAACCATAAGACACTAGGCGATGGTCCCACACAGGTAAAGCAGCTACAAGAACTAAAAGAATAAGAAAAGGGTTTTACAGCGCCCCTGACACATCAATTTGAATCCAAAATCGAAAAGAAAGACGTTCCTCACCCTCAAGACAAAGAAAGCTGTACGTACGATACGATTAGGATCAGAGAAAGAACTGCTATGAACTCAGGCACCCATAGAAGGTTTTCCTGAACACGGGATCTAAGCCTAAGCTCGTTGGACTTGCTAAGGGAACCTCTTTCGAGATGCGAAGAATAGCCCTAGTCTGATAGCGGAGTTAAGTGGAGGAGAAGAAAGACAAGCAATACAGAAAGGAAGAGCTCCAGGGTTTGTTTAACTAAGATAATGGCTCACCATCACAGGGAATCTCAAAGCCCTGACGTTCGGACGTTAAGTTGCAAAATCTCGCTGATGTAAGGATCAATGATGGACACAGCGAAATTAGGATAAGCAACAAAAGAGACGGCTCCGTTTGCCAGAGATGGCTGTACTCTTGCGAGCATCGTCGAAGGTATTCCACCGACGATCTAGGACACAAAGAATGCTGCCAGTATTTACGCCGACCCTAGTAAATGGGACTGTATTGCTTTCATTGCGCCGATGGAATAATAATTCAATGGAGGACTTCCTGGTGCGTGCCAATGATTCAAGTGGTGATCTGGCATCGTGAGCAGAAGTCGATAGAGGAACGAGGCAGCCGAGACCGACTCACCGTCACATACTATCCCAAAAGCTTTTATCTAAAAAACCTGCAGTTCCTCATGCACCTTCGCCTAGAGTCCATCAAAGGCCAGCTCCCGCACAAATCTCCTCTGCCCACTCTAGATGTTGCACTTTCAGAGCTTATAGCTTAAGAGATTCGTCTGCGAGTCCTGGCTACCTCCTGTTAGTGTAGCGGCATTCCCTTGCCGTCGTGTTTCTGGGTTTCGTGCCACATACATTGTCGTTTCTGACGGGCGTAGAAGGACCTTCCTTCCAACCAAGAAGGCTCTATAAGGGGAATCAAAACAGAATAAATATAGATATGTTATAGTAGAAGTTTCCTTATCAAACCAGTAGCTGCCTCTTCAATTTCTAGAACAGCAAGGTAAGAAAGGGATAAGATTTCAGTGCCAGTGAGTAAGGAAGCGGGTGAGCTCTCAGGTCTGGGAGTGAGTTAAGGGCTAGCAGTACTACCTGTAAAAGGTAAGGGCCTACTAAGCTAGTTCAACAAGAAAAAGTAAACTAGATAAGTCAAGCCAAGGGAAGTTCTCTGCCAGCCAGGTTAACCTCTAGCCATCGAGCTTAACTTTTCGAAGTAGGAGTAATATCATACCTTCCGTAGTCTACTGTTCAAAAATCGTGAGTTCCCAATACAGGAAGTGCTATTTCTTGCTTAATTTCTTAAAAGTCAGCCAAAAAGCGAGCAGGGTAAAAGAGATTCGGATAGGAGCGATTAGTAGAAGGCGAATGAATAAGGTCCCTTCGATTGAAGTCATATCCAGTCCAGTTGAAATCATAGGGTAAGCCTCGTAAGCCATTGTAGAAGGAGTTTCAAGTAATCCAGTTGGCGCGAAAGTTGCAGTTGTTGTCTTGGATAGCCAGTTCTAGGACAAGCCAATAAGCTCTTAAGCTCGGAGATTTGTCAAGTTCGTTTATCTCCAGCCAGCCTAGAGAGACTCTCTTGCCATTCAATTCTCGTTCTTTCATCCCTGCTCGCTATTGAAAGCCCTTCCAATAACACCATCAGGTTACAGTTATTTCCTTCCTCGAAAGAGTTCGAGTTTGATCTAGTATGAGATCTAATTACAGCTGCTAGTTTCGCCTCAAAAAAGTCTTACTTAATCCCCCTTCTTCTAGCCATCCAGTTGCAGTGAGAATTGCCAGCCATATAGTTTTAGAAAAAAGGTAATCTCCTCTAGTGTAAGTGCCAGTTTCCAGCCTTCTTCAGCCATGGATAATGGCAAAAACTGGACAGTATTCGAAGGAGATGAAGAAGATTCTGCCACTCTGCCAGAAATTGGTTTGGATGACTTACAGCCAACTATTTCTTGCATCAAACAGGGGAGAGGTCGGCCATGATCTAGCCCTTCGACGGATAGTTCGTCATCCGAAAATGTGATGATTTTTGGCGCCAGGTATCATTTTGTTTCGGGGGAAGTTTGTTCAGGCACATGCGCGTTTCGAAGCACTCAACTAAACGATTCCCGATGTGCTTCCAATGTAGAAAGTAGCTCGGGGTTCACTCAAAGTGCGCTACATTCCTACTGAGCACCAGGTAGCAGATGTCTTCACCAAGTCAACATCTCGCTTTGCCTTTTTGTTTTGCGTGGCAAGCTTCACATTGGAACCCCACGTTCAGCTTGAGGGGGCATGTTAGACATGTTTCTGTTGGAATTGATGGAGCGCTTTCTGGCTCAGCTGCAGCCTCATTAGAAGAAGGTTCGTAATCAACTACCTCTTCTTCTAATTGCTGGCTTCTCGTTCCTTCAAATTCTGCGTCAGTTGTTTTAGGGGTTCGCAAACTTGGCAAACTACTTCTTCTGCCAAGCCATCCACCAAGTCCTGTGCAGTTTTTTTGAGGCTGCCTATGAAAAAAAGGGGGAGTTCTTTGAACAGTTCTTAGCGGATAACTTAGATGGCTATATCATTGAAAAGCTCATCGACAGCATAGTCTACCCTATACTCGAGGTCGGCATCAAAAAAAGGAATTTTTCCCGCTCGGATTTCGATTTCCGCAACTTGGACAATTATGTGGCTATCCAACGGCACGCCTATACCTTTGATCCATGTAGCTTGAGCTCAAAACATCGATCGTTTTCCCGGCTCTTAACCGACTTAAAGAAGGAGGAGAGCTCCGTAAACTCTCAAGTAAAGCGCGATATTCAACGCAATCTTCTCGATTTCATTTTACAAGAATGAAGACTTTGTTCCTTCAAACAAGTAAGATCACTATTGGAATTGAGTGTATAAGGACCTTTCTATTTTATTTTTTCGGTATGCTGCTCCGCGAGCAAGGAGTGCCGCGCACGAGCGGAGCGAAAACAAAGCAGTGGGAATTCTTCGTTGGGGGAAAATCCTTTGATTGCGTATTGAATATAGATCAATGTCTTTCTTGTTCCACTAGCTAGGACCAAATTCTCACATGTCCATTTCGTTATTACAACCTTCTTTTTTGATGTCAAAGACCAGAAGCTATTCGCAAATTCTTATTGGATCTCGGTTGTTCTTAACAGCGATGGCTATTCATTTAAGTCTTCGGGTAGCACCACTAGATCTTCAACAAGGTGGAAATTCTCGTATTCCGTATGTACATGTTCCTGCGGCTCGGATGAGTATTCTTGTTTATATCGCTACGGCTATAAACACTTTCTTCTTCCTATTAACAAAACACCCCCTTTTTCTTCGCTCTTCCGGAACCGGTACAGAAATGGGTGCTTTTTTTACGTTGTTTACCTTAGTTACTGGAGGGTTTCGGGGAAGACCTATGTGGGGCACCTTTTGGGTGTGGGATGCTCGTTTAACCTCTGTATTCATCTCGTTCTTTATTTACCTGGGTGCACTGCGTTTTCAAAAGCTTTCTGTCGAACCGGCTTCTATTTCAATCTGTGCTGGACCGATCGATATACCAATAATAAAGTCTTCAGTCAACTGGTGGAATACATCGCATCAACCTGGGAGCATTAGCCGATCTGGTACATCAATACATGTTCCTATGCCCATTCCAATCTTGTCTAACTTTGCTAACTCCCCCCTCTCAACCCGTATCTTCTTTGTTCTGGAAACACGTCTTCCTATTCCATCTTTTCTCGAATCTCCTTTAACGGAAGAAATAGAAGCTCGAGAATCCATACCAAAACCTAGTTCACTCGCTGACTCTCTTTGCATCCATGGCTGAATGGTTAAAGCGATGGATAATAGAGTGGGTTCGATTCCTGCTGGATGCACTTTGAACGTTCAGTTCAATCGCTGCTCACTTATACATATAGCTCGCCTGGGGCACTTCACTCGCTCAACACTCGTTCAAAACATCCACTCCTTCTTCACGGAAAGAAAAGGGACTGAAAATCCCGCTTAGAGATCGAAACTATAGTCAGAGTAGGCCATCCATCATCTCTGTCGAGGCCTCGTTTTACCTTCCAATTACGATCCGTCGGATTGAAACCTCCATTAGATTCGGAAACTAAGGACGAGATTACCATCGCATCGGCTTGTATGTCCCGAATGTTCTCGGGTCGCCTCATATTTTCCTTAATCTAATTAATCAGCACCGGGTGGTGATGGAGATTTATTGCGGCCTTCTCCTGTTCATCAACTCGAACCTCATTCTTCTGCAGTTGATGTTACGATCAGCCGTGCTCTTCAGGCCATCTGCCGATTGTCAGCCTGTTCAGCTGACCTAAGAGGATTCCAATCACCCGGCGCAGCATGTTTATTCTCGGCGGCGATTACAGTCTCTTTCCCCAGGTAAGACTACTCCAGAAGATCAGCAGCCCAGTTGCTTCCCTTCCAGTCGCTTCCTCAGATTCAAGATCCCTCTCTCAGGTTCGTCGACCCTCGTGAGTTTCTTATCTTGTTTAAGTCTTTTTGTCTTATCTTATGTCCCCAAAACATCGAGCTTACCTCATGTCAGTTCAATCTTCTCATGAACCTGAATCATTTGCTGAAGCCTTCAATCATTCTTGCTGGAGAAATGCTATGCAGGAAGATGCCCAGGAAAAAAAGAATAAGACGTCAGTCTCATTGCCTGCAGGGAAACAAGCCATTGGCTGCAAGTGGATTTACCAAGATCAAGCATAAAGCAGATGGCTCGATAGAGAGATACAAAGCTAGATTATTAGAACAAGGATTCCTTCAAGAATATCACGTCGAACCCCTTTAAAGATAGGGAAAACATTTTCCCCAGGTTGAAAAAATTACCACCATTCGTGGCATTCTTTCTTTGGCTGCAATCAAGAAGTGGCCCTTATTTCAACTTGACGTGAAGAATGCCTTTCAACAACATAAGGAGGGGGGATTCGCAAGAATAAGTTTCTATTCAGCCTCCTCCAACTACAGGCTTCTCTTCTCTGGTATGCAAGCTCAAGAAAGCGATTTACGTTATGGCCTCCGACAACTAAAGAAGGCACCAAGAGCTGACGAAGGGTGCCTTCTTTCAGAAATTTAGCTCGTTTTGCTTTATTTTTGATAAAGGGTTCCACTGTAGCCGTGCGGATTTTTCCATGTTTGTTCGTCGACGTCATGGTCGTTGCCTCATTCTTTATATGTATATGTTGACGACAACATTCTCACCGGAAATGACTCGCTTTTTTTTATCCATATGGATGAAGAGCTATTTGTGCATCTTACATCTGCATACCCAAAAGGGGGCGCTCTATGGTATTCAAGGGTTTTTTATGCCTTTGAGTCATCAGAAGAGCGTACTGGTTCCGCCTTACTCAATAGGGGCTTGGTAAAAAATGTATATTGTACCCTACCTTTACCTTACCAAAGATTGAAAAAGGAAGCGCAGAAAAGACCTCCGGGTTATCAGACTTCCCGAATGGTCTTCGGGTTAGATAGTATGTAGAGATAGAAACCGGAATGGACGATAGGGGAGCTATTTGGCTGAAAACTAAAAGGGTAAATTAGTCTCTCATATAAGCCATTACTGAGTTAATTCGGGGGGGAAAGGGGTTAGTAAGCTTCTCGACCCCGGTAAGAGTTGAGTTCGTTGATCCCAGGCCAGGTCGTTGCACGGTAGGCGGCTTGGAGTAAAGGCAGTCAGGGTTGACGTCGTCGTTAAGGCTCAGAGTTGGAGTGATCTCCGGGTCAATGAAAGAGGTGAGACCGAATTGGAAAGGTTTGAAGAGCTAAGCTTTCATACTTGACCTTCCCCACGTTATGTATTCTATGATTCGAATCTCTCAATTACAAGATGAGGAAACAAAAGCTGAAATCAGAGGCTTATTTTCCGAACAAAGAAACATTATTCTATAACTGGGCCTGGGCATGCTTTCGCGATTGCTTTGTTTGGTTCTTAAATGGTGGGTCGATCAGTCTACTCGCCCCTTCGACCGGACCGAGAAAGGGCGTACAAGACTTTATTCAAGGAGATCGGGAAAGATCAATGCGAGAGCTAAAATCCATTGGTACAACATAAGAGATCCCTCCTTTGTTTGTGGGGGGGCCTGGATATTCGGAAACCCGTCTCATGCAATGCAATGCAATAAGGCGGTAATCCTGAATAACTTGCGGCGTTCGACTGATATCGACGTTCGGTTTACCTGTGCCCGCGTGGGGGAACGGCCCGGGTGCTCTTTGCCTTTATTCGAACCCGGCCGTCCGTGATGGGGCTTTTATTCTTATTTACGATGCCATCGGCGCTTTTCCCTCTGCTTTCCGTTTGGTCAACTCACGTACTAACTCGATCATAACATAAGAAATAGGCCCCACATATTTTTGATGATATGCCACAGGAATCTACCAAAATAATAGATAAGGCCTAGGACCAATGGCACCAGCAGATAGCAAGACCTCGCCACTTCATCATTGCATATGGTCAGCCTAGCTGAAATGGGAATCAGTCTTTCTTGTTTTGTTGTTATAATAAGAATAGAATGAATTGGTGGATAGCTTTCTATCGGTTCCAAGTCCAAGTAAAGTTGGTTTGACCATGCCCATGGCTGGATATAGCAAGTGTACAGCGCGCTCCCAACCTATAGGCCAAGTTGCAAAGTCCACAAGCAGTGGATTGAAGGACCCACTTAAGTCTATGGAAAGGTTCTCAACTTAGGACAGATTCGTCTTATAAGATTGTGAAGTTCCCAGGCCCAGTTTTGGGATTGATTTCCACCCTCACCCTGGTCAGTAAGATTAAGAGAGTAAGAAGGGAATTCTCTCTTGAAGGAAAAGTAACTCGAGAAAGGAGAATCCAAACCTTAGAAAGGGAAAGGGCCTATGACCAATCCACCCATAGAGAGAGGCTTTCGTCCGCTTTTGATTTAGCCATCGATAGATATTAGGAAATTGCTGGAACGTCAACCCCTCTGTCTTTCCTATGTCTTTCGTGAGAAGAAGGCTCATCAAGATGTCGTCGGATCACATTACTTTGCCTCCTTTTCTGCGGTGCTTATCTTGGCAGGGTTGGAATGGCCTTTAAAGCTAGCGATTTCGGGTGCTAGGTCCGCCGCGTCTGTGATGCACTGACCAGACTGTGCTAGAGAAAAAAAAACCTTCCCCCCCAAGGTCATTTGATTGAGGGGTACCCTGCCCTTGGACAAAATATGCCATACCATATAGAGCAAACTTCCCCCTGGTTATGAGTGAAATTCACTTTTTTACACCTATGTGAAACGGGATTTTTCTCATTGCAATCTTGGTTTAGGCAGGAAAAGAAAGTTCGAACGATTTCTCCCAAAGGTTACCTTCTCACTTTCCAATGAATGGCATTCCGAGGTAATTTCATTTGATTAAAGGGGCCAAGAAAAAAAAAGAGAACTAGATACCTTGATTGAGGCCCCTCCTCATTCCTATTTTCATTCGAATCCTCCGATTACGAGGAGGATTGGTGCTTCTTTTTTTTGGGAGCCTGGTCTTTAACCTGGAGATATAAGCCTTCCTTGAAAGGCTGAAAGCCCTTCTTCTCTCCAGCGGGGCCCGCTCTCTCCTTTCAAAACTAGGCCTCTCGGGGGGTCTAGCTGGATTGGCGCTAAGGGCCCTCATTACCATTTCCGGGGTAGCATCCGATAGAGTGGGTCCTCATGATGCCCTCTGGGTCGGATTCGGGCACAAGGCTTCCCCTGCCGGAAACGGACTCTTCCCCTCTGTCCTCCCTAGGGAGCTTCAGTTCCGTAGGCTGGGCTGGGCGGACTCGTCCTTCGGGGAAGTCTCTTCCGCAGGGGAAAGACATGGAGTCGCAAATACGCCGGGGCAGCAACCGGCTGCGACTCTACCCGTAGGGCAACCGGCTGCCCATCCCGTCGCGGAACAACCCGTTCCAGCGCAAGAACCCGAACCCGCCAACACGAGCCTCGGCGCACAGGAAGCTCGTCCTGCTGGCGAGGATGGGGGTTCAGCAAACGCTGCCCCACCAACATCAGACCAAGTGAAAGAATCATTGAGAGCCTTCCTGAATCAGTTTAGGAAGAGAAAAGTCAATGATTCTTTCTTGAACACGCGGGACCTCGACCTGGAACGGGCCACGCCCGAGAAGCTTCAAAAACTGCTGTCGATTATGGAAGAATTGTCCAATGACAGCAGAAGAAGACCAAATTCCGGTCAAAATGCGGCCGCCCAATTAGAATTATATATGGATATAATAGATTGGGAAAAAAAGGCTGCGTCGGGGAGTAATCACTCGTGATAGGGCATAAGGGGAGAGGACAAGGTCAAGAGTAAAAAAGAAATAAAAAAGAAAATCAAATGAATCCCCCGGTCGATAAAAGAAATACAAAAAATGTTTATTCTTGAGATGAACATCGCACTAAATAGTGCAACGCCTTTTTGTTCTTTGGCGAGAAATAAGAGCAGACATTTTTATGCGGTTACCTATAGAGTTTGGAATTAAAACTTCCGACTTTTTAGTGGCAATAAAGGTTCTAAAAAGACTTTTAGTGAGTCTGAAATGGAAAGGAAAAAAAGCTGGATACGACCCTTTATTATGATAACCTTGAGTCATGCCGAAAAAAGGGCATTAACTCCTCAAAACGTTATATCTCGGATAACAGGTCTTTTCAGTTGTAGTTCCATTGTCGTGGCTACCGAAAAACACCAAGTTGGTGGGTTTCATTTCCACGCCACTGATGCTGGAATTGTCGAAGCCTGGGCTGGGCTGTCTACTATGGAATGAAGCTAGCATTGGAAGCTTTCTTTTACCGAATAGATGTGGAGACAGACAGTGTGGGAGCCGTGCTCCAACAAGACCCGAGCCTAGCATTGGACACATTGTGGATGATATTAAAGCTCTAATTTCTTCTTTTGATTTTGAAGTTTCTATTCTAATTGAATGCGGATACTCATAAGAATGGTAAGAGGGTGGCACATCAATTAGCTAAACTATCCATTTCATCATCAGGGATGGGGAAAATATGGTTATAGGAGGTTCCTGAATCCAATTCCTCTAATAAACTAAGGAGTCCTTCTGTGTAAAGTTAGCTAGTGTGGATTCGCGTAAAGCTGTCAAACAACTTACATTCGCGGAAACTATTAATATTCTCGGACACAACAACCAGAAGCCATATCTTTCGTCGCTTGCTGCCAAACAACCTATTGCTATTGACAAGAGCCGGTCAATGCCATTCAATGTCCAGCCAATAACCAATCACGGAAGCAAGCCGAATCCTTAGAGAAGGCTGGAAGAAAGGGATCATAGCGGTGAAGGAGGACGACCGGAAGCATGTCTTTACTGGGAAAGCTGCCAAATCATTCATATTCTCGGAAGCTCTTGTCAAAGGATTTCATTCCTGCAAGGTGGGCATCGAAATCCGACATAGCCATAGACCGAGCAGTGGTTTTCGCATCCTAGTGAGCAGACTCTCTTTGAAGCTCATTGAGAACAGCCTCAGACTTTCCATTCTCTTTCTTTATATTTATATAAATTCCCTAATAGTCCCCTCGCCATCATCAGAAGAGAGCTATGCCAAAACCAAAGGTGCCTACCGCTAGTGCAACTCTTTCTATTCATAGAAATCTTCCTCTACGGCGGAAGGTGAACGTCAGGGATGACTCAGCTGGCTTTAACTATCTTGTGGGAATATGTTAGGAAGGAAGAAAATCTCTCCTCGAAGAGTTTGGGCACTGCCCCACGATTTCTTTGCCGTATCCCCGTCATCTTCGCTCACATTGATAAGAGCATTATCTAACGTAAGGAGATCTGTATTCACAGGTTCAGATTGCTGAGATCGTGAGCCAGTCAGCGTCTTGCTGCTTTCTCTCGAGAGCGTTATTTGCTTTACTTTAGAGAAAGAGTTGTTTCTTTCTCGCAAGCTCAGTGACCGGCAGACAGCATGGAATGAAAGAGCTTACTTACCGAAGTTTTCTAGATGAATCATTCCCGAGGTTCTTCTTTCTTCACTAGGAAAGATCTATATCTTGCTTGAATAGAAGATATAAGTGACCCACACTTGGGCGACTAGGGAATAAGAATCTCTTTTTCCAACAAACCCGTGCTGTGAGGAAAGCCGCTTGAAAGCAGATTGCTACTGAATTTACTGACTTGCTTGCATGGGTCAGACTTCAGGGAAGAATCTTCTGAAGCGCCAAAAAGCCGTGGCACCCTTCTACAAGACGTCGAATCAGGAGATTCTTTGCAAGCCTTTTCCCCTATAGAGGATCTCCCTTTTCGAAATGCTGAAAGTTCACTTCACCCAACTCTATACCGAGCTCTTTCTTCCCTGTTTCAGGATCGCTCAGAACAACTGGCTTCTTCACTCGTTGATTCCCAGATCTAAAATGCAAACCGGCTGCTTCGCGCATCTATTCTCTCCTGGCCGGTTTGGAGACTTGAAACCTTCACTTCAGCGGTTGTGTGCCCGAAGGTGCCTTTCTTTCCTTCTTGCCCGAGTTAAGCTCACTCACGCAGTTTCGCGTTTCCTGGTTCGCTTTCTACCTTTGTTTTCGTATTAGAATCTCCTATTTCAACCGTAGTTCATGCCAAGCAAGCTTCATGCTGAAACTATCTTCCGAAGAATGTCCTGCTTCTTCCCCTCTACTGTGCGGGTGCTAAGACTAGTTTTTTCATTTTGAGCGATGACGCACGCTTCACAAGGAGGTGACGGTGAGGAGTAAGTTAGCCTGGATTCTTGATCTATACTCAGGTTCACTTCTACTAGTTCATCGACAGTGGCTTGCCCTCTATTTTCAGCTCTTCGGGGAGCTTCTTTCACTTGGTCTTTCCCTATTTAAGACATATTAAGACATAAAGACCGGCTTTGGTATCGACTTAAATTAAACTTAGGCACCTTCTTTAGCTTGAACTTCGACTTAGGTTTCGACTTCAGCCTCGGCATCGTTCTCTCTTTCTTATTCTTCATCCGAATCCTATTTCTTTTCTTCCTCCTTGGAGCTCCCGAACCGGATGGTTTAGTTGTTCGTGGGGTTTGCCTATATGCATGTATTTTCTTTCTTCTCTAACGGTGAAAATAGAGCCACGAAGTGCCCTCTCTTAAAAACTTTGCCTATCGGGCTAGATAAACTTACCTTTCTCTGCCCTAGGCATGTTCCATTAAAGTAGGTTTAGGGAGGGTAAGCCATGTCAGGACGAGACATCACCATTCCTGGATCAGGCCTATCTTTGCCGCTGTCCAATCCCATGTCTACTTCATCCAATTCCCTGTCTACTGAAAGCAGGAACCATCTAATTACAATTCTAGAGGCATATCCTTAGGAACTGATTGACCAAGGTCTTACCCTTAGCCTTAGAGAAGCCCGGCCCTATCACGCTCATCTCTTCCTTTCATTTAAACAGGCAATTGCCCACCTTCAAGCTAAAAGTCTAGTCGTATTTATTACTTATTCTTCTTCCGCCATACCCATGAGTCATTCACTCCCTAAAGAGGTTCTTGACCATCGATCGGAAGGTTAAGAGTGATAACACAGGGCTTTTCAAGCTAGAGAAGCAAAGTAAGAAATTGAACCATTAGTTTAGTACGTAAACAAGCCATTAAAGGTAGGTAGGTTTAGACCAAGCCAGACCACGAAGCAAGCTAAGCAAGGGTGGTGGGTCAGATACGGAGGGAAAGAGAGAATGCTTCCCGATCACTCTCTCAGAGAGAGAGCTATTGTACAAGGAAGCTACATACACATTTTCAACCTGAAAGCGAGATCTTGCAACCACACCCGAAGGAGCACGCAAGAATTTCATTGCGCAGCGAGGATTCGAAAGCCGAATGCTTATTAGTAGTACGAACACTTTTCCAATCCTGAAAGTCAATAGTAAGTAAATACCGAAAGCGATTAAATAATGTGATTTTCACCCTGAAAGTCATGCATTATTTTTATAACTTCCTATGCCCGCATATTCTTAATCATCTTCGCTTATAGTAAAAGGCGGAAGGTAGGCATTAAGGTATGGGAGATTCTAGTATGGCAGGTCTCTTCTTTTTCCCAGTGGGTTTAACATAGGCTTCATCTAAGAACTCTCAACCCCGTGGCATTACTGGTTTGCTTGCAAATACTTTTCGGTACTATAAATTTTTTTATTCCACTTCTAATACGACTTGCATGTGTTAAGCATATAGCTCTTGAAGATGCCTAAGTTGACTTTCTTTAGAACGAGGACTTTTTCAAAGATCCGGAGCCAAGCCTGCGCACCAAAGCGCTAGAAGATCAAGAATCTGTCTTTCATTGTTAAATAGACTTCCAGTCTTTGGCGCTGACCTACTCGCCTTCACCTAAAGACAGAGCGTTTTAGGAAGGTTGGCGCCAGGTGTCTAAACCGGAGACATCGCACCGGAATGCTTTCCCCACCGCAGACAAGAAGACTCAAAGAAAACTATTGATCCCTTTGGCGACTCTCCTCTTCATCTTCCCGAGAAGCAGATAAGAATCCGAACTGAGGAAAAAACTAAAAAAAGTCTCTCTTTCTACGATCACCTGTAGCGTCCTTAAAAGTCTTAGAAGGATAATAGTTCTATTCGCGAAGAGATTCTTGCCAACACCATTAGGAAGATGAGGGAAAGGGGAAAAGAAGTCAAATTAGCTATTTGCGACAGCTACGGTAGTAGAGAAGGAGAAGCACTACTTATGAGAAAGAGGAGTTCTCTCTTCTACTCCCGGGTATTGAACCGGGATGCTTTGGTACTAGACTGGGCGGGCGAGCCCTAATCACAGGGGGGAGAAAGGCGAAGATCCCTTCATCCTCCGACAACAAGCAGAGCCGACACCGAGGTAATTCTATTCCTTTTTAATTCACACGGGAATGACTCCACTCTCAGTCCCAGCGTGGCTTAGACTAGTAGAAGGCGTAGGGATGCTAGACCGCTGCTCAATACTGGATAATCCATGCTCATCGGTCTGCAGCAAGCACTGACTTTTAGGGGGCGGCAACTAAAGAGGTAGCGAGACTAAGCACAATTTCAGGAAGAGGCTAACGCCCTTGCCTCTAGGCTTCCTTCTACCCTTGTGCTAAAGAAAAAAACTTCTTTCTATTATGGAATAACTCGAACCCTACTAAAGAGTGGCTTTCAGCTCTTCTCCCGTTGGTCCGTCAATTATTACATCGATCCTCGAAACCTATAGTCAAAGTATAGAGCTCGTTACTTTCAGTCTTGAAAAAAGTAAATTGCTTATTTGCTTAAAGCTTAAAAAAGGGGAATCGAACTCTTCCACTACCGGGAAGACTATTTACTGACTTACTTAAGGACTGACTGATCCAGGGAGCAAAGCGTCCTTTCCAGCGCTGCTTTCAAGGTCGAAGAGGGGCTGGTTTTCTTTCTTGATAGCATGGCTTTCACGCTCACCGGTCTGGGAAGAGACTCCATGGGCACTTGGCATTGCTTCCTTAGAGGAGAATCTCTATTAAGCTTGATTTTCTGCCCTAGTTCAAAAACAGCTCGAATCCAATGTATCATAGAAGGATAAGCAAGGGTAATATTACAACGGTTCAGCTAAGACAGGTTAGAATGGTAATATAGTTTGCTCACGAGCAGCAATCAATAGAAGAGGATCGTTCCCAATCAAGTGATCCTGCTCAAAGCCAGTACCAAGTGTACCATACAAAGCCAGTTGCCCGAGGGTAAGCATGGTGGAATTCTTTCAGCAGAATCCACTTTTGTGGATGCATAAAAAAGTGCTGTCTCCTAAGTTGGTTTACTATTGAGCTTTCAACCTGCCCACTTTTAAATGAAGAATAAGAGGATTCTATCCCTCTCCTTCTTTCGATCTGAAATAGCATAGTAGATAATTGAAAAGAGCCCTCTTCTGAATAGGACACCATCCCGAGCTCTGTAGTGATGAAGGAAAACGGCTTACGGTTTTATACAGAGGCTTGTTCTAGCTTTTTCAGCCTCCGTTTGCTTGATGTTCATCTTTCCTTCTTATTCTGTTTCCTATGCCGTCTTACCACCTGAATTCCTGTAGTACAGGGGAAACGAGCTCAGTAAGGTTCAATGGTAACTTATGAAATTCTAAAATGAGGAAGTGACCCAGGGGCACGAACGAGACAAACTGCTGATAAGTTATCACTTTCATACCTATTTGCCGTTAGAAAGTGTGCAGGATTCGTTGCTCCGGATTACAGTAAACTAGTACCATGTCTCCCGAACAATCTCAGTACATATGGCGTAAGACGATTTTCACGTTTTAATTGTGTATTAACTTTTTCTTATAACTGTATTGTATTTACACCAAGGTTAGGAACTAGACCAACTGCTATAAAGAAACCTACCATTATCCCAAGACCTACCGCCTTAATAACATTTCCACTTGCCGGGATTGTTATCTCTGCAAAAGGAAGATCATTCTCAAAGGCCGACACCACCGATTCCGAAACGTCGTTTCTTTCTATAAAAGTTGCCCTACGAAAGCCAGGCGCATAATAATCCATATTAAAAAAAGGATCATACGATTCAATAGGAGCGAACAAGCCGCCCTGGGGGGCATGATTGCCTGAGCCAACCGCAAACCCGTACCAGACAGTACAACCAATGCCTAAGCAGACCAGAACCAATAAACGCCCATACTTACCTTCAAAATTAGTAATGACCTCCACCAATATTTTAGTATACCCATTGCTAACTAAACTACGCAAACCGGCCCCTGAACTGCTAAAAGAAAGCAACGAATGGGTAGAAATGGGTCTGCAATTATAAGATAAACCAAGAGAATGACTTAAAAAAGACAACCTATCAAAGCATTCTGGTAACTTCAATTCTTGAATAAGAAACTGAGGCTGACCAGGAAGAAAACGAAAACCTAAAGACATACGAATGTTATACGACTGGAATGAATCCATTAAACCCCGTGGGACCTCTTTAAAAGGAGCTCGAAGTTGCTCAATAAAAGTCATGCTAAAAATATCATGTGTCCAATAGCGACAGAAACGCTCAATGTTACCACGATAACCAGAAGGTGAAACTTGATTCGTTGATCTGTTGTCCTCTAAAGAAAGTTCGTCGAAGTCCTTACATAGAGCAAACATTTGAAGGTTCTCAATTTCATGCAAAAAATTCAACCAAGATCTTGAATTCATAAATCTTTAGTGTTATAGTAGGAGTTCCCACTGTCATGAACGACATTAGTTTGACTCTAAAGGTGATCATAATGGTATGAGTAGGAGTTCCCACTGTCATGAACGTCTTTTCTTCTCTTAAGATATTTCTTATTTAAAAGAGCAAGGCCTCTTCTTATAAAGAGGGTTCTACGGAACTTGCTTTATCAGGGTTAAGGTTAAAACATTGAAACCCTTGAGAAGACCGATCTTCAAGCTACGAATCCTCAGAGGTTGAAGTTTATTAATAGGCTTGTCAATTATTGGTGTAGTGCTTGAGGGAAGGGATAAAACTATCACGGATTTGAACCAAGACTTCAGGCATGAAACCTGCCTTTTATTTGAACGTGACTTTGGTTCGTCGCGACATACATCCGGGGAAAGACTTCCCATACCTATGGAACAGACAAGTGAAATGCATCCGCACCCTACATTGGATCGGAGTCAACCGCCCTCATTAGGTAATAAATAGAATCGACTACATGCCATGAGAAATTGCCACACAATTAAGCATGAAAACTATTACGAAGGATGACACTGTAAATGCTAAAGCTACAGTTCTGTTTTTCGCTCTCATAGCTTCTGTAGTCATCAAACTTTCTTGCTTAAACTCTTCAGCTAATCCGTTGTTATGAAACTCGATCAAATTTTCATCCAGTGGAAGACATCCATTATTTATTATGATTTCTTTTAAAAGGTGAAGCCTTGAGGGATCTAAGATCAGGGTTGGGTCCACCTCTAACAGTTGATTGGGTGCATTTTGCCAGAAAGCGATTGCTCCAAAGATATAAGATAGAGTGAGCATTAAATCGACTTCTGTCTTGAAAGAAGAATCGAATAAATCTGAAACCCAAAAAGTTAAGACGTCGGCCAGACCTTTGTCAGGCGTTTTGCGCAAGTGCTGGTGTTTAACTTTGGTGAATAAGACACCTCCTGGAGTTGGACGCATGGATAAGATCCTTTTAGCCCGGTGAGCGGGGTCATTCACCTTTCTGGGTATCAAGAAATAATACAAAAAGATTTTCTGTGCAAACACATTAATTTTTTCCATATTCAATAAAGTATTATCCCACTTATGCTTATGCCATTCTATACGAACCTTGCGATTCAACAATTGGTAGTTATTAACACAAAAAACCCTCTTATATATAATACTCATGTATTGATTTAATTTCGTTCTGCAACACAAATAATTTGCATTCATCCTCATAGTAATCCATTGTTTGTTGCACATATTTTCTTTTATAAGGGATCTTGAGAATTCAATCCGATGTAAGGTAGACGAACCAGTGTGAAAGCGATTCCTTTCCTAGATGTCAGCCAGCTATCGTTACATATGAGACCACGCCTAGCGAATAAAGGCAGACTTTGGGTAGGTAGTAGAGAAGGGTCAATGTGAATTGAGTCCCAGGTGAGCTGCTAGCTTTGATTCCAATTGGAGTAGACCAGATCCAATGGGAGTCTCATGAGCGTTAAGCCATGGTGATCATTACACTCACGAAAACCATTCGCCGTGGAATTCTGATTCGATAGGTGTGGACTAGCATTTTATTCCATCTTATATAAAATCGAATATATAGTAGCATCTCTCATCACCAATTGCATTACCTAAAAGTCTCTCTCTGGGCTCTATCTTAGGTTGGCCTGGTTCAACAAGGCTGATTAGTATTCGATTTCGTGAACAGAGCGGGGTAAAAAGGCATGATTCTATAAAGTGAATCACTCTTTTGGCTACCTCTTTTCTTTGGGCTCCTTCGGCTTACTACGTCATCTGTCTTTTTTCTTTCTTTACGCATCCGTCTACCTTTAAATACGAAGGCTGGTAGGTCCCGGCATCTGAAACATGGCTCTCTTTCTTAGGCGCCTGCTCCCGCCTTTCCGGTAACGAAGTACTCTTTTTCTGCCTTTAGGCGAACCCTTGGTGAATTAAGTTCGCGCTTCAATTGAACTGTCTGCTTCGAGTCGAGGTAGAACTGATCGAACGGGTGAATGCAAGCCTTTTATTCTTTCCGGGATTAAGGATCTCCCAAAAACCTCAGGAACAGTCAATGGGAAATCCCGCCATGCCATCGAGGGGCTAGTGTGAACATCCATAGCATACGACGGGCGAGAGGGCTACTGATCACTATCCGAATCTGCTACTGAAGAAGAAAAACCTCTTCATGATTGATCCTGGGTTAGAGTTAGTTAGACTAACGGATAAATCGAGTTTCCTTCTCTATCCGTACACGGAGTCTGGTTAGGACTCAATGTAAAGAATGACATAAATTCCACCAAGCGCAAACCGGTCTTACACAGATCTAGTAATCCATGTCAATTAATACGGGGTATTTTTCTTTATTTAGGAGTTTAGTGTTTAGTCCGAGAATCTGGGGTTCTTTTACTCCTACTCTTTAGCAAAGAAAGAAAGAAGGGTGCTCTTTTCAAGAGTTTCAAAGGCTTGAACTTGAAGGAGCGTAGCCGTATCAGAGGATTCGGCTTAAGTAGAAGTAGGGGGTAAAGAAAATGGATTTTGGGCCAGCTAAAAGCCTTTTTGCTCACCAGGCGAGAGGGTGGAGAAGTGACTTCGAGGCTTAAGATAGTTCACCTCAGGTCATAATAGAGTGACGTATGACATCGGTAGGAAGGTAATGCAGCTAAGCCGAGACTTGCTTCTGAGGCATTTCAGACTTTACTTGCTCTTGCCGATGTGATCTTTTCTCTTGTTGAAGAAGTGGAGTTTGGGAAGACGGTCTCACCGGGTTTTTACCTATTTCAGGATTCAGTTCAAGCAAAAGCACACTTTGAATCATAAGTTGACGTAGATACAAGAAGATAAAAAGCAGCCATTTCATCCGCATCTGTTGTCGGAATAACTGCTTTTGGTGGTACGGGCATATGGGTTAAGGAAGCGAGTGATCCTCGGGGAAGTTAAACAAAAAAAGCTCTTCACAAGAGGAGCAAAAAGAAGAAGAATTGTCGGCATATCCGCACCCGGCTCAGCTCAAGGTGCAATCCAAGCAAAATGAGAAGAGCAGGCGAAAGCAATGGAGGATCCCCAGTGACATCCGTGAGTCAACGAGTTAGGAGCTCAGACCGGGTAGAAAGGAAATATAAGAAGCTGCATACTTTTGAATGAGTTTCAGTTGGAAGAGGAGGCATGCATCGTATAATAAGATGGCATCAAATGCAAGAGGGAATCCCACTGTGAGGGAGCTAGCTACTTCTTTCATACCAGGAAATATAAGTATAAGATGGAGAGAATACGATCTTTGACACATATATTAGATAGGAGGATGCTAGTGAGTTGTTAAGGAACTTCTTTCTCTAAGACTAAGACTGCCCCTTGCTATTGGTAACAGTCTTTAGACCCTTACTCCGCTTATCTCTCAAAAGAAGTTGCTTGGAGGGCCGGCCCATCTTTGTTTCCTACCTCGGATCAAAATCTTTATCTAAAAGATCCGTCCATTGACCCTTGCTTTCGACTCTCGTGAGAGGGCCGGGCCAGACTGGACTTTGCTACCAGACAGAAAGCTCTTCTCTTTCTTTTTTTTTTCACTTGTTGGCCAGACTGGAGAATTTTGAGTTTATAGGTCGTACGTCTGAAAGAGTTCATCGTAAAATTTCGGCTATTACAAAAGGAGTTCCTCTCCCTCTCTGTTTTTTGACTTCAGGAAGAACGACTTCGCCTAATTCTCATAATCCCGGCCCCCCCACTAAGCAATTACGTTACGACCACTGAACAAACTTGGTTGACGAACATGGTTTATGCGCCGCTAATGTAGCGGCTTGCCGAGCATTTGACAAACTCACACCATCCATTTCAAATAGAATTTGTCCCGTAGAAACACGAGCAATCCAACCCGTAGGATTTCCTTTTCCTCTTCCCATTCTTATTTCTGTAGGTTTCCCGGTAATAGGGAGATCCGCGAGAACTCTTACCCATATCTTACCATTTCTTCGGAATTGTCCGATTATAGCCCGACGCGCTGCTTCAATGGCTCGATATGAAAGACGACCAGCTTTACAACTTTTAGTGCCATATCTTCCAAAACCAAGTTGTGTACCGTCTGGTTTGCAACCCCTACTACATCTGCCTTTACGATTTTTACTATATTTAGTACGTTTCGGATAAAGCACGTCCCCCCTTTTTAGGTTGGGGAGATTTCGCTATCTCCGGGCGGGGCGCACCTTAAGTTCCGGAAAAAAGGTCCTTTTTTTCTTCCTCCTTTCTCTCTATATCTATCAATGACATAGTAATCCATTGTTTGTTGCACATATTTTCTTTATTGTTATAGTACTTTTTCCGAGTAAAACCCTGGCTTTCCCTGAGGTTATTAATAAGATTTCAGTTGTCGCAACCCTTGTCTTGGCGTTCTGCCACACAAAGATCTGAGTGAAACCCTGAGCTTATTAATAAGATTTCAGGTGTCGCTACCCTGGACCATCAGTCTTATTTAACACCTGCTATGAGAGGTTTTCGGACAATATGTCCTTAATTTTATGTAAGAGAATAAAAATAAAAACATACAGCAGGAGACCGGCATTTAATAGAGCTTTGTTCCTTTTAAGGTCTCTATCCTTGGATTGAATAGAGCTTTGTTCCTGTGAAGGTCATTCTCTATCGTGGGATTTTCCTAAGTGTATTAAGCTTAGTGCCATTACCCAAAGACTTCAGAATCCCTCCAGCATAGCATAGCCAGAGAATCCCTCCAGCATAGCCAGAGAATCCCTCCAGCATAGCATAGCCAGAGAACGACATTAGTTTTACTCTAAAGGTGATCTTTATTGTTATAGTACTTTCTTCATCATCCACTATGGTTGAGCTATATGCTTAACACAGGACCTTTTTTTCGCCGAGAGAAGATGCAACAGGACTTAAAATCCTGGTTCTGGAGCAAGGGACTCAAAATCCTTCTTGCTTCGAAGTCAGTGGCCCAACATTTGTTAAACCCCCTTTTCTCGGGCGATAGGGCTTCCTCTTTTTATTCTTTCTGAGTTGTACCGGTCCACCCCCCATGCGGATTCTTCCCCGCTCCCCCGGAGTGGGAAAGCACGGAGATCGCGCATCGGCTCTGAGATATTCCTTAACCATTTTTCCGCTCCAGGTAAAGAAGCAGAATTCGTTATCGGAGAATCCTCAGCCAACTAGCCTGAGCATGCTCTCTAACATCACATACGATATTCTTGGTCTGAAGAGAAGAAAGCTCCCCTAGCCACGAGCAAAGCAGACCACGGGCATGAAGGAGGTAATCAATGGCATTCAGATCAGGCATGAAGGAAGTAGGGTAAGGCATGATTCGGAAAAGAGTATTTAAGTAAGCATTAAGCTTTTTCATAAGGTTTTTTCTTCCTCTCCCTTCTCTTGCTATTGGATTGGAGAGAGAGAGAAGGCCAAGTAAAGAAGTGATTAAGAGCACTTTCGAAGTAAGCATTCGGCTTTGGTTTGGGAAAGATCAGATATGGAATCTGATCTGGATTCTAAGCCTCATCTCCTGCCGTAAGCGCTCTTGCACGAGTCCTGTATCACTACAGGAACAGGAAGTACAATACAAGCAGAAAGAAGTAGTCACTCTTCGCCTTTCAAGATATTGCGTATAAGTATAATAGATAGAGAGAGCCAGTCTCTTTTCTTTCACCTGCGGACCTTTCTGGAACAACTCTAAATGTTCCCTTTGGGCGAGTTCTCCTACTTTATGTCGAGGGAAATGCTTAGTCGATCCTCACCTCTGCGTGCTATTGAAAGTGCATAGATCAAGAGATTAGCAATTGCTGCTGACTTTCTCTTTGCTACTTTAGTTGGGGTTCCCCCTACTCAATCTGTAATGGGATCTACCCGTGCTTCGCTCACTCTATATGCGATTGGAAATAAGTCCGGGTGCCTTTCCTGCACACCTTTGCCTTATATGTTTGAGTCTCTGTCCAACCTCTGCCTACGAGGAAAATTGCTGCGCAGAGCCTTTTAATTAACTAAGTTCTTTGTTAAAGTTAAAGTTTTTAATTAACTAAGTTCTTTGTTAAAGTTCGCATCCATGGCATGCGCCTAATCTGCTCTTACAGATAGAGATCTGCTCCTCAAGTGCAAGATTCGCTGCTAATTGCATTGGAATTTCCGGGACTATGCTTAGTAAGCGCTTTTAGTCATCTGTTTGCGGCGAATCCAAGAAGTAACTAGGAGAAGAAAGACAAGCAATACAGGGTCTTCAAGGAAGAGGTTGTTGCCCCGGTAGATATAAGAAGTTTGCAGGGAACCCTAGATGGAATGAAACTATTCAACGTTGATGTTGATCTACTTGCTTGTACGATTGGATTTGTGTGAAGTCTACCTATAGCTAATGAAGTCAGCCTTGCTTGAAGGAAAGAGGGGAAATCCGGATTATTGACTTTGAAGTAGGCGAATCCGCTGCTCCTGCTCTGGACTAAGGGGCGAAGCGGCTCGACGTCAGGAGAGGGGTAGAAGGCTAGAGGCCACAGAATAAGTGGTAATTCGTTAAAAGCACGGATCGAACGAGAAGGATGGGATTGGGTTCAGTTAAGGTAACCTAGAGGGTGAAAGCTAGATAGAGAAATATCTTTTCGAGTTAGGAAAAAGCTAGAAATAGAACTCAACTTACTTTCTCTAGGAATTCCCAAGCGTTAGCGAAGAAAGAAGCCTCTACAGCTAGGGAGGAAAAAGAAGTTCTTATAGACTTTTTGAATCCTTCTTTCAATATTCGTTAGAGCCTGGGCTTCACCCCTCATTGCTTGTTCGACAGCTAAGACTTCACCGGCAAAGATCTATTTGATTTGGAAGTTCTTTTCTTTGCGGCCCCAATCCAAAATATCTTAAGTATGTAGAGTCGATTTTTTGAACCCATGCTTCGATCACTTCTCTACACTGCTGACTTTACTCAACAAGTGAGCGATAGATCGAGTGCTTCTTGATTTAGGGTTTGATCCCCGTTTACCTAGCGATACAGCCCATCACTAAGCTCATTTCCTGGAAAAGTAGTATCCCAAGGCTAAGACTCCGTTACCGAAGGAAGAAAGCTACTCAAAGAAGAGAGCTGGTCTAGGAGGCATGTTAAGTCAGCTGGTTCTAGGTCTAAAGCTAGTGTAAAATCTTCTCGTCCTAAGCCCTAAAAGAAAAGTGCTTACGCCTTACCTGGAGTTGAAGTTGGGAAAGCCTAGACTTACTTGCTACGTAAATAGCCCTTTCTTGGCATAACGAAATGAAAAAGCTCAATCCCAACTCTTTCTCTTTGTGCCAAAGAGCTTCTTCTTGCATAGGATTTGTCCAAGGTTATCCGGCAAAGAGCTTCTTCTAGAACATCTCCTTTGACTTTGATAGGTGAGAGCTTGAAGTTGCTTGCCTTCTTGTTGGAATCAGACTGATTGTCAGGAATGAAATTCCATCCCCGACAGAAGTCACTCTTTTGTTTGACAGAATAGCTTGTTAGCAATGACCATTAAAGGAGCTCGGGAATCATGTTCCACCAAAGCTCAATCGCCGCTAGTCTCTAAATGGTTTAAGGCTTATTTCAAGCCGAATGCTTGAGGTCGCCCGCTTTTTAGAATCAAGTCCACGAGGTAAACTTTCTAGATTACCATTCTCAGTCCCAGTCCCATTAGTCCCTGACTCTGTCAAGCCATCAGAATCAGATAAGAAAGAAGGAGGAAATGGGGTTCCATGTGTAAGCACCCTTGCCGTATCGGATAAGGCCTAAGCTGTCCCATATCATAAATAAGTTTGGGCTCGCTTTCAGCTCAACAAGTCTATGTAAGCCTTCATTCCTATCCACTTTTAAGTAAAGCACGGGTCTTGGAGGGCCCCGTACGCTTATTGCTTTTCCTTTTGGATCCCATTGCGCTATCGCTTAAGGTACCTTGTCTTAGGGTTTACCTCACGTTTTTCTATTACGAAAGCCGCATCAATTCCTTCTCTTGGTTTTGTTATTGAAGTTTCTCCCGGTCTTGCTCGTTCACTTTCTATTAATGCCGGGTCTATCCCCACTGGCATCTCGCTTTTTGTTTCAGGCCGCTGGAACACTATTCCTTTATCCTTAAAAACTGCTTTTCGAAGCAATTCATTCCTTCTTTCTCTTTCTTGCCTCAGCGAGTGAAGCTGCTCCCCTTACTTAAGCAATTCCTTCCTTTTTCGTCTTCGTTGAGTGAGGAGCGATGTCAAGTCTTTTTATTGTTCTGTGAGTGAATGGAAGTGTGGTTGTAACTGCTTTACCGGCGTGAGTAATCATTCCAAGTCCTGGAAGTCTTCCTACCAGTCTTATTCTATTCCGGTAGTCCCTAAAGTGGTAAGGTAAGAGAGATGCCAAAGATGAAAGGAAGGAGAGGTCATCCAAGCCTATTCCATCGAGACGGATTTAGGACTTAGGACTGACGGATAGACTGAGTCAAGCACTACAAGAATTAGCACAAGGATTAGTGCCGGAAAGGTTGATACGATTGATTCGCTTGCCTCGAAGACTGGCATTAGGCCCCTACTGATGATAATGATAGGATTGATTCGAAGCAAGAGGTCCCTTTTCCGCTACGGGAGATGCTAGAAGGGAAGGAAAGAAGCCATCGGGGGCTCTTACTATTATACAGGCTAGCAGACAACCGGAAAGCTATTCGCTTGTAACAACCAAAAAGCAGTAAGCCTTCCTTCCTACAAATCTCCTCATAGCGCTGCATTTTTGGTTAGTATGATAGTTGTAGCTCTTTCTTTGACTTCCGCAGCCGCGGGGGTTGACCTTTCATCAGTGGGGGTTTCGAAGTTGGGATGTTTTTTCCGTCGACGCCCCCGCGTGTCGATCTCCTCATTCACTGGCATTGTTGATTGGGCTGGTTCAGTAGAGGACAGGAGATCAACCTCAGGATGGTGTGCATTTGTTAGGGGGTGTCCTGGAAAAGTAAAAAGCAATCAGTGGTGGCAACTATAGTGGGTGCAGAAGCTGAGTATAGGGCCAGGGCACAAGGTATGTGCGAAGGATTATGGATCAAGTCTCTCTTGGAAGAGGTTGGCGAGGTGGTAGAAGTACCCATGAGGCTATACTGTGATAACTAAGCCGCTATACATATTGCCAACAATCCACTTTCTCATAATAGGACTAAACACATTGAGGTGGATTGCCACTTCATTAAGAGAAAAGATTGAGTCCCATATCACACCACATGTTGCTTTCCGTAACCAATTAGCCAATGTATTTACTAAAGCACTCTCAAGGGATAGACTGATCGAGCTAGTAATGTGCAAGTTGGGCATGATTAACATCTATGCTCCAACGGTAGTGTTTAGTAGGGATATACTAGTATACTTTTGAAACTTGTAGAATCCTTTTTTTTTTAATGTCATTTTTTATCTAATAGAATGAAGGAGGGCTTCATTCTTGAGCCCTAATTTTATCATCCTTTCTCTTCTACCATCTTCTTTTTCCTTTTCTCTCTCTCTCTCTCTTTCTCCTCTATTCTCCTTTCATCTCTCAATTCGGAATTAACAGAGCCTAAGTTGACTTTCTTTAGAACGAGGACTTTTTCAAAGAGGAATGAGATTTGTTTGGGAATAGAATCTGGACTTTATGAAACATGTGGTTGACTATCGGTGGCTGAACAAAAGACGTATGACTTGAGAAAGTAAGATCCCCCCTCTGTTGTCGGGAAAAGGAGCTCTAATGGTACTTTAGAATAAGAATAATGGGTACTATTAGGAGTAGGAGAATGCAAATAGCAAATAATAGGTCCTTTTCGCCAAATCCAGGTTTTGAGTTTACTTCTAGTTCTGGACCGATGGGAACTCCTACTCATAAACGAGTAGCTTCTTAGCTTCCAACTTATAACACCTTTTGGGTTTTGGGACTTGAAGCCAAGTAAAGGCAGCTTGCTGTTGAGTTATAGTCTTTTCTTTACTTTAAGATATGAGACTTAGGCGAGGCGGAGAACCTCAGTTAAACAACCTAGTAATCTAATCAGTCATCTAATCTTAGGCTTCGTTACTTGACTTATCAGCCAGCAAGTAAACTACCTTAATCCCCTGAAGTAAGGATTTGGCAGGAGCAAGAGTAACTGTAGTTGCTACGGCCAGGGGAGCTAGTCTCGTAACTGCGGGCAGTTCGAGTTCTTTACAAGACAGATGGGAACTGTAGCTAACAAGTGTGCCCTGAGGGGAATCCTATTTATACTCTTTCTACTATATTGGATTGGCAGGACGGGTGCCAAGTTTTGAGTAGCTAGACAGCTAAGCCAGTAGTAGTTCAGTTCAGGTCAGGGCATGAAGCTACAGGTTTTATTTGCGGTCGTGAGACAGAGAGGTCAGAGGCAACTTGTTATATAGGTAGTCGTGCGTCTTAATAGATCTTCTTCTATACTAGTAGTAACAGTAGTGGGTGAAATCGGTTTCTTAGGTAAGGTTTAGTTTCTTTATTAGAAGGATAAGCACGGTTATTGCTGTTTGTCCACTATTCTATTTCCTTCTCGCAGCCGAGGTAGGCTGAAAACTTGCTCGTTAGAAGTAGTTAACGAACGGAAATAAGGCCATGTCTATAAGTGAAGATTGGATGGATGCCCGCTCTCCTTGGGTATGCTTTAAAAAGGGCTGTTTTCATGCGTGCTGGTGTTCGTAGTCTCTTGCTTTTTCTGTTCTCGTCGGGGAAGGCGGGATTGGCGCATCTACAAGTTGAGAGTGTGCTCGGGCAAATGGGCTAACCAGAACTACTAGTAACGGGATTTGCCTGCAATACGAGTAAGGGGAATGGAACTCTTGTTTGAGAACTTTAGCTACGGACTTAGGTTAGCTAGCTCAGCTTCTCCTATGGCTATTTGGATTAAGGAACTGGGGTAATGCGAAGACAAAGAAAGCCTAATAATGGTGAGTCGCGCGAAAGCCGTTCCAAAGCTTTTAGGCCACCCTTCAGGCCTTTCCAACCTGTTGTGTGTGAGTTTTTTTATTTTTAAGCAATATGTCCAGTCTATTTAAGGACACGTGGCATAGCGATCTCTCACCAAAGTGATTTTACATACACCACGTCTCGACCTGTTCGTCCCAGCGGAACGAACTAAGGCGTGCTTTGGGCTTCCCGACCCCTCTTTCCCCCTTTCCTGTTTAGGAAGATAGCAGCCATTTCAATAGCTGCGAGAAAGAGTGGCCTCCGCCGATCTTATTCTTAAGTTTGTGCCATCATCTGACCAACTGCCCTCTATTCTGACTAGAACAAGGGCTATCTTCTCTTCGCTTTCAGTAATTGAAATACAAGCGTGATTTCACCCCTGAAGCTTGAAGGAGAGTGTGAGATTATATAACACTATTATTTATTTGCTTTTTTCAATATTAACCAAAAAGGCAATTATTGTATTCTTCTCTCATTAGAACAAGAGAAGAGAGAAAGACAGGGAATGAAAATGAAATTGGGTAAAGCTGTATAGAAAAGTTTTTTTTTCTGCAGAAAGAAAAATGATTGTTTTCCCGGAAATGTGGAGGAGGGTAATGTTGATAAGAAGTTGATCTAGTGGCAAAAGACTAAGAGCGGATACTCTCACGGTAAGAGCTCCTTCTGAAACAACTTCCTATTCTAATTCAATCTCGGACATTAAGATTAAGTCAGTTCAGTTACTTGCCTTAGGGCAATCGGAGTTCAGTGAGAAGGATTTGATTAACTTAGGGTACTAGCTTCACTAACGATGTAAAAGAGCTCCCTCTTGCAAGCAAGTCCTTCTTGCTAAGACCGGTAATGCCTTCAAACAATCCCATCGCCTAGAGCAGCAAGCCCTTCTGAAGCCCTTATTCGTCACAACAGCGGACCATTCCCTCACAGCTGAGTGAGATGCTCCCATCTTGATCTCTTTTTTCCAGCCTTCTTTTACCGAGGACTGCTTAATGAGTAAGCACTGTTTGCCGTTTTCGAATTACAGCCACTCCTTCCTCTTTCTTCCCACTACGCGGTAAGAGTGCTGCAAGGTAGGCAGGAATGCAATGAGTAACCCTAAGCCGACTTAGCTACCGTTATTTCCTGCCTTTCGTCGAGTGGATCTTGTGTCACTTTCCCACTTTCCTTGTTCATATGCCTCTAACCTCAGACTCCGCTACTTTGAGTTCTTAGTCGAGACTCTTTCTTTCACTCCTGCAACTCGAGAAAGTTGAAGTTACTTCCTAACTATGAGCTTTTTTCCTCTCACTTAGGGAATGATTGGCATTGGCCCTTCCCACCTTTTAGGTCTCGGTCGAGCTACTTTCGTTCCTCTACCATTTGTTGCCCTTACTAGGCCCTAAATTACTTTGAAAAAATTATTTACTTTCTCTCCTTTCACGTCACGGGTGACTCTTCTGTTCCTTGCTATTGGTAGGCTATTCAGGCTAACGATTGATCCAATTAAGACTTTACCGCGGAGGAATTCATTCTTCTCAATCTCTTCTTTCTAAGAAGTCTCTTGTGCCTTCCTTGCAGAACAAATCACGTACTGTATATAGACCTAGACAGCAGCTCCCGCTAATGCAATTCTTTTGTAGCAGCGCCGGCACCCATTGATTTGTGCCCCTATAAGATAAGATCTCGGTTTGAGAAGGATTTTGACGATTCATTCACTAGGAAAGGGATTCCTATTGAGCTTGACTTTATAAAGATAAAGATTGAAAAACTCTTTGTGGTCGAAGGTCATTTTAATTGAGTCAACAAGCTTACCTTTGCTTGAAAAAGCTAGATAGACTACCACCCTATGTATCGATGTATCGATCGGTTTTTTTCCTGGGCTGATTCAGTCGCTAAGCGCTAAGCAGCAGTCGAAGTCTCTGGACAATCACTGGCTGTATCATTAAAGGAATTCCAAAATAGACTTTTTACCGCGCATCGAGAAGGAGGAAGACCATGATATCGGTCTTAGTCCCACCTATCCGTAAAAGGAATAACGCTATGCCCTCTGTCAAAAAGTCCTCTATAATCTGGGTCTCCAATCAATAAAGGTCTAGCTCTATCCATCCCCTAGTGGCAAACCTTATGAACCAGTTCTCATTATGGGGTATCAGATCGAAAAAGTTTTCACTCATCTAGCGAATGTTCTATCTCACCATGGGCGAAAGTACCTCTTTTTGACCCTTTCCCTAATAAAAAGTTATTTGAGGCAGAGTCTGAATCGAGTATCTTAGTGATGGTATATAACAGAAGAAGATTCGGGATTTTTTCTAGTGCCATCTGTATGAACAAGATCAAGCGAGTTTTCTATTATCTTAGTTATTATATAGAGAGTAGTTCCTCAGCCTAGTCGATCACACCCGTAGAACACAGTTAGTCAATCACTGGCCTTTGGCAAAAGAAATGCAATGCTCCTCAAAGCCTAGCTTCATCCTTTATAAAGCAGCTATAACTACGGACAGAAAGCAGCAGCAGCGACTCCGCCCTGAACTTCACTCCTCACTCAAGGCGTACTAACCACCGCATGTCTGCCTTTGCGCGAAGTTAAGCAATTGGTTCCACTTCTTGACCGAGGACGAGGAGATCTTGTGAAACCTAATCCAGTCTATTTGCAGCCATGTGACACTACACTCTATTGGGCTGAATCCATCAACATCTATTGCTGGGCTTCAGTGATTGAATAGAGGTGGCAGATGAAGACTCTGCTCCCGCCCTTCATTCATCAGGTCTCAAAGTAGAGATTGTATGATAGGTAGGTGGAAAAGCTACAAGCCATCACCTTAGTTCCCTGCCGTCTTTTCTTTCTTGAGGAGCAATAACATTCTTGAGTTCTCACTTGATCTCATGTCTTTTCCCTTAGATTATGTATAGTAGGCATTCTCTTTCTAGAACAAACGTTTGCATTTTGTATAGGAACCCCTTTCTCAAAAAGAAAAACCTTCCTTCCAAACCGAGCTCGGGGCCACCCCACCGGACCCCTTGTTCAAATCATTCTTGCTCTCTCCCGGTCCGGTTCGTTGGAACCACTTCGTTCGAATCCATGGAACTACGAAGCTAGTCCGATCTGGGAAGGAGCAAAGAGCCCACATCCGTCTCGTTCCTTTCTCCTTAGGGTAACCTCCAACTCTATCCCGGTCTCTCTCCAACAACTTCTCATTCCGCATGAAACGATCGAAAGGATGGGTATCGCCATCGAGTCATCTAGTATCTGCTAATTCCATGAAAAGTGGAAAGTCTTCGACTGAACCAAGAATCACTTCATCTTTTTCTCTAGTGCTTGGAATTAGGATGTAACCCTCTAACCGCTAAGCTCTATTCGACTTCCCATCTATCTTCTTTTTTTTTCTGCTTTGTCTCTCGTTTTTTCTTCTTTCTTCCGAGCATCTCAATCAGCTCTCGAAACCAAAGGAATTTGAATCTAATTAATGAGGGAACTACTGAATACCATGGAAGAAACTACATTTATAACCTTCCCCCGCTCTTGAGCACATCGCTTCTACGGTCCACGGCTAAAGGAAGAATCGAGAGCTGGTGCCCGGTTCCTCGGAGCTTCAGAACTGCCATAAACCGTTCGCTATCAGCTTGTCTGAGCAACGCGTTGAGCATGAGGTTGGTGAGACCACGAGACGGTTTCTTTCTTTGTCCCTAGAAAAGGAGATCCCAATTGGTACCGGTTAGGTAGTCTCACGGCACGGCTCCCAGGAAGAGAAAGTTCAGACAAATTCCCCTTCTCCGTTCTGTCACAACCAATTGGTTGATCCATAGTAGTAAATTCCCAAGTATTCTTGTCTGGGAAAGACAGGTCATCGAAGCTATCAAGGGCGGCTGTGGCGGGTATAGCTGAGAGCCAGCCTGGTTCAGCTAGAATAACGTTAGTAGGTAAGATTTGAGTATACAACTATCAATAGATAGGGGAAACAGCCCAAGAGGGTGTATCAAAAAGGACAGCACCGAGGGAGTCTAGCTTGCATCTCTTTGTAGTGAATTCCTCTTTTGATTCAAGGAGAGCAGCATGCTTCAAAGCCCATCTAGAGCAGTCAGAGAACTAGGTCAAGATCTCAACTTTTAAGAGAACTCGGCCAGGTCAAAAAAGACATCTTGAGCCCTATCTATACCATACCCCGGAGGGTTCGGGAGAGACTATGAAAAGCTTCCATTTGGTGGGCATCTTCCTATTCATAAATTGCTCGTTTCAAACCCGGTCGGGTTCATCCAAGTCAATCTGCGTTAGTTTTCCTGGTCAGACACCGGTCATACAGAGACAAATCCTTTTGAGAAAGTATTCCCGCGACCCAACTCCCAAGTGTGGGAAATCCCTCTTGGTGAAGCCTCTGCTTCAGCTTATACTTTCGTCGAGTTAGGATCTCAGACAGATGAGACTGGAAGCTTAGTGAGTTAGGCCGGCAAACACCAAAACCTCATGGCCTTTGCCAGAAAAATGACTAAAGGTGCCAATCACTAAAGAGGAATACCCCGAACCGAAAAGGGGATGTTTTCATGAACAAATCTCTCCAGATCTTGCCCACACCGCTGAACGCTCCGCTCATACGGATAAAGCCCACTCAAAGCCGCCCCTAACCTGGGGAGAAAACCCGGACGAAGCGCTTCGCCTTTAAGCCCTAAAAAGAAAGGTGCTACACTAATTATAGTAACCAGAACAGGGCCTTGGCCCCAGATGCTATCTCCGACCGAGCAAAGGGCCTTGTTAATAAATACCTAAATAGGCGTGGTTCGGGTTCTTAGTCTAGCCAAAACTGCCCCTTTCCTGTCCTTCAAGTTGCGCTAAGGTGCCCCCTTAAGATTGAGAGGGCTAACTCGGATAGGACTAATAGCAGCTAGGAAACAAGAGAGAAGATCTAGCTACCTTCTTAGGATTGGATAGGTCGGACCTTAGCCCATTCCTGTCTTGAATATGGATGGGGCCGGGCTTTAATAATTCCTTCTTAGGCGTGTGAGTGCACTCAAGGAGTTTGTTACTCTTAAGGCAGGTATTTAATATTGTTAAATGGCTGTAGCTGCACGGTCTGCCTCTTCGCCTGCAATCGAGGATGTAGGACTTTTGACGAACTACTCGTAAGAAAAGAGTTGAGTTAATCCTACTTAGTTGAGTTCCGTAATAAACGAAGGGAGAGCAAGGAAGGCAACCCCCTTCCCCAGTACGCACAGTCCCAGTCCGCTTCCGTAGTAGCTTACGAGTAGAACTACTAGATAGAAAGTACTACTTCTCATTGATATACGATATCGCCATGGAGACGTTGACCTAGTCCATTGTAACAAGAAAGAAATAATATTACATAAACAAGGCATTACTTACGATCCAGTGATTAGGATAAGGTAGGTGGACAGACACAGAGTGAGTTCGGTCACGCCAGAGAATGCCAGTCGATGGGGAGTGGAGGTGGAGTGGCACCGGTTAGTAATCGATTGATTCCCCACATACGATACAAAGGAGTGGTCCAGGAAGTACTGGTTAGTGACTGATTGATTTCACACATATCGGGAGAGAGGACTAATCCACAAGACCTAGAGGAGAAAGGAGTATTCAGCAGTTAGTACAATGTAGAGCTGTTCTAATTGAAGACACCATATAGGTAACGAGGATGAGGCTTACACGTAGAGCTACACATAGTGTGCTACAGGGGCCCCTAATCAAAGGAGCCTAATTCACAGCACAGGGACATAAGTAAGTTCCCAGGAGATCATTGCAGCTAGCCGGCCGTCATCCAGCCAGTGTCTCATCCACATCGGTTGAGGGTCCTTGCCATACAGCCGATACTCGTCTCTCTTTGGAATAGAAAATCCCTCCATGTTAGTTTGGGACAGATTTAAAAAACCTCCTCATTGCACATTTTTCCATGGTCAAAACCTCATTTGGATGGGTTCGCTGAATCCCCTCCTAATCGGGGCACATAGAGGACGGAGATGAGAAATCCATCTCAAGATGCTGAATCATTGGAGCCATGCCATAGCAGCAGAGACTGCTAGCTCAACAGGTCTTCACAACGGCACTACCCATGACCCTTTCACAGGAGGTTTGAGTTCAAATACGTGACCCTTCCTTATGTTGGGATCTATACAAAGGTCCAATCCATCGGATTTCACTTCATGAAATGTTTTTCTTTTTAGAAACCGGGGTTGTATGACTAGCTTCTCCTTCTCGGGGACATTAAAGGGATTGTATTAGTGAATAATAATGTTATTTCCAGAAGTTTCTCTATGGAGAGGTGGTATGCCAATCCCAATGGGTTTACTTTACTACTCCTACAGTGCCAATGCATCAACAAGGGGAATACACATACGATCTCGCATATCTACGGCACCCAAACAACCAGTTGAATCCATCTTAGTTGGTTGGTTAGTGTGATAGATTAGATACTCTCTCTATCCATTCGATATACATATGATACTCGCATCGAGACGTCCTTGCCATAGAATTTGGAACCTATGTCCTAACCCCTTTCACTGGCCTTTATGATAAGCCAGTCCAGAAGGTTTTCACCCCTAAAGGAAGAAAGGAGATGGACCCCAAGTTACCACCAAATGAGATTGATTGAGCTATGGATGCACTACCTGGGTCGGAGCAAGCAATAAGGTCGCTTGGATCGGACCTATTAAATGGATTTTATATCGAATGAAACATACCCTTTCTGATAGGTTCTCTATGATTGCCGGGTGGTGATTCAATAGATCCAGGTAGGTTTAGACCGCTGAACATCATTTGGACGGGCCGAGTCTATATGGGCTTAGGCCCATTTCGTAAGTGAGCAGTCTTTGGCAGGCCTGGAGATTTAGTTAAGGGGAGTAGAGGTCTAAAGCCCATGTTACACGGGTCGTGCACACTGGCACCGGGCCCGTTTCGTGAGGGCCACGCCCAAAGGCCCATTTTCTCAACATTTTCTTTTCCTTCTTCTTTTTTTGTTAACAAAATGAAGAGAACACATCAGGTTTGGTCTTGGAACGCCATGCTAACACCATGCTTAGCAAACCATGTTAGGACCGATCTTAAAACATCATGCCATGGGTGCGGTCACGGCTTCAAAGCCGGCTACATTCTTTCTCCGAGAAGGCAATTATAGAGCCTAGCCAAACCTCGCGAGGGAAGGGGGTCGGGGACGACGTTTCAAAGCTGTCAAGCAAAGAACCTTTGCTGCAGGAAGACGGTGATGGATGCCTTGTTCGGTATCAGGCTTGGTGATGTTTCGGAAGTGGATGGCAGAGTAGTAGAGATTCAACTCAAAGCATGACTCTCCCATCTCCATCATGATCGAAAATAGACCGCATGAGTGACAAAAGATTGGTCCTTGTGGTGAAATGTCAGACCGTGGTGTGTGCTTCTCGGGTGCTGCAATCACACAACAGCAAGAGTCCCTGCCATAAGCCCTGCTACGGTTGCATCTGATGGGAAAATCCACCATGAGCATTAGCCTTAACGAGCCGCTTGGAAAACCTCAGCAAAGAAAGAAAGGTAGGAGCAACGCGCAGACGAAAAGTTGTGTTCTCCACGGATGAAACCTCATGAAAGCCAAGAGAAGAGGAGCAGCGGCCATCCTCATCATTTCACAGTCATGCTGATCACGGTGTGCAGCCTCCTCTTCGGCAGACAAGTTGCAGCAGCGGTGTGAACCCGGCAGCAATGGAGGCCGACTCCCAGCAGCCGTTCCTTGCGGTTGTGAAGATCATCTCCCTTCGCGCTTTTCTTTCTTCTGTCAGTCGTTCCAACCGGTCCCTTTACTAGTAAGCCTCCATAGGGATCAAGCATTAAGGTTTGGCTGGAAAAATGGGTCCTTGATCAACTTCTCATAAACGTTGTTCATGGGGCATCGATTTGCAAGAAAGGGTGGACAAGACCTTACAACTAAATTGTTGTTTTCTACTGGCTGGCGTCCTTAGGAGGTCTTCTTCGAGATGTAATTTACTGCTAAACCTCCTACTTGACTGGCCCCAGAGGTCTCTCTCCCTTCACTCTCTCGATTGCACTATCATGGGCAGTTGATCTAATCAAGTCCTCTCTCAAGGCAGGACAAGAAGGCCGACCTGTCTCAACCTGGCTACTTCAATCACACTTGATTTCGTTCCGTAAAGCAGACAGTCGAGAAGATAGCCACTGAACATTTACCCCATCTGGAGTGAATTAAAAACTGTAACTTGAGAATCTTTTTAACTGCTTCTAGCTCGGGGAAAGAACCGTAACTATACTTACTCTTTTTAGATCAACAACAGCTTGTAACATTAAGAGAAAACTGAAAGCTGCTTTAACAAGAAGCACTAGCAGCAAGAAGAAATTGAGGTTTGTCGCGGGCCTCCTCAACTACACGAGATGGACATAGGCTTGCATTCAACTTCATACTGAACGAGAACTTCCGGTGCTGCTAGCATCCATGCTCTTCCCTCTCGATTTCGTTCACATGTGAGACTTGATTGATCTTGTGTTTGTGTTCAGTCAATGGTACCGACTTTGTGCTATAAGTTTCGTATGCCGCACTTTAAGATCTTTATGGATAACTTTCTCCCGAATAAAGTGGTAGTCCACCTCTATTTGTTTCGTGCGAGCATGGAACACAGGATTAGAGGCGAGGGAGATGGCTGAAATATATTATCACACCAAATGGTTGGCACATGAAACAAAGGAATCTGTAAGTCTTTGAAGAGCATGCGAAGCCACGATAATTCAGCGGCAGTATGAGCTAAGCATCTATACTCAGATTCGGTTGAAGATCTGGCAACTGTGGCCTGCTTCTTAGCACACCAGGCAATGGGATTATTACCCATAAAAAGACAATAGCCACTAACCGACCGACGATCACAAGTATCACCTGCCCAATCAGCGTCTGAATAGGCAGTAAGAGTGAAAGGTCCTCTAGTGAACTGAATACCAAGTTGTAACAGTCCCTTTGAGATAAGGCAAGATACGTTTTACTGCAGTAAAGTGGTCATCTGTAGGAGATTGCATGTGTTGACAAACAGAGTTAACAGCAAAGGCCAAATCAGGTCTTGTAATATACTGCAGGGCTCCAACGATGCTTCTGTACAGAGATGGATTATGAAATGGAGTAGAAGAGACTGCAGCAGAGGACTGATTTTAAAGTTAATTGGAGAAGAGCAGGGCTTACAATTCAGCATAGCAGCTCTCTGGAGGAGATCCAACGCATATTTTTGCTGTGTTAAAAAAAGTCCACGATCATTCTTGTCTTGAGTACCTCAATGCCAAGAAAATAGTTCAAGTTCCCGAGGTTCTTTATAGCGGAGCACTTAATTCAGTGATTAGAGTGGAGATATAAGAGGTATCACTGCCAGTTATAATAATATCATCCACATAAACCGCAAGAATTGTAGTTCGCAAACTGTTAGTTTGAATAAATAACGAGGAATCACTACGGCTCATAAGAAAGCCTTTACTGATTATAAAGCTATAAAACTTATCATACCAAGCGCGTGATGCCTGTTTAAGACCATACAATGCTTTCTGCAACTTGCAAACATAACCAGGCAGTGAGGTATCTTCATACCCAGGCGGTGAGGAATCTTAAGGGGAGGGGTTGGTAGTGAAGGGAAGTCCAGGGCTGTGTCTGATCAGCTTACTGGGAGAATTCCAGGCGAGGGAGTATTGGTAAGGTTATGGAGGAAAGAGGAAATAGGATTTTGGGCATCTCTCGTTGCTTCGGATGTTTATGAGAAAGAAGCTTCTCACAGATATTGACTTTTAGATAGATACCAGCATCGTATCTTAATTAGCAGTTTCTTGAACTTGGTTGCACTCGTAAAGCAGCTTAAGAGAGCAACGAAAGACGGAGCGGTGATATTTCATGACTAGCAAGTGGAGGATCATTCCAGGCTCTAATTCAGTCTCTGATGGCGTAGCTGATGTGTCATGCTAGGAAGCTGAGCTAGGGCATTTCTTCTTTCGGTTTAAGTGTTGTGAAAACCCTCCTCTCCGCTTCTGGCAGCATAGAAGGAAGCTTGGGGGAAAGGTCTAAGTGCAAGCATTGAGTCAAACTGATTCAGGTATAGCAATGTAGTTCTTGTCTCCCTTTCCTACCTAGCGCACTAGAATAGGTAGCATGGGTCAGTAATTAAGTAGTATAGCTAGGTCTTTGAGAGCTGGGTTCGTTTGTCAGTCAGTCTCGGTAGTTCAGTCAGAGCGACATCCGTGGCATAGCTCAGTTCCTTGATGGATAGATGCTAGTGTCGCTAGATCAGTCTAGTTCGATCAGTTGACAGTGGAGTAGTTCCGTCATAGCATGGGTAGCTCAATCATTCAGTACAGAGATGAGAACGCTACAGACATTCCTTGAAGACGAAAAGAAGGTCATGGGCTTTTATTTGTATGCCAGGTCAGGACGAAGGGAAATAAACTAGCCTAAAGTTGCTGATCGAATGTGAAGTACGAAGCGATCAAGTGGAAGTAGTGCCAGCGATAACCCCTCGACCAGCCACTATGTATCCATGGCCATTAGAGATGAGAAAGGGGCTACGGCAGTTCGTTATTCATACTCGTCATTTATATGGTTACAGATAGTCACATCACAGGGTTGCTTGGAAATGGAGAAGCAAAACAACAGCTTTTCTGTTGCCCAAAATCAAAATGGTGATCCCTAACTTCTTTTCCCGGGAAAGGGTGTCAGATCTATATAAAAATAAAAATAGCCCTTCCTTGGTCAAGGTGACAGGATTCGAACCTATGGCCCTCTGTACCCAAAACAGATGCGCTGACCAGACTGCGCTACACCTCGTCTCACCCCCCCGGAGCATATAGATCCACCCGATCGATGAAGACTTGAACCGAACTCGCCCATCCTTTTGGACACAGGGAGGCGAGAACCAATCCGAGTAATCAACCGCTTTTTTTAGAAAATCTGCCTCCAGCAAGATATGGCGACGCCAAAAAGCCGTAGAGTGCAGGAGCGAGATTTTTTGGCTTTTTCTTTCACTTGAATTTCCAAATTCGGCTCGCTCCCGGCTACGTGTCCTCATGACCCTTCGCCCGCTTAGAAGTGGATTCGAACCACTGACACAAGGATTTTCAGTCCTTTGCTCTAACCTGCTGAGCTACCTGAACCACTTTCCTAAAGTCTGTGTTTTATTCATCGAAGAGCGCCCTACCTTACCACTTGACTAGTAAGGGAAAAGTAAAAAAAAAACGCGAAACAGGCTCTCCGCTCCTAGTCACGTCACTAAGTAGTGCTATTTTGGGAACTCCGCCAAGAGGTTCTTTCTCTCACGCCCGCCCGTTCTGCCGGAGGAAATGGGATTCGAACCCATGATACAAGAAGATTGTATGTCGATTTAGCAAACCAATGCCTTAAGCCACTCAGCCATCCCTCCATGATCGGAATTGGATGTGCGGTTGGTTGCCCGAAGGGCTATCTGATCCGATGCCCGTAGCGCGCGTACTCTTCCTCTATCTATGAGCGAGACTCTATCCGGATCTGCCCAGCATCCAAGTCATCCCAATCTGCCAGGCGAGGCTCCCCACCACACTGAATGATGAACTTTGCGCCTCCAGGAGGGTCAAGCCAAGCCTGAATGGAATTCATATCTCCTTCGTCTAGTCGAGAAGGGGCTGTGACTCTTCTATTACATTACGTACATTACGGAGAAGTCCATTCTCGTCATGATCGATCTACGTCCTACCGTAGTGCCCCGAGAACCTTAGAAACCAAAGATAGCTTACTTTACTAAAGCGAAGGACTTGTTTTGAGATTGCACGAGCTAGCCAGCCGTTTTCTTGCTTCCACCCGCCTATCTGATCTTTTGAACAGGCCTTCAGCTTCAATCAAATAGGCCAGATATATATCGAGATTCACTCATAAGACAAGCGACTACAAAAATGGTGTATATAAGGTTTGTAGCACTGCAACCAGCCTCTATACCCGTCGAAGAGATGGATCCTCTGGACACCGAAGTTCGGGGCATCCCTGATGACTCAGAAGAGATAGAGCGGGGGTTGGTAGCTGTCAATAGCCCAGATGGAGATATAATGTGGGGAGACCCCGATCTCCATGAGGATGACGATTGGGAAGTGGTTACCCCAAAGCAAGAATTCGACGGTTCCGGTCACCCGTCGCGGACCACCTGAAATCAAAGAGAACAACAAAACCATTCCTCAGATGAAGACCAAGAGATTGCATCATGCATGATAGCGGTGGGCCCTGCTTTGGCAAAGAAAGAAGAAAGGCTAACTTCCCTTCTTCCTGTTCTAGAGCCGAGAGAAGAATGCACACTGCCTACCCTAATCGAGTTGCTTGAAGATTTCGAGAGAAGCCTTCCCCTTATCTCTACTCATTTGAGTGTGTGAAGCCCCCCCTTGTTCAGCCCGAAAAACCTTTTTTCCGGTCCCTCGGGAGTGATACGAGCGAATTAGGATACGCTCGTAAACTTTTTGAGTCAAAAATCTTTAACTTGCTAAACAATCCATTTTGGTCCGTTATCGGTGACTAAAATCGTCGGGTACTTCGAATCGAGCGATGATATTCTCGGGCTTCTCCCTGAAGCTAGGAAAGAGAGCTACTAGGAAGCAAGTATTCAAACCTCGGTTGAGGTATAAGTATGACCGGTTCTGGAAGATCTATCTTTCAATGAAGAGAAAGCCTTATGCTTAACACATGCAAGTCGGAAGCGAGCTACTATCTTATTATAAGACAGACTGGTTTGCATTGGTAGCTATGCTTAGCGTCGACATACTTTTTTTTTTTATCTTTCTTTCGCCAAACCCTAACCTAACTTCGAAGAAAGCCGGTAACCTCCCGCCTCGTGATCTAAAGAAGAAGCTTTCATCTCCGGCACCCTGGAACCATTTGAGTCTCGTACCAAAGCTCCTATCCCTGCCACTTTAATCGGGCAAGCATCTTCTCTTTCTTCTGATTCTGATATGAGAGGAGGAGGACCACAGGATCCGCTGCAACTAGAAGTCGATCATCTTGTCCCCGCTCCCTTTTTCTTTACTCGATCTGGGTATGCCCCTTCTCTTTAGTTAGCTTCGTGGGAATCCCGGATCTCTTTCTTAAGCTTCCCGCCCTGCTCCTGATTCCGTTCCCGTGGCACCTTTCTCCGGCCTGACGCCCTCTTCAAGCTTGCCTGCCCTCAGTCTCCACTCCAGCTTTAGTTCTTTCCTTTATTTTCATTTTCTTTCCTTGGGATGTCTTGCCCTAGGGAAGGTACTTTTTAGTTAGATTGATCCTATCCTATCTGCTTCTTAGCTTAGTCGAAAGCTAGAGATTGATTGCCTTTCACTCGAAGTCAAGCAAGTTTCCTCGGTCTATCCCCCCTTTCCCACATTAAAGAAGTTAATAGACGAGGGGTGACGTGGCTTAGCTGGTAAAGAGGTAGACGGAGAGGACTGAGTGTCAGGGTTCTTCCCCGGGCATTTCCCGTTCCCCTACAAAGGAAGGGAGATGTCGCTACAGCTACTACTAATATGAGAGTAAGACTTGGCCCGGATCGAAGGATATGAGGGAGGAGACTTTCGGAAGAGGTGAAGCTTACTCGAATGAAAAGAGAAAGCTTTGTCTTTCCTCGTGGGGTGGAGGACCAGGAGTCCTAAAGTCTTTCTTTTTTCGATTTCAGGCTTTTTGGGGACTGAGTCTCCGGGTCTAGAACCATTGCCATAGAATTTCTTGGTGTAAGCCTTGTAAGCTTTCCATTCCAACTCTCTCCTAGTCTTTCCCGTGTGTGTAAGGGGCTCTTGTAGGTCGATTGTTGTCTGATTGTTGTTTTCGATGTATTCGAGTTGGAAGTAGGGAATGCGGTTGTGGTTGCAGGTGGAGATGACGAGCCCCGCCTTCCATTCGTTCGAAGCTCTCTCTCTACTCAGCCTCGCAGCTACGCTAGTAATCTGCTCAGGACCACCTCTGTCACCAAAGTAGCGTAGCCCACGGTGAAACCGTAGCGGCCTATAGTCGGAGCATGCAAACATCTCCTCACCCACGTCCTCTGGATCTATGACCTCTAGACTGTACCAGTCAACCACAACTACCAGTCTAGCAGCCAGCCGAGTCATGAGCGAACCGAAAGGGTAAGAGCGTAACCTCTTGGTAGCCCGGACGCGGATAATAATCGTGTCCATCACAAACCCTGCTATGTCCAACTGTCTCCCCGAAGCTAGAATAAACAAAGCAAAGAAAGGTAGGGAAGGGACATCGTACCACTGAGTCGGTCGCGGGTACAGTATCCTGCACAATACCCTATGCCACACCCTGTACTAGGGAGGATTCGATAGCACTTGCAAGAGACTGGAGACTGAACGAAGGCACACTGAACCTTGAAAGCAGATTGGTACTGGACAACTAGGACATCTAATGCACTGATAGTAAGCATTCCATCTAAACTCTGAACTTTCTTTCTGTCCTTAACCGACTCAAAAGGATACGGGAAAGCCTAGGAATGGCTGAACTTAACCCAATCTTCGCAAGAAGAGGCAATGTCAATTGTATCTGTGCTCCATTAGGCTGGATTCGCTTGCCTTGCCTTACTAGCAAATGTATCTAGCCTTTGTAGGTACATAAACAAAGAACGAAAGAAGGAAAGCACCATGTGCAGATCTCTCTTTAGATGCCAAAGCCTACAGCTTTCTTATCTTACCCTAATCGAATAGCTTGTTGAACTTCAGGAAAGGATTTCTCCTCAAAGACGGTTGATTCCAAGGGCGGGGAAGGTGTGCTCGCTGGAAAGGCGCGCTGCAAGCGCAACCCTAGCTTTGTTTGCTTTTCGGTATTGCTTTCTTAGCCGTGCTGTGTTCTCTTTCTTGCTGAGTTCTTTCTAGAACTGTGCTAATAAAGCACAGGGCTTCTTTTTTCTATTAAGATTTTGAATCAAAAACTTTCCTCCCTAAGCTAATGATGAAAGTCATTCTCATTCTGCTTGAAGATGGGGGATTTATATATATTAAAAGCGAATAGTGCTTGCAAAGGAAGTAAGTGAGTTCCAGGCTGTCATTCGTCCAACCAAAAAAATCTTCCTGTTCCGCCTCCGAAAAGGCCTGGCTTCAATTGACATTACCTTTCCTTGCTTTTTACCTTTCGTATTCGGAACCGACAATCGGAAGAACAACAGGAACAGGTCTCTTCTCACTCTCCCCTCGCGCCACTAGTATTGAATGGTCCACTGTTAACTTGTTAACTAAAGGCATAAGCAACTGGATCCCATCGCTCCCTTCGGTGAAAGAAGCCTATTGTCGCACAATCGACCTCTAATGCATGATAATAGTCTAACTTTTAAGGCTTCTTATAAGCCTTATACTGATTGTTACAATAATAAGTGCTAAACCTTTCTTCAGACTTATATAATCTTAGGTTTCTCACCGAACGAGGTCCCCTTCCAGCTCTGATTGACCACTTCCAGTATAGGGCTTGTTTTCCTTCGCTACCATTCCTGGCTAAGCGAGGCTTAACCGAAGGAGAAGACATGGCTTCGCCACTTTTGACTCGTTAGGGAAGCTTTCTCCCCGGCAAGCAAGTCTCCCCTTGAAGGGTAAGACCTCTCAATGATAGCCCCTTCAACACAAGCTTAATTCCCTTTCTATGCCCATGGATGTGTACAGAAAAGATGAGTTTTTGAACGATAGCAGGTACCTTTAGCAGAAGTAGACCGGCACGAACCAAGCAAGAAGGAATGAAGTCAGGGAAAACCCTTTCTTTTCACCAAGCAAGGAGCTAACTCGCAAAGTAGGTATCCTCTGAAGTGGAATAAGTAGGTGCTGCTCGAAGAGGAAAGAAAGAGAAGTTGTTATGCCGATTGTAGGACGAGATCGAGAACGACGGATCGAGACACCTATCTGAAAGCGGGGAATGGTTTCTTCCGGCCTCGTGCCATCTCATAGACAGGAACCAAGGGGCCAGAGATAGCTATCCAGCAATGGACAGTCTCTTTCCGAAATTAGCTTACTTCTAGTGATTCTTACCTGGGGGCTACATCCTTTTATCATTATAAAAATAAGAAAGTTCGATCCATTAGGTTCTTCGATTTGTCTTATACCTTTGGCACCCTTGGTTAAAAGGGGCAGATAAATAGTTTAGGCGAAATAGAATCAAGTCTCCTTACTAGGTGAAGCTACAACAGATAAATTAGAGGAAATCCATTCCATTCAAAAGAAGGGGAGCAAGACGGGCACTTGGTTGCCACCTTATTCGATTTGCCTGGAAAGGCTTTTCCATTTCTTTCCCAGCTGGATAACCTGAATATGAGTTACCCATATGCCCACCTGTTCTTTAAGTGCCTTCCTCTCATCTGCCTGTAACGAGAGCGTAAGCCGCAATTGAAGTTCGTACTTATTTAATTTAGGACGAGAAAGACATATTACTAGCTTTTGACCTAGAAGCTGACAGATGGATTGGCCTTGCCTACTTCAATGACAATGCCTGGTAAACATGTAGAAAAGACAGTTTAGAAGGCCTTTAGGGGCGTCATCCAACTCGAAATCTCGTAAGAGAAGAAAAAGACGCCCAAAAGTCCCATGTCTTTCTTGGTTGGACCAAGCGATTTCCGACATCCTCATTTTTAGAGCAAGAAGCGGAACTACAAGAAAGCTTTCTTTATCTTTATTTATGGATAACCAATCTTTTTTCAAATATAGTTGGGAGACTCTCCCCAAGAAATGGGTCAAAAAAATGGAAAGATCGGAACATGGTAATAGATCTGATACCAATTCGGATTACCTATTTCAATTGTTGTGCTTTCTTAAATTTCATACCTATACAAGGGTTCAAGTTTTGATCGATATTTGCGGAGTTGATTATCCCTCTCGAAAACGAAGATTTGAAGTGGTCTATAATTTACTTAGTACTCGGTATAACTCACGCATTCGTGTACAAACCAGTGCAGACGAAGTAACACGAATATTTCCGGTAGTCAGTCTATTTCCATCAGCCGGCCGGTGGGAGCGAGAAGTTTGGGATATGTTTGGTGTTTCTTTCATCAATCATCCGGATCTACGCCGTATATTAACAGATTATGGTTTCGAGGGTCATCCATTACGAAAAGACCTTCCTCTGAGTGGATATGTGGAAGTACGCTATGATGATCCAGAGAAACGTGTAGTTTCTGAACCCATTGAGATGACCCAAGAATTTCGCTATTTCGATTTTGCTAGTCCTTGGGAACAGCGTAGCGACGGATAATTCAGAATCTGAATAGGTCCAGTCCAGTGTCGGACAAATCAATAGGAAATGCTATTTGCTTTGTAAGAATTAACTTCACTTCATTGAAAGAGTTTCACGGGAGTCTGATATCATTGATAAATTGGAAGAAGTGTTATCGAACGATTTCCTGCAATTATTCCCAGTATGGAATGAGTAAAGAATCAAGCTACAAGTCTCGATCTATACAAAAGGGTTTTTGTCTTTCTTTTTTTTTGTTTCATTGATAGCAGAAGAGCCTTACTCTTTAGGGGCGCTAGCGCTTTACTAATAGAATATCAAGTCAAGGGGCCTGAAAAACGTAAGATAAGAGGCTGCTACTCTAGGCTCGCTTCGCTTCTTCGACGCTCCGCCCCTTAGACTAAAGCGCTAACGCGCCTTATATTTTCTAGTAAAGCAACCTTTCGCGCTAGGCGCTCACGTTTTTTGTCTGGGTGGAAGCTGGCGGTATTTTCCATTAAGTAAGCTTGCCGCATACACAGAATTGGGATCTCTCTCGCATGCAACTCTTTCTAGCGGGAATGGGCGGAACCGAGCGGGCTGATTATTTCGAAATTAAATAACCCTTTTTTTTTTCTTTTTCTCATATAAGTAAGCGTTGGTTGGTAGGAGCGGCGGGATGATGATGAGTATATAAACAAAAAAGACCAAAAAGAAGAAATGGCAAGAGACATTTTATTTCGATAGAGGAAATAACCATGTGGAAAACAGGGCAGGTATTCTCTACAATGACACCCGTAGACCAATTGAAAGGGATGTAGCGCAGCTTGGCCGTTTTGGGTACAAAATGTCACGGGTTCCAATCCCGTCATCCCTACCCTTCTCCTCTGGCTTCTCCTCTGGGCAGTAACGAGGAATCCATTAAGATCAATTCAAATTGGACATAAAAAATCTTTTATTTAATGAGACTATATGCATACAAATTTTTGGTAAGTAAGAAAATCATCCTTTTTTCTTTACAGTCGTATCTACTGTGATGTGATAAGAAAACGCTCTTAGTTCAGTTCGGTAGAACGTGGGTCTCCAAAACCCGATGTCGTAGGTTCAAATCCTACAGAGCGTGATTCCGAATCAGCAGACCCCATTACCGAGATATGACAACTCTTTTTTAAAGAAATAGTCAAAAAAATGAATCCATTTTCTATTTTGGAAGAACAACGACCAACTAACACTTTTACTTTAACTTATGATTCAAAAACATTAATTGCACATAATATATCGAATGAGAAGAAAAGGAAAGAAGTAAAGAACTGAAGCTGACAGATCGAGATTGGAGTGAAACAAGAAAAAAGAAGCTTACCAGGGCCCGCGGTAAGGCATGAATCAATGCAAGTGGACAGGCAGCAGCCATCCAATCCAGCTTTAAAGAAAAGAAGCCAAAAAGAACAGAAAGAAGTCTACGAGCGCCTATCTCTTCTCTTATCCACGCATATCGGTCTTTCTCCGGCTGCTCCAGGTAGTGCTCTTGGCTACTGCTTGCTTGGGACATTCTCTACTTACGGCTCTCAGCGGCACCCTCATTCTATCATAGATCGTAACAACCAGGCCCAGAAAGGTTGAAAACAAGAAATCGAAAGACTTAGATGAGAGCCTCGTGACCTCCTCTGAGTGCTATTCCCATCGTCAATTCTCTCATTCATTCACACGAAGGACTAACCTCTCCCTGACGGTCTGTAATGTACCGCTAACCCTCATTCTATTAAAGTAACCTTTAATCCTCTCCTTTCCTTAAGAAGACCATCCTTAGAACACGGGACTCGTGAGACAAGAAGACAGATCTTTCATAGCAATCTATTAAGAGCGCTTGGGCAGCTGGATCGAAGGGCAAGCGGAAGGTAGAACCTCTACTTTGATGACAAGAAATGGAAAGAAGGATGCAATCGCGAATCTCTTTCTAAGAACCGGGGCCCTTACTCATCCAGCACTCGAAGATATCTAAATAGAAAGGGATGCTCTCGCCTAATAGAAGCCCTAGCGCCTACTTCCTTGATTACAATTACAAGAAAGGAAGATAAGGCATCAGTGCAACGGAGAAGAAGCCTTTCCAAGATTAGAAGGAAGTGTAGCTATCCAAAAGAGCGTCGGAAGCTATACAGTCCTCGTCTATTGTGGTATGAAGCGTCTGCCTACCGTCACTATAGATAGGGATAGGATAGACAAAAGATGAACGAGACCTGGATATATCTGTCTCGGCGCTTCCATGTAAGATCCTTAGCGAAAGCACCTATAGATCTGCACACCGTCCAAACTGCCTTTTGGGAATAGTTCATGCCGTGTGTGGATCGAACTCCAAGCAAGGGCGGTAAGGCGCTGTGGTCAATCTTCAGATATGGAGTAGGTACCGAACCGGAGTCAGAGTCAGCTGCGGCATTTCATTCAGTCAGCTTGGCTTTTTCTATAGTTTGCCTTTTTGTTTTGTCTACCTTCTTTAGTCAATGTCGCATTGGTCCATTCCGCTTAGCAGGCGTCTATGTTCATCGACTGGCATTCCGTTAGATTGACTTAGGCTTAGAACTCTGGCTCTACAAGAAAGGAAAGGGTGGCTATCCACTCCTCGATGAGGGTGACAATAACAACACTTGAATAGAACCTCTCTTCAATTGATTTAAGAAAGCTAATTAGCCAGAACTAGATTTAAACTATGAGCTACCCCCCCCCCCCGGGGAAGGGATCCAAAAAGACTCATACGCTTGATGAACAGACAAACCCTCTCTCAGACGGACGGACCATAATTTGGGATTCCCATAAGACAGGGACTAATCCAAATCTGTTGCCTCACTCTTTGTTGTTGCATCGAGCAGATCATTGCTAGTGGTGCCATAATACGCCTATGGGCTTTACACTAATCTAGTTGTGTCAGACGGGTAATCGAAGAGGTGAAGCAATTCTGATTCGATAGGTTTGAGAAGCGACGAAGTATGGGCGTAGATCAGTTTAGAGAGTTAAGGCGGCAAAGTCATGAACCCCAGGGAAATCCGCCGATTGGTCATCTTAAGCTTCTTGTTTGATCGGGGAATGAAATTTAAAATTTTTATGATAGAAAAAGAATCTTCTTCGATGACTCTCTTCCACTGGTACCATCCCATCTTGCTCTCGGTAAGTCAGTCAATAGCGGCTACTAAGACTATGGTTGTATAGGACGTATGAGGAGTCTCGCTCTGTAGCCTAGTTGATCTCTACCATTGGGCCTATTTGCCAACTGCTAAAGCGTAAATCAACCCAAGCCGAAGAGCCTTCTTCTTACCTTACACCTACCAAACCTATCTGGTTTTTGGCGGCCAGACAAATGTCTGTGAAGGGGGTGTTCCAAAAAGAGTAAGCTCATTCTCAAACAAAGTCCCAACCCATCGCACTAGGATAGCTTGCATCTATTAGTAGTAAGCTTTTCCACCCACCTACCCGAACGAAGGCACCGGCTCTCTCTAGCGCTAGTGATCTATGGCTCTTAGGCCCCCAAGGGGGTATTCCATGCTTGACTGAATAAGAGCTTTTCACTTTAGAGGTTCCATATGCTCATCAATCACAATTGTACGTACTAGCGAACAAGAGTGTAAAGAGAATCAACAACTGGTACTTTTTGGTTTAGCTCTATCGGTGAGTCTCCTAAATCGAATAGGTGAATAATAGCAAGAGTAGCTACAGATTTCTCTCTTAGGGTCGGGGCGTGGACTGGGGAAAGACTTGACTTAGACTACAGCTCTTGGGCACCTGCCATCATCGGCGAACGACGGAGCTTACCCGCGGCCATTGTCAAGGAACGATATCTCTTAAAGAGCCCTTATCAGACAGGAGATCTTGCTTTTTCTTCCTAATGAATCCTAAGACCCCCGCCGACTGAGAAATCCTGCATCAAGAGAGCCGGCCATCTAGCTGCCATTAAGCTTTTCCTATTGGGATTTGGAGAACGTCGAATCAGAGAATCTCTTTCACTCCCGGCTGAGTCAACAAGACTTGTGACAACAGACGGAAGAGCCCATCTTTTCTCTATGGTCCGGGCATTGAGCACAGGGATGAAAGTTGTTCAACAAATCAACAAGAGCGGAGTCGTTCACAACTATCTTCTCTACCTAATCCACTGCTCGAGCTAAGCGCAGGGCTTCTTCCTTGCAACAGCGGAGAACAGAGCAGCAGCAAGACCATCATATTGAATAGTATCGGATTCTATTCTGTATCAGAAGGACAGTGTAGACCCTTGAGTACGAAAGTAGGCTCTTTCTTTTACTAGGCTATTCTTCCCATTTCGAAAGAGGAGTTCCCAGATACCGCACCACTATTCTATTAATAGACCTTCCCGCCAATCCCAGGGGCGTAGCGATAGAAAGTTTGTCAAAGCGAGGGATGGGGGAATACACAAGATCTTGATTTGTCTCAGCCGCTCTCCCCAGGGCAGAATCTGTTTGATATCGCCACTAGATTAGATACGTTAGTTAGCTTTCGTTTAGTAGCTTCATGCCACTCAAGCACAGCGAGGGGATCGGAGAGGAGCAGCATTGGGAAAGTCTGATTCAATGAAAGCCCTTTTGCCAGCGTAGATGAATCTTCTATCCAGATCTAATTTCGACCCGTCTTCCAATCCAAGACACCTTCAACCAACCGTAGAGATCAGGGTTGAGATATCAAAGTCGACCTCCTTGTCAGGTCAGATAGATGCCTGGCATAGAGAGATGCTTAAAACATCATTCTCTGACTGAAAACAGAAGCGACGAAGCAAGGAGCTTAGCGTACCGTTTTTGACTACCTTCTCTGTCATGTCTGAGTTCTAACATTCTAGGGAATCCGTGCTTTGCTTTGTCAATGTCACTTTCAATATGCTGAACACATACAAGTTTGATGTTCACATTGGCCATATAGAGAGATTATATACAGTGTGCCGTTAGGGAGGAGAACTAAATTGAATAAAGGAATTCGTGTTTACTACTGATAGTGATAGGACCGGCGGTGGAATAGAACTAATTAAAGAAAGCCCTTTGAAAGCACATCTTTTCTTTAGCATCTAAAAGTTGAATGATGAAAGAGATTCCTTTGATTTCACCCTTATAAGCTTGCTAGGTAGCCCCTCTTCCCAGGACTGTGACTTGTTACCGTCCTAGCTACGCTAGGGTTAGGGAACAGCACCCTAGTATACCCGACCCAATTCACCGAATAGTTAGCGCTGGCTTTGGTTCAACTCCTCGCTCAGGAAATCCAGAAATGGATGACATTTTTTTGGTCTTTTATCTTTTGCCCGCCAGCTCTTTTTCCACTTGGCTAGGGCCGACGCGACGTATCAGAGAGAGAGAGAAAAAAGACCTTTCCCGTTGTTTGATACAGGGGCAGCCCGCAAGATATGGCCTTTCTTTTTCAACTGTCAAAACCTTGATATCTTCATTCCTTACTCCATCGTTTGCATCAAGAAGAGCATACTCTCTTTCGAAGATCGCTGAAAGGGTAAACTTTCTATGCTTCCTTTGGAGAATCTGCTGGTGGATATCTTAGGCATTGGTGGGGCTTACTGACTTATATTGATCCCGATCTACCTATGCTTCAAACCAAGTACCGTAAAAAGGGTTTCTAACCCGCGAGCTTTTACCTATAAGTGATGGGAGTGGCCAGAACACCGGTTGATTTAGTGATTTACCCATCCAAACAAGTGGATCTATCGCGCAGCATCACTATAGAGGCGAGAGAGACGTATAAGTGCCCCGCCCCTGTAATTGGCTCGGGATCCGTATGGGTGGGCACTGGATATAATGCTGCTGACTGTGCTACCTTTGCTGAAGTTTGAGCCGAAAATGACTTTGTTTTTGTCGGATATTGTGTCAGCTAGAGATGCCCCTAGGTTCGACCTGCAGTTTCTCCGATATAGGTCCTTTCTTTCCGCCGGCTTTTTGTTCACAAGGAGGCTTCCCTGACCTGGCTCTTTGCCTGATTTATGCTTTTTTGGACGCTGCTCTATAAGCGCTACCGGTGATGCTGGTTCAACTACTGGGTTTGCAATGAGATCTGAATATGCCGGAGTAAACTGCAATTTCTGCTTAGTTTCCCGGTCAACAAAGTCCATTGGCGCGGGATCCGTATCTGGAGGCCGTGATACTGTTTGTGCTGCTTATTATGTATGGTAGTGGTAGTGGCTCTGCCTTTGTTTTTTAATAATCAGCTATTGGAAAACCTTGATCCAGAACCGGAGCAATTCCTTCTTTTTCTGTCTTGGTCACGGGCCTACCCCTACTCGAAAGGAAGTGAAGAGCAATGCCTTTGACTTAGTCTACCTCCTCACCCCTATTCCCTTTATCGGTCTAAGCCAAAAAGAAGAAAGCTTTCGATTCAATCCGTCTTAGCTCTTGTCTAAGGATTCGAAGCTGGCGAAGTAGTAGAAGTCGTCTCAGGCTTGTGGTAACTCTCTGCATTTGGTGGTGCTCCGCCGGGCAGTCCCCTGAGTTCGGCCGATGCTTGCTTTGTCTTTCTAGGTTCCGCCTTAGATTCAATCCCGCAGAAAGATCTTTATCCTTAGCTTAGCCCTTTACGAAGATATAGCTTGCTCACGCCTACCTAAGAAAGGGAGCTGCTAGTTCTAGGGCCCTAGCGCGAAAGCCAGCCCTTGCGAGGTAGGCTAAGCTAGAGAAGTAGGGAAGTCCTTTCTTCACGCGCATGCCTTTGAGTGCTTACCTCGACCCCTAAAGAGAGAGACCCGAAACTTTTCACATTTAGAAAGGACATTCCGGACGAATCAATCATTAGCAGAAGGAAAGAGCGGAAAGGCCTTTTTCGATAGAAGATGAGACGAAAGAAAGGATCACGACAAAAGAATAATGACGAGGCCAACTGGGATTCAAAAAGTTACCTTCCTTGAACCGCTTGCCAGCCTATCCCTATATAGAGTCCTTATATTTAGATATATATCCAAAGTAAGCGTAAGCCTCCACCTAGCTAGAGGCATGAAAGAACCCGGCAAGTTCCGCATCTAGGATTATTCTGTAATCACACCCGGCGATCCTTAATAGCAAGATTTTTGATTCAATCTGGTCCTAAGGGGCGGGGCTAGCGGGTAAGGCAAAGGCAAAAGGGGTATCAGCAGTTCGAGGAAGAGTTCCATAAGGGGGTTCCCCACAAGCGTTCTATAGAAGGGTTAAAAAGGAGCTAATGGGCTAAAGGGCAGACTCTCAGTAGTAAGACTCACTCTAACGTGGTGGATAAGGCGCTAACAATCTCTAGTTCTTATCAGTGCTTCGATGGCGATCCAGATGAGCCAACCAACGAGTAAGAGTCCCTTCAGACTAGCAGTTTATAATCAAGCAGTTGATTCGGGCAAGTTAGTTTGACAGCAAGCTGACAAGGGAAAGAGACGTCAGCTAATCTAGCTTAGATCTTATCTTATAAAGCTTAGGAAAGTGGTGCCTTACGCAAGCAAGCATCTTTTTTCGGCAGGATAATATGAATATAGATAATTCCCTGAGAGGGCTAACGATAAGAGAGCTTCGACGAATCCGCACTTGGCCTTTGTTTCCCTGGGAACCTGTTCCATTTTCAGTTTTGTTTGAAGGTAAGCCTTACCGAGACCCGTACATACAAAGTGTAAGCAATCTTTTTAAGGGAGGTAGGAGTTCGTTACAGGGAGTGGTGCTAAGGTTTTCATTCTAGCGCAAAGTCTTTATTTTGATTGTGATAGTAGGTCTAGGAGGTTTTGAGGATATGGATACGAGCAAAGAAAGAGGGTTTATCCTTGGGGTTTGACCATTGTGAGTTTAGGGTAATCCTGTTGAAAGCCTATCTAGTTCTATTTAAGTTCTCAGCCATTCAGTATGAGTTGGATTCCTTGGTGTGATGCTCAGGTCTTCTTTAAGCGAGTGTGAAGTTCAGTGCCTTTTTTAATTTTAAGGTGAATGGAATGCTAAGTGCTTCCCCTTCCTTTCGAGACCAGGTGAGCTTTTTTTTGAAGGGGCAGTTCAGTTCAATTCCTTTTCAAGCTAGGTTAAAGAGCAATCCTGTGCTGTGATTGTGATAAAGTAAGTAAGTAAGAAATAGAGATAGATATAAAATAAAGCTTAGACCAGCAGGCGGCCAGTAAGGATGAGATTTTATAAAAGCAGGCGCAAGTGAGAGTTCAATATTTTAGTGCTAAGAGTGACATAAAGAAAGAAGACGACATTCGACATTCATAGTTACTCGCACGTAAAAGCGAGTTTTCCTTTTATTTAAAGGAAAGTCAGCTATTTTTTTTGGGCCGTCACTTATTCTGTTCAGGGGGAGATGAAAGACAAAGAAAGAGATCGGGGGACTTTATGATCGGAGAAAGGAAAGGCGCGTGGTTGGTGTATCACTGGGTCGGTGGGGGAACCCGTAGGAAGGGGGGACGACCCGACGAATTCACATCAGAAATCGCCAACATGAACACAAACTCAATCTTGAATTGCGTATAGAAAGAAAACGAACCACTTCTATTCTCGGAGCTGAAGTATATGAAGAATGGCTTGTTGGTCCCTTTCGTCCAGTGGTTAGGACATCGTCTTTTCATGTCGAAGACACGGGTTCGATTCCCGTAAGGGATAGGTACGTGTTCTCGGCCGCTTTCAGTTAGTGTGAATTGCTGAGTCTCGCTATCTGGCTGGAAAAGGTGGTCCGGAAGCTTCCTTTCTCCCAGCAAGCAAGACGAGATCACCACTTCTCTCAGTAATGGACTTTATTGAATTCTTCCTTAGTCTTAGATGTCCTTTCATAGATTCTCGAACCTCCGACAGACAGAATCCAATCCCCATTGCATGCGTTCTTTCTATCCTCCCCACCTAAATACATAGTTCCGTCTATGGAGCCCAAAGCTCCAACCATGGCATTAAAGTAAGCAGTGACGTTGGCCTAGTCTCTCGCCCAGCCTTCTTCAGTGGCCAAGTTGAAGCGTTCAACGGTTCTTCGGCCTACCACCTTTCTTTTTTTTTTATGTTCTTAGAAATTTTTTGATTTTGGTTGCTAACTCAACGGTAGACGGCGTGCGGCTAACATCTTTCTTTTACGCATTTGTATGAAGAAAGGGATTTGTTCATACCATCGGTATAGTTTGTAAGACCACGACTGATCCTGAAAGGAATGAATATGAATGGAAATAAAGGGGGGAGAAGGTAATGAACATTACATTAAGAAAAGGTTCGCTTCGCTCTCAACCGCTACCACTAGCCGGAAAGGAAAGTCGGTTTCTTCTGAGCTTGCTTGCCGACAATTTGATCTGCGACACTTGTACCTCCCGCTTGCCAATAAGCTATAGTCAACTGAACTTTCACTTCACTCGCAAAAAGAATTCTGCATTGAACTTAGGTTTCAGTTCCTTCTTTCTGATCCGCCCTAACGTGCTCCCTCTATCTCCGAACTAAAGGACAGGAAGGTTCTCTCTTCTTAGGTGCGGGCTTTCGCTTTCCCAGAACAAAAGAACAAGGATTTATACGACCGGCCCTAGTCATTAACCTAGCATCTTTCTTTAACTCACTTTCTTTAACTCATAAGATAAGATAAGAAGAGTCTAAATTACTTACAAATCTTCCCTATCCATACACATACAAACCAGAGAGTGCGCTTCTTTCGAGGCCCCTTCTTCGAATTGTTTCTCTTTGGGGTTGGGGCCTGGGCCGGTTCCAAACCGTCTCTTTCTTTTCTGTATGTGTACGAGAGGCGGGACGGACCCGTGACTTCTGCGTACCACCCAGGGATAGCGACTGAAGACAAGGGGTTCTGTCTCCGACATAGGAAGGAGTCTTATAAACGTTAGCAGTCTAGGTTCCAGTCGTACTTTCTGCTATCGACACAGACAGTGGCAATCGCAGCTGCATTTCTCGAGAGGTCTCTTCCCATCATCAAACCTTACCAGCCCTTGACATATGAGGAATATCGCGTGAGTGAAAAGCCATCTGAGTCGAGATCACAGCCTTCTTTCTAGCCCTGTGCTAAAGCAAAAGGGGCCTCCTTCTAAATGAAAAAAGACTTGTCGGAAAAGATCGCATTTTTTTTTTGGACCGCAATTACAATGGGAAGGCATCCCGAAACATGGTGAGAATCTTCCTTCCATTATGAAGATTCATTTATGAATTCTGAACGTTCATCTCTCTTTTAGTAGTAGTCGGAGTACTGGGGAATATCTTATCGTCAGAGAAGTCAAAAAGGAAATGCCAACTTTCCTTTCCCTCCTAAGCTCCTCATTTCACACAATAAACTCTTTTCCGACATTTCTTTTCTTTACTTCACTCGCTTTCGAGTCGACGAAGAAAAGAAGATTAACAACACCTTATGGAGATAGCTTGCCTTCACTCTCACAGCTTGTGTGCCGTGGAAGGGGAAGGTCTTGCTTTGGTCAAGATGAGAGAATCGTGATGAAACCCTCCATTAAAGAGGTGCCTGTCGTACAGCTCAAAGTCATACGGCAAATAGCTCCGCCTCTCAGCTGCAAACAGCCTTACCTTAACTGGAAACCGATCACGGGAGCTGGTTTAGTGATTGCGTCAAAGCCTTTCGTTACTGTTGGGATGGGAAGGTCGACCCGGCTCTACCTATCGGAGCCGTTACGCTATCTTGCTTGTGGAAGGCGAAATCAGACAGCGCCCTGATCACAGAATTGCTCCACGATTCTCTGTTGAGTGGGGACGATTTCGAGCCTAGCGAAATGATATAAGCGTTCGCCGTCCTAACCTAAAGGTGTCGAAGGATGTCCAGAGGCGAAGTTCTGGCGGGGTCCGGGCATAGTGCTAACCAAACGGGCTTCATCTTAGGCTTGCCACCTAAGGAATTGGTTTTAGTGAAACAAGCAGAAAGTTTGTTATCGGCGGATGACGACTCCTAAGGCTTCGATCAATGGTAGAGATCCGATCCTTCTAGTGAGGAGATGGCCTCTGGTCGTGCGGGTAGGTTGCAAGAGGCTAATGCCGAGTCCATAATGTCCGTGATAGAAGAGTGGCTGCTGGGTGCAGATCTCGTACTTCGGTTGAAGTTTTGCAAGGAGCTCTCGCGATCGGCGCTCAGCAACATCAAGATCTGGGTGGCGCGATTGTTGATGCTGTTGATTCCGACACTCATGGTACTGAAGATGCAAATCCTCAAGAGCTGGGTGCTACGGTTACTGCTGTGACTGACGACTTCACGGATGCAACCATTCATGCTGATTCAGCTAATACAGTTGGGTCTGGTTCTCTTGGGCCGTCGGTAGGTCTGGGTATGAAAGAAGTCACGAATCAAGTTGATTCGTGCAGCTCCCCGTGGACCCCTCTCACATGCGCCCAAGTAACATGCTGGTACGGGCGGGCACCAAAAGGGAAGTGATTGGTGTTGTTGAGGAGGTGAAAATAAGTCATATAAGAGCGTCTGAAGCACGTGATCTGGAGTGAGAGGACCACGTCCTTTTCCTTAGATTAGATTATAGAAGCTACTGTTGGGACTGGGCTTTTTGGTATCTTTCAAGGCTTATGACGCTTTAGTGAACATTTACTTAATTGGGGCTATTCTTTATTCTTATAGGGTTACACTTGTTATAGCTAAAAAGACTGGAGTCAAGTAGACGGACTAGAAGAGATCCTTATGGTAATCGAGTGCCCTAGGCTTTCCTCGAAGCTATCTAACCCCCAGCTATCTATACTCATCCTGTCTTCCCTAAGAGCTTTCTTTCTTGCTTTGTCTTCTGTCTCTAGAACCATCTGTCTGTCTTAAAACAACCTATCTGTGGTCAGTCTTTCTTAATTAAGGAAGATAGGAGTTCGTCGGGTCTTGTACAGGTATAGGCAAGATGTGATTCCCTGCTTTTTAGCTGCTGGAACTGTTGTATCAGTTTCTTTTCTTGTGAAGTCAATCCCTTCTCTCCAATTCACCTTTCCCAACCCTTGAGTGTAGGGCTTACCTTCTATATTATATCCTAGTGACTCCGGCCTTGGTGGCGTACTTCCTTGTCAGAATGACATTCAGCTTCCCTTGGAGCTCACGCGGAACAGACTGAAACTGAAGCCTATCAGTCTTGCATCGGCTCGGAGCTCTTTCTCCGCTCACTCACTGTCTATAAGCAAGGGTAGGAGAAAGGCATCGTCAAATAAGGAACATGTTAGCTCGATTTCCTTAATAAGGTAGACTGCCGATATCGACATTTGCTGGTAGCGGAAGAATGAATGCCCGGTAACAAAGGAAGGGTCAAAAAGCCCTTGTGGTTGTTGATGCCAGTGTAGAATTATGAAGGAGTTCTATGGAATTTACATTTTTGGAAAAAAGAGTGAACATCAATAGTTGGAATTAGCGGAAGACTAACTTACAATCAGTGTGTCTAGGGTTTGTCTTCTTTCGTCAATCCATATCTCCGTGAGCGGTCTAGTGCTCGTTTAAGTCAGCGGCTCGGTATATGGCCCAAGATCAGCTATCTGGATAGCTAGCTCTACTCTTTGTTGTACCGGACGGATGGTTCTTCGAAAGGCTGTCTCATTTCAAGGGAGGGCGACAGACCACCGAGGACCTTGGCCTAGAAACTCAATCGCAGAATGAAATTGTAGGGTTCCAACTGTCTCTGAATCATCTCCATCCTAGCTTTGGCCTCTGCTCCATCGAGACTATCAGTCGGCCCAATTACCTTTTGAACTCAATCACACACGCCTGCTACACATACAGTATCCCTTTAGCCACAATGAGGGGGCCTGTCACACCCCCCGTGATACAGCATGGAGCTTCATCTTGAAGGCCTATCACGAATTGATCTCTCCCGCCTAAGGACCTCAGGTGTCCGATCTCTTCCAGCTCTTGGCGAACTCCTAGCTCTAAGCAATCTAGCTCTTCTGTCCTGGCTCGGGCTTACAGATAGGACTTCTAGCAACTCTCTACCTAGAAAGGACCTGACGGTACGCTCTCTTGGTGGATGATCTCTTGGTGAACTCTATCCTATCAAGTATGGCTATCCGACCATACTAAGAACTCAGTCCAGGGTCACGGAGTCCGTCCTTCTAGTAAAATAACTTTCATTTCAGAGTTAATAACGTAGTGTAGTGGATGACTGAGCTAGAGCTAGCTTTGTCAGTATTCGCCCCTTTCCTTTTTAGGGAAAGCCTTCGTGAGGGGACCGAAGTATAAAAGAGTGTAATCCTTTCCCTGTCTGATGAACTTCTTTTGGAACCACCAGCTAGCCGACTTCGACTTTAGTTGCCTAGCCTTCCAACGGTAACTGACCCCATCCCCTATTTTCTATTTCCTCCATTCTAAACTGTAATGACTGAACTAGATTATCCCTAGCTCCAATGAATTGTAAAGAAGAAAGTCAAGACCTTGCCGATGACTACATTCCTTAGAAAGGGCATCTTTCCCCCTTCATGAAGGAGGAAGACCGCTAAAGGAGGAGATGTTAGCCATTTGGTACTCGTTTTCCAAAGCCCTAGCTATAGCTGCAGGATTGGGAATGAAGACAAGAGAGCAAGGGGTTGTTAAACGAACCTGAATATACCGATTCTTTATCCTTTGCACTGCCTAAAGAATTCCACATAGCACGCTGATAGCATTCACATCCCCCGAAAGGTCGGGTGAAGGCGCCAGGCGCTACAGCAACTGAATTGAAAGATGATGAAGTACGGCTCTCTGACTGGTGGTTCCCTCCTTCTATTAGAGGAGCAAGAAGAGTCTCTTCTACGAGAATATCAAATCACATCACGGACCCACCGATATGGATTTTGAACCGCTGCTACTGCAAGCCCAGAGGGAAGAGATCCTCTAAAAACGGTTGGGTTGCTGATGCTCCTTCTCCGACAATCCTGTTTTGGTTAAACCCCATTGTGGCTGTCCTAATCTGACAACCGTTTTGGTACCGTCACTTACTATATGTTTTGCCTCCATTTTCTCTTCTCTCGTATCTGTCCATCTTTCTGATGGTGAAGACGTCAGATGTTGAAGCACGCACCCTTTATCCTATGCTATGGGTAAAGAATCAAAGGCAACGAGCCAAACCCAGTTGTTTTTAGGAAGCAACCTCCTCCCTGTGGTTTCACCAATGCCTTAACGGCCTTTTCTTTTAAGCGCCTCTCACAACGGACTCGACACCAATCCCGGCAGAAGGATTTGGTTACCATAAGTGGGGGCATGATCAAGAATTTGGCCCTTGTTATAACAGAACAATTATCATATAAAGATGCTCAAGCGAGGAGATGTTACGACGTCTGCGGGCGCAGGGAGGCCAATGGTAGGAAGCTTAACATCATCTTTTCCAATAAGTTAGTCTCTCGAGGCTTACTCGTTCCGACCCTGAACAACCTTTTTTTTTCAAATGATCCAAGAAGATGAGGCCAAGTATGGCCCATGGAATTCCGTTACTGGCAGGAACAAGAGGCCCCCAATATCGAGAATCTTAACCAAAGGAAAGAACCTGATCAGGCCAACAAATAAGAGGTAGACCTCAGTACAAAACTAAAGCTGGTGAGAGAAGAAGCCCAAACCATTATACGGGCCCTCCTTCTAAAAAAGCAAACATCAATCGGGATAAGAAAAGCCCGCCACCTGAGAAAAAAGAAAGAAAAAGCCGACGTCTCTCCAGCCCACAACCCAAGATCCCCACTATTGTATTGGGGCAAAGGTATATTAACCAGGAGATCCAACCGGAAAGACTTTCGAGAAGGTGATTTCAATGGTTTATATGGTTGCCATTAGGGACCATGTTTACTCCCCTGGTCCTGTCTTCGCCGGCCCTGCACCATCAGAGTTCTCCCAGTTCTTTCCTAACCCCTCTTCGTCTCTCCCTTTCCTTGAATGGTCTGTCAGCTTCTGTTGGTCAAATCTGTCAGGGCCCCTTAGACAATTGGGCTTCCTGGGTAAAGCGTCTGAGTCCCCACAAGGGAGAGGATTTTTCAAATTAGGTATTTTTGATGCTATTATGATGAGCCTGAACACCCCTCCGAGTCACAAACCGCAGATCTCCGCTACTCTTATGTTTTGGTGTCTGGCTGAACAGTCATTCCACTTTCGTGTGGGTGCCATGGTTCCGACCATGATGGATGTCGTGGCTCTGACCGGCCTTCCTTGGACAGGAGAGACTGCTTATGCGGGAATGTCTGTCCCTGATATCGAATACCATCGGCCAAAATCGGCGGGGAAGCCTGGCCCGGCCTATGGTACCTTCATAGATACTTGCATGAAATCCGATTCTTCTATCTCTGAAGATATCAGCTTCTTGTCCTGTTGGTTGAACCGATACCTCTGCAGCTCTCCTACTCTTGCTATGACAGCCGACTTCGTAGACCTGGCAAAGGTTCTCCATAGTGGTCGGAGGGTGGCATTGGCCCCCCCCTTTCTTATCTTTACCGAGGTATGAATGAGGTTTTTGAGAAGTCCGTCGGGTACTTTTCCGGGGCCGCTTTGGCTATTGCAACTCTGGCTTCAGGCCTACTTCCCTGATCTCCGATATGATCCTCCTCCCTCGCCCGTTCATGATTTCTCTACCTATGGCTCATGGCTGTCTAGTTTCCCGCTGAAGGAGGTGACATTCCATGGTTGTTTTCAAATCTTCTTGGGGCTTTCCTCTGCTTTGCTTGGCTTGCTACCCCCTTCCCGTTTCATGCCTTTCCAAGAACGCTCGGTAGGTCCGGACTGGTTTAGAAGACTCCCTTCTGTTCCTATTTCTGGTCAAGCTCGCGACGACCATTCTAAGGTTTGGGGCAGTTTCCTAGTGTGTCGAGATTTACATTACGTCAAGCCGGGACTTCTGTTAATGTTCGTTGTGGGGTCGAGCCTGCCTTCTTTACCAGCTATATAAATATATGCGACGTTTTGTCCTCCTTTTCATCTGGAGGCAAGATTCGTTTTATTCTAAGAGGTTTAGAGAGCTCGTTTTTTTAGTAAAGTATTCGCTTTTTCTTCTTTTTATTTTACGTTCTTTCCTTCTTTTTTTCCAAAGTGTCAAGATCTTATTTGCCTTTTTTAGAAAGTTTTTCTTTTACGATCGAAGAATCAAGATCTTGGAAATATGATTCTAGAAGAACCGATTTTTGATTTAAAAGGTAACCTATCCGCCTATTTCTGCCCGCAGATAAGAATCCTATCATTTCTGCTACTCCGCGTGAGCCAACCTCTTCCTTCCCCACGAACCTTGGATGATTATCCCAATAGTGGGGCCCCGGGCGGCGTTGAGGTTCGGCTGTGAGTTTCTTTCCGTGATCGGCCCGCGAAAGGCGTTTGCAGCTTGGATTTAGTATTGGTTTTCGCTCTTTGGACTTAATTGTCTGGCACAGACCATTGTTCACTCGCTTCCTAGATCCTCCTCTTTGTTTTATTCTTATCATACAGCCCGGACTTTCCGCATGAGCCAGGGGGGCATGGCGTGAATCCTTTCTCCGGTGGATAGAGTGTCAGGCTTTCGCGTATGGACTGGCGCGATAGCGATAGATCTTTAGTCGACCGAAGACCTGACTGAGGGAGATTGAATGAGCTACCCTTACGTAGATAGATCGATTGAACCACCCCTGCTTGTGATCGAGTCTGGCGATAGAGTTATGCCTGGCATAAGTACTCCTATTGGAGAAAAGGCAAATCCGTCCCCCATATGCCCTTCGTTCTCCTGTCGTATGAATGTCTGTTTTCCCCCCCCCCTTCAATGCTGTCGCATTCTTGCCCCTTTTCGGTATGGTCCTTTCATTCAGGCCTTTCCTTATGCACCGATGGTTTCATGATTCCTTGAAAAAAAAAAATGTTTGCGAGCGTCAAAGCACCTAACCATACCTACTACACCATGCACTCCGCCGGTAATCAGCCCGGACATGAAAGTGCATTTGGAAGCATATGTGTGCCACTTTGGCACGAGATTTCAGCTCTACTTTGACTTTCATGGTTCCACTGTTCGTCGAGATCCCTTGAGTGCTACTAAATGTAGAGAAAGACATTCATAGCTTGAACCTTCTGGTCACTTCATTCCCTTTACATAAAAAAAGGTTTTGCTTTTCCACCTACCTCCTATGAAATCGTGACTATTTATTTATATAAATCCAAAAACCTGCTGTCACTCCACTGGCTGTTAAGAAAGCTCCCATGAAGGCTTTTCCGGTTGCTAAGGCTGGATCAATTACTTCATCAGGATCCACCTCTAAAGTCGGTTCGCCCAAAGCCGCAGTGGCTACTGCAACAACTCATCAAATCGAAAAGATTGGAAAAGAAGATCCACGCCGACGGCTGTTATCTCCAAAGGTGAAATAAAATAAAGCAAAACTCCTACTTCTAGAAAGAAAGTTGCCGCTCCGGGAAAGAGGGGCTTCACTCCCTGGGAACAAAAAACCCTTCCTTTGAGAAATTCAACTATTAGAGCCATTTCTTTCGGGTGATTTCGACTTCGAAAGCCATGAGCCTCATTCACGAAAGCCTACGGAACAAACTTTCTAGTCGATTCATTCTAATTTTGGTTTTATCCTTCCTTAAGAGACTCCGGACGCTCATTGTCCGGAGCCCCAGGCATCCGGTTACCTTTCTTCTCTTACGCAATTCCTGACTAGTCGTAGTTAGCCTAAGGACCGGAATAAGAGGTTTCGGCGTATCGGGGCTGCTAGGCTTCTTTCTCATGGGAGGGGTTCGCGTCCAACTCTTCTCGAGACCCGGTCATTGGCAACATCTTCTAACTCGTTAAGCGGCCTATTATAAGATAAGTCTGATCGTCTCCTACTTCTAACTCAATAGCCCCCTACTCTCCTACCGGCACCTAACCGGGTGACGAGTCGGATCTCTAAAAAAACTGGCATGGGCCTCTACCCCTGTGTAGTCTCAGCCCGCCAATAAACCATTACCAGGAAAGATCAGATGCGCGGAATCGCAATTGGTTAAAGATCACTGAATTACCACTCCGTGGGCTATTGATAACTGAATACTTGTATGCCTCTATCAATGTAGTAACCCTCTTTCTATAATCTTAATGTTAAAGCAGAACTAGCGCTTAAATGGTCAAATCTTGGTCTCTGCCTATCGCCGGGACGTGTGATGCGGAGGCCCCAAGGACGGACTGGGAAGTTATTCCCCTTCAACTTGACCAGCTTAATCACCTAAAGCCTATGAATGAATCGTGACCGTATCCACGTCACATTCGACGGTCGATTAATTAAATTGGCTTATTTGAATGCTGAAAAACCGACTTTTCGATGCTTGAAGTATGGTGACACTAAACTAAAGCGTTCATAAAACGAAAAATGGATCTAGCCAAACGATCGTAGATTTGAGTTTTCGCGTACGCCCTAGTTACTCACTTTCCTCCCTTTCTTTTTTATTGACTGGAAGGTGGAGGTCCCTGCTCGCATTAGCTGTGGATCTCGAATGGCTGGGCCTGTCCTAGACAAAATCGCTGGTCTCTAGTGCTGATGTGACTGTGCTTGACTTAGGCTTTGGCTCTGCTCTTGTGGGTTCTGGTCTTGCGTATCAGAAGTTGCCTCCTTTCGACTCTTTTTTTAATTGGCAAAGAAAAGACAAAAGATTCTTGCCTATAGAAAGAATGGGGTGACTGATGTACTTGCTTTGCCTTCAGCCTTGCTCTTGATGCGCTGTACAATCTAATCTGTCAGGAGATCACGTCGTCTTGCTCAGTCAGGAGCTGATGGTCTAATAGAGGCATAAGAAGAGCAAGAATCTATTATGCCTTTCGCTCAGTTAGGAGCCTGTAATAGAACAGGAATTTGACTGGATTGAGACTCGCGGTGCTTACACCTCTAAAGTCAGCCTCGCTCAACAATTCCTCGAGACCAAAGCAAAAGTTCTCTTTCGATCCCAAGGAGTTAATTACCTATTATTGTTGGCTATTCCAATGACAGAGAGATTAGGGGAATATACTGACCGAGAAGAGAGAGTCAGAGCCATTGAAGGAATAAATGCTTACGGGACAGAGAGGAGATGCGCAGGTGTATGAGCTCCGAGATGTGTAGATAGAAATAGAAGAAGCCGTTCCAACTGGTCCTATAATCCTAGGGTAGTAGGTGATCCGATGTAGCTAATCCGACCGGCATTAGTAGACGAGTTCCAATGAATATAGTAGCCCTATACAATAGACGGCAGTTCCATTATATGTCTTGGGATTGGCTAGGTTTCAAAGGCAGGACTTCGTTCGAAGAAGGAACTGAACTCCAACTTTCTATTCTATCCCGGACCCTACTGAGAAAGTCTCAGGTAATACTAAGATTCAAGGGGCAAGAGGACTAGACCTCAAAGACCAGTCACTCGAGACTGGGAATCCTAAGAGAATGAAAAGAGAGGACGAAAGACGGACACGCAGACACATAGACGCGCTATAAAGAGGAGATTCCTTCGATTCTAGTTGGGGAGTACATACATTCCAATCCCAGCAAATTCCCTTAGAGTGACTTGAGTATACATACGTATTCTCTTTCTATCTGCGACTACTTCCGGGGCTAGACCAAGAAATGCTATTTCCGGGGCCCTCACTTTATTTAGGGCTTTTTTTCAGACAGACATGGGCCCGGTGAATCAAGCGACGAAGTAGACCTTCATTCCGTCGATGGAGGAACTTTTGAATGCTGGCTCTTGCTGATTAGTTTCACTGTAGGTATGCAGCTTTCGCTTCTCGCCCCCTATAGGCCTTGCTTGCCTTAATTTGAGGAGGATGAAATCGGTTGCGCAGGTGAAAAAGAAGGTCTTTCTGGGATGTGAGATTTCCGCCCTCTTTCTGAATGAAATAGTATTGGCTTACCCACTTGCTTCCCTTCTATGCTTGGGTTCGCTTCCGGCTAGCTTTCTTGTGCGGTAAGAATGAACCTCCCATTGCTCTCTCTCCGATAGCATGCAGCTTCTAATCTAATAAAGATAGAAAGTGTGCAGTGAGGTAGTGTAACTAGGTAGCCATACTGAACTCGGCTGGACCGACAGCAAAGAAAACTATAGTTGTTACTGGCCTGCCATCAAACATCAAAATAAGCTTTCCTGGACCGACATAAACCCTCTGCTCTTTTCTCGGCATCTCTCTAGAGGAATCGGAATAAGAGCTTCTTCTTCCTACCCCTTGGTCACTGAATCCTAATCTGACTCCCTGAGGTCACTTGGTCTGGGATCGACAATGGCCTTAGTTATTTATCTTAAACCTGCTACGTCATCGCCTTGGTGTGTGGGCTACACAGAGGCTCCGACATTACCCTCTTGGCCTATTCCGTTCTCCTGTTTTCAAGGATGGTGAAAGTTTGAAAAGAAAAGCCGGCACTCACCGGAAGAACTCCCAGGTGGCAACTCCTGTTATCAGAGTTCCACATCACGTACGTCACTCATAAGCCCTTCCCTTAAAAAGGTTGGCTTGGGACGAGCTCTAGCCGACCACTTGGCCGCGTCCCCACCGCAATGCATTCATTGATCTCTTCGTTCGTAGAGACGAATAAAAAATAGGGAAATCCTGTTCTGGTCTATTGTGAGTGTGCTCTATGGCCTTTAGCGGTAAAAACCTCTCATGAGATCGAGTTTTTTTGCCCAGAGCAATGATACAGTAAGAGGAAAGCTTCTGAGCTCTAATTTCCGACTTGACCCTGACCCACTTGGAATGCTAGCCTGTGCTTCTTCTGCCCTACTCTATGGCATCTATTGCTATATGAAAGAGTCCATCATTTCATCGCACGCTGTTAGGAAGAAAAGATATGGAGCCCTAAGACTTAACGAATCTGGATGCAGCATTTCTTTTCTTTAACTAAGACTTCTCTTCCCTCTGTGCCATTTGTCCCTTCTCCTATTGATTCACTTCATCTGCACCTTTCCCCAGCAGTAGATTCTTCTTCAATTGCTAACGATGCCCTTATCCTTCTATCTGTAACCCTAGCAAGGGAAGCCTAAACAAAGCGTCACACTCCTAGTAGTGCACTCACTTTCACTTCCTTTTACAGAAACCTATTTCTTTCTTCAAAACAGCCGAGTCTATTTCCTTTTCTTTCTTACTTGGGAAGCACTAACTCACAGATGGCGTGACCACGAACGTCCTTTCGGGGGAAGAGCTCGAGGTTTTGTTTTTTATCCCCTATTCCACTGCTCTAGCCCTTAGTACTTTTCCTTTTGCACCTGCCTTGTCGAGAGGCATTATTTCGAAAAGACTTTATTAAAGATTAAAGTGGCGAATCGGCTTCTCCCTAGCATTCTACTTCTTAGAGATCACTTGTTCTAATAAGACTTTAGCTAGCTTTCCCCCTCTTCGGGTTACGTCTTGCACCCTTACTACATCTGTCGTTAGATCTCCTTTAGTTCGAGAGTCCGACTTGATCAGCCGCCCCGCTATGTATTAAGGAGCTAATGTTTTCTGCAGCACCCCTGCCATGTAAGTTTTGTAGGAAGTTTCCGACCTCCTCTATGACTATTTCGGTACTTATCCTCCTGTTTTATGGATGCAACAACATGGCGAGCTGTGCGTTCTGGAGTGGGACCTTGCGTAATCCTGCCTGTCCCCGGCTAGTGCCTCCATACCAGCTAGCAGTTTAGGGACTCCCCTTCTTTACTGAGTAGGGTTCCCGGGTGCGTGCCTATGCGATTAGTAAGTCAGGGTGCTACTGTACCAGAGTCATCTATCGTAGTAAAGGAAAAGTGCCTACCTCGCACTCTGAGGCAGTCTTTCTATCGTAAAATCCTTTTCTTTGAAGCACCCTTCGTCAAGTCTAGTACGAGTGGGTCGAGAGGGCCATTACGTTCCGTCCGGAGCTCAAGAACTGGCAATCCGCCGTTCGAGATGGTCTCTTGGAGGCCGGCATCAGTTCCTACAACGGGTTCAGATTGGATCATGCTTTGGGCACCAAGATCGAAGGCAAATGGTCTACAAATATATGAAAGATGCTCGTAAGATTCATTTTCAAGCTGGGCTGGAAATGGTTTTATCACAGGATTTGATGGATTGCTAGCTGTCTCACTGTAAGGCTTTACAGGCTCGCTTTCTTACTGGATGGGAATGCCCTAACTATGTGTCACTTCTGACGGGGAACTCCAATTGAAATCGCCTGGAAGAGGGGAAGCCCTTCTTTATTAGCTTATTAGCTAGCTAAGTTTAGGGTTCGGCCTTACACTTACACTGGAACTATATAAAGTGTTTCCTTAGACTGCTACTATATACATACGGGCTGCGGGCCGGATAGGAGACTGGTTGAAGAGTCAATCTTCTTTGCAAGGGAATCCGGCATCCCATTCGGGTTCATATGCCTCTTCAAGTAAGTAATTTACCTAGTCTGTTGACATGGAGAAATTCCCATTCCTGCTTTCAGTTATGGATTGACTAGTTATATTTAGGCTCTAAGCCCTTATTCATTCTTTCAAAATGGACATATTCTATTGGGTTGATTATTGATTAGGTCAATCAGGTCCGAAAAGCTGACGAGAGCTCTTGCAGCTGCTACTCTTTCTGGAAGAGCTTATTTTAGCGGCAAGTCTAACAGCGGAATTGCCCACTTCTCTTCCAAAAAGCCAGCCGATTATCTGTGATGCGTCGGGCAATCACTTTTCCCTCTTAAGTGAGAGTTCAATCCTGCCAGTCACGCCTTTTCCCCTTCTTTTTATTGGCATAATCTAAACGACAAAGTAGGATCAGAAGGCTTACGCACCCTGGCGACGAAATGAGTTCGCTTCGCACCTTCCTCAGCTTTCAGGAAAGATCCGACGCAGCTATCGAGAGATATAAGCTTGCCAGCCCGGAGTGGAGGGAAAGAGTAGCTCCTTGCCAACAGCTGAAAATTCTACAGAAAAAAAGAAAGGTTCTTTGATGCGCTCGGATAAGACTGAAAGAACAACTTCCCACCTACTGACTGAGTAAAGGCTTGTGCTATACGAAAATAGAATAGGCATTCGCCTTTCGAGTTCTTGTCTCTTTCCTTACTCTAAAGAGTCAGCTAGAAATTACCTTAGTAGAAAGCTATAATGATAGCAAGAAAGGCGACTAGTGAAGATGCCGAGAATGCCCTCCCTTGGGAAAGAATACGCTCTTTTCGCAATTGAAGGGCTTGTTTCTTCTCTTTGCCGGATGGAGCTTTTTAGCCACTTTTCATATCATAAAGTCGGCCTGCTTCGAATAAGCAATCACAAAGAATGGTAAGCGCTACGAACCGTCGCCTTACTAATCTCTTTCGAGATAGAGGCAGAGGTGAAGGCACCCATCTGGCCTTTGAAGGAAGGCTAGTCACTCCCGCTCGACTTCCTGAAACTAAGGAACGTCGCTTTAGATCGGCTCATTTGGAGGCGATTTTCCTACATCTTTTTTGTTCTTGTTAAGAAAGTCCCGAAGATCCATTTTTTTTTTATTGCTAAATTCTTCTTTTTTATTGTTCTGTCAAAGGTTTCCTTATCGCTCGGATATCTCTTTATGGACGAACTCCAGAAGGCGGTTGCGCTATCCCTCTTCCTTTGCTCACGAGTCTCTGTGGTTCGTGTTTTCCTCGCCCACAGTTCTTTTATGGTACCTTTTGGTATGTATTGCCCCCTAACTCTATATCAGATCCACCAGACGAGAAACGTGATTCCGAACTGCTGCTGAGTCGTCGGACTTATCCACCAAGGGATTCGTGGAATTTCTGTGGATTGCGTTGGGGGAAATCTACCAAAGCTAGGCAGATAGATAGACTCCTTTCCTGCTTATAAGGGAGAGCAAGAAACAAAATTAAATGATTGTTTTTTAATCAGCGTCCCCTTTTCTTTGGGGTATGCAGATACTAAGAGTCCTCTCACTACCAACCAGTAGACATCATCTGGCTGGGTCTTGCCGGTATCAACAACGAGAAAAAAACAACCAAATGAAAACAGCAACTAACTATGGCTCTTGGCCCAGACAACGTCCTAGGCGTAGGGGGGATCGGAGCAACAGGGAAGGCCTAGACGGACGTTTTTATTCCTGGGCTGCAGTAAGTAGATCGAGAGGTCGTTCCGCCCCTTGTCCCCCAAGATGGGTAATATGTTCTCAATAAATGTTGCTCCAATCTGACCTAGCTGGCGAGCGATCCCAGTTTAGGCAGAGAACAAGACAGCAAGCGAGCGTACCTTTGTTCGCTTCTTCTCCACCAAGCACGGAAGTTTAAGGATAACTGTAGGTCGGTGGATACCTAAGGAAACTCCGATTCGATCCGCCCCCCGGCTGGGAGGCATTTACCTCATCCCGATCACAAGGAGAGGTTCACCATGATGGGGGGGTCCTCTCTTTTTTTCCCTTCCGGAAAGAATGAAATGCATAGGGGACCATCCTTTTGTTGCGGCATGCTCTTCAGATTTACGGATTCGTAGGGGGCCTCAGGCCCGCGCTTAGTTGACTGACAATGACAAAGGCTTTCGAAACTAAGCTAGGGCCTTTTGAATTGAATCTTAAGTAGTCTATCAGTGGGGCGAAGCGTGAATGACCCTTTTCAGTAGGGGAGCGAAAGGTTAGACCTTCTAAAGGCAGCGAACAGCGGTTCTTATATGTAGGTATGGCGTTCCCTCTTGACTCTCCTAACGTCGAGCTAAGTGACTTCGTAACCTTTGCGTAGCGTAGTAGAATGAAGGCTACGCACCGACGCTCTCTTATCTATTAGCCTAAGCGTCTTCGCTAACTTGCTCGCCTATTATACTACACCCTACTATACAATACATTAGTAGAGTAGGCTAAGCTAACGCTTACTTCTACTAATGTATTGTATAGCCTTTTCCTTTTTGAAAAAGCCTTTTTTTTTTATATCCTTTTATATATATGCCAGCTTGACAATGACATTGCCTCTTGATTTGATCTGAGGTGCGAAGAGAAACATCTCTTTTTTATGACTTCCACTTATCGATCCCGGCCCGGAAAAGTGACCGACCAGGGCCCTATTGATGAATGGAAAGGATTTATGAGCCCTAGCCCTTGTAAGCCCACACCTGTGTAGAGTAGATCGTTCAACACCTGCGGCACAAACCCATTTTTACCTATTGGTCCTAGTATCATAGGCGACCGAACGGCCGCCCCCTAATTACTAGACCGACCTGCTATAATAATTCCATAAACACCTAGCGAAGATATGGCAAACAAATAAAGTAGCCCTATGTTCGGATCTGACAATACCATACCATAATCAAAAGGTACAACGGCCCGAGCGACCAGACTTAACATAAATGTAGCCACTGGAGCTATTCTAAAAAGGGATAAATTAGCACTACTTGGTGAAATAGGTTCTTTTAGAATCAATTTCAAACCATCTGCTATAGGTTGTAACAATCCGAACGATCCCACTACATCAGGACCCTTTCGACGTTGCACAAAAGCCATTACTTTACGTTCAGCTAGCACTAAAAAGGCTACTCCTAGTAGAAGTGGTATAATTATTCCAAGTATTTCAGCTGGAACAGCTATGTACGTTTTCGATTTTCTATTCACTCATGATCTGGCCTGGTCGACCCAATCATGATATTGAAGGATGGGACCTTTTCTCAAAAACCCCGGATCCCGGGAAGAGTGGAAGATGGTGCAACATAGAATCTTGTTACGTTACTTCGAATGGCCCGCCTCACTTGCTTTCTTTATAAAGACATAAGCGAAGTCAAGGGATTTGATTTCCTTCTAACTAGTGGCTGAGAACCTTCATTCAACAGATTTGTGATTGAGTCAATAAGGGTCTGGAATCTTTGCTCTTCTCTTTTGCATTTCCGCTGCCTGCGTTCTTTCTTCGTGTCCGTTCATATCGCAAAGCGGGGCGACGCCAGGTTGGTTGAAAAGAGCGGGGCCAACCAAGACCCCCAGAGAAAGCTTTGCTCGATAAAGCAAACGATTCGTTCCGACAACTTCGGACCAGATCTTTGAATTAGCCGATCTTACAAAATCGATCGGGCGGGCTGGTTGGGAAGGATTTATTAGCGGAGAAAAGAATCGCCGAGAGATATATATATTCTACTATTTAGTCAGAACGAATGAGTGGCTGTGCAGCATGCTCCGGAGGAGATCACCCCTTCCCCGAGTCAGTCCAGTCAGTAAAGGGGAAGGCCTGCTGACTGCATTTCGGGAGTTTGAACACCATCCCATTTCAACCAAAAATACAACCCTGTCAAAGGTATCTAACCTTCCTTCCTTATGAGTGGAAATCGAATCCCGTTTTGTCTTTTTTTGCATAAAAACCAGCCTCTTATATATATTACGTTAACGTTACGAAATTTGTTACATATCTCGTTGGGGAGTCGACCCCACACAACAACGACCATTCACTTGAACTCTAACTGTCGCCCGCTAAACCACTTAGCTACCGGGATTTCTTCTCACACAGTACCAATCGCTACGAGATTCTCTAAAAGCTTCAATCGCATTAAATACTAAACTAAGGAAACCAAGAAGGAGCAATTGACGAGTAAGCGGCCTCACGAGAGACTGTACATGTTCACACTTGCACGCTTACTGCTCGGAATCTTATTAGAGAACTCATTCCCCGCGCGTAGGAAGGAGTCGAGTTCTTCGAAGTCAGAAGAAAGAGTCATGTTCACAGCAATAGGCCTAATAAAAAACCAGGATCTGGGCTTGAGCTGGACATGCGCTCCCATTCCGGTCCGGCTCTAGATGTTCAACACAGTGCCAGTCTGTCCCTTGGAGGGACATACCTGGTGTGCCATCTGATGAACACTTTTTTATGGGCTATGGGTACCGGCTCCTTTCTCTCCTTACTCTATAATCTATAATCACGCTAGAATTAGACGGCTGAAATGCAAAATTTCAGTTTTTGCGCTTTTAAGTTAAAGTTAAGCCTTTTCTCGCATGGCTCTGACCCCTTTCATTTGATCATATAGGGAAAGTTATGAGATTTCTCCGATCCTGTCAAAGAATGGCATCTCTAATGCTTTGTATAAGTCTTTCATAGACCATGGGATTCTTCATCAGACCTCATGTGCGTGCAAAGACTCCTCCACAAGACTGGGTTGTAGAAGGATAATGGAACAATCGCTCAAGAAACTCGAGGACTTATACTGGGAATGAAAGTTCCCGATCTTTGGCCCTATGCCTAAATTGAATGATGACCGCTTATCTGAGCTGAGTAAAAAGACGATGGCTCCTAGGCTCTCCCCTAAACGCTAAAATCATTGCTTTCTTAAGAAAAAAACGAGTAAGAAAGTGAAAGAAGCCCCATGCCTACTCTTCTTTCCTGCTTCTCAACTACAACTAGGATGGAAGCCTTTTCAACATCAACAGCTCTCTTTCTCATTATCATTATATAGGCTCCCTTCACCTAACCTTCCAAATAAATCTCCATTTGCTTAATTAAGAAAGATTAGCTATATCCCATCTCTCCCCAACTCATACATATTAATGCCTCTGCTCTATACTAATATGTAATGTATGCTGAGGGATAAGGACCTTAAAAGAACAATTCTTTTTTTATGCTCCGGAAGATGATTTTCATTACCTACTGGATATCGATCTAAGAGGTGCCTACTTCCTCGAAAACGCCCTATCTATAGGTTGGGGCCTTTTCTTGCATTGCACTTGCAGGATGATAAAAGTGGAAAGGAGCGTCATTAAACTAACTTAGACAGGAAAAAAGAGCAGCTCCCTTGACTTTGACAACTGGGGGAAGAGGATCTGGCTACTGTTTTTGCTTCTATCTTCGTTCATTCCCCTTGGGTTAAATGTCGTCTTTTGAACACCTCCTAAAGCCGCTTCTGTAATACCGCTTTATCTTTATCCCACTCCTACTTTCTCTTGACTATGGGTATGGGACACTCCTACACGAGTATTACACCTGAAATATCGTATCGGGCTGAAGGTTCTGTGATTGTGATCACTTACGACAAGCCTTCTGATAAATGAAAAATACGTTTTATAGTTGTGAAAGTATGTGACGTAAATTGCGCCTTTGTTTTCGAGTCTCCTACTTCATTTTATAGGTAAGTGTTAAGTCTTGTCGCAATAGCATGCATGTGATCCGCGAGTGACTTCTATTCTTTTTCCGCGTTTCCGCGCTCCCCGCCACTTTTGCTCATAAGTCAGTAAGCTCTTCTCCACGTCATATTTGTACTCTTACTTTCGCGTCCTTCATTCGGTTTCTGGATGAACCATTAGTATCCTTTACGGCTTTAAGCTTAAGTAAGGGCTCTCGGAATTCCCTTTCCTTACGGGGGCATGCTCACTTGCTACTTAGCTACTAAGGGGTGGCATCCCTTTCTTACTATGTAACCTCGTCACCGGTTAAATAAAAAAGGCTTATGAAATTCATGGAATTACGGCTTTCTGTCAAAGATTCATAGGTCTTACTCGTACTAGTACTACTACTACTACTATCGCATATCAGCTGTTATGATCTAGTGTCGCAGATCCGCTGTTCACTACCAACCCTCTCTCTTATTATCTTAAAAGTTATAAGGGGTACCATCATGAGTTCCTCCTCGTTCTCGCTATTGTATGATTTTTGGTCCAACGAATGTAAAGTAAAAAAGACAATGAAGAGAAAATTTCCCACTAGTACTAGTGTCCGTAAGTTCCTATTGATTTCTATTGAAGTTCAACTCTTGAATTCCCCTGCTTCAAAGTTCTAGCGCGATCGCTCGTCTGAATAAGATCTTCCACTGTACCGCTGTGGTGATTGTAGTTGAAGGGCATGCTGGTGCTTTCCGATACCATCTGGCTGTTGAAAACAACAGTGCTTCAAGGTATACGGCGGTTAGGCTCATCCAAGACGCGTTTCCGGAAGTCGTAGGGAAGTTGAAGGTCCAATTTGCGAAGAGCTGGGGGTGGCTGTGTGACTTTGTTACTTCGGGTGACAGGGAAATAAGAGTGGTCTGGGGCGAAGGACCAGATCGTTGAAATCGCGACTTTAAAGAAGAAAGGAAGGGAGAAAAAAGGTGAGCAATGAAGTAGGCAAGGCCAATCCATCTGTCAGCTTCTAGGTCAAAAGCGAGTCTCCATTACGCGGTGATCTTTCCGAAAGTGGAGGTCCAGTCCAGCTCTAATCCAGTCTCTGATGGCGTAGTGGGCTAACTGACTGACCTAAAGGACTAGGCAGCTTCGGCTCCTATAACACAAGACCCGCATTCAATCAGAGAGGCTTTCACTCCTTCGTGCATCTCTAGCCACTTCCTCTGAGGAAAGCGTAAGCCGATCTAAAAGGCCAACTAGTTGCCCGAAAGCCTACCATATAATGGAGCTGGTACTTGTCTCCATCCCACCTATACCTGAATAGATTGAAATCCATTTCAGTTCTCCAACCCGGGCTAGGAAGTAGTGCTTTTTAGAATAAAACCGCGCCGATCTTGTGTGGTCACTCGCTTCCTTTATGCTTTCTGAATCTGTTAACGTATTAGAATCCCCTCTTTCTCGCGTAATGTACTCTATTTCTGGATTCGCCTTAGATAGACCTTTTCGAAATGCTTACTTCATGCCAAGCAGTTGCTTTGAATCGAAAAGAATGCATTGCGTTTCAACTCCCATGCTTTTAGTTGGTCAACAACTCTTTATACTTCTTCACTACGGCCGAGGAAGGGATTTCTCGTAACAATAGGAGACAGACAGATATAGAGCACTAATCCTACTAACTGGGGCAATCCAGGGTAAATCTCATTGTGCATCTACTTCTGCTCATCGAGAGTATACCCCCTACCAGAAAAAGGCTGAATCAAGATCTCGTTCGTATTCCCTTTGCTGCCACGGAGAGCGATGTTCCGCCTCTTTCTTAAACAGCTCTCGCTCATTCAGTTCACTGAACCTGAGCCCTTCCACCAAGAAGACAAGCGGAGCGATCAGTGTGATCAAGCGAGCTATCATGCTTTTTCTGGCTTCTGGCCTACACAGATCAGGTTGTTTTGTTTGGAGGGCGATCAGTGGGATCCCTCAGTTCATCTATGGTTTTTATTCTTTTGTCGAATCCGAGTTCCTCATGCCATGAAGACCAGCCAAGCAGATGTGATTCTGTCTCTTCCTTTCCCCCCTTACTTCCCTAAAAGGTTGACTCTCTCTCCTTGCTCGTTTCACTCCTTTCCGTGAAGAGCACACTAGGCACCAAGTCGCAGTGACAACGCCTTCTAGCGGTAGTCCTCCGGTAATCAAGCAAGAACAAAGAATCATTCATCGGAGGGAGCGTGGATTGTTTTCAAGTCAGGCAGATACGTGCTCCTTTAAGACCCTTGATTGTCGCTCTTTGAGCAGGCAGAGACGAACACACAATTCCAACGGCAGCAGGAGCAGGAGGAAGAGAGACTTTCGAACCCGACACATCCACTGCACGATGCTTTGGAGCCGTAGTTCCGAGATTTGATTGAACTGGACTTTTCCGACTTTGGCTGACTCTTGGCTAAAATTCGAAGACACTATTACCTATGAAAAAATCGAAGGGCCACTGAGCTTCACTTTCAATAGCGTTTGCGTGAGCTATCGCTTACTCCACTCGCACAAAGTTACTGAAGTTGCTTTGCCTTCGCTACCCTGCGAAACCTGACTGACCTGTTAGGGCCTCCATAGACATAGAAAGAAGCACAAGCCTCACACCGCTCTTTAAAAGGTCCTGTAACTTTCCTGTCCCTATCTAGTTCACCAGCCAAGCCCTGTAAACCAGTCGATCCTACTTTGAAGTCGGAGAAAGACCATTTTCAACTTTTTATCAAAGTCTCGTGGAGCTAACTAGCAGTGACCAGGACCCGAAAAGCGAACAAGCCCAGTTGAACAAAGAAAAGTAGGCCTGTCAAGAAGACAAGCTCCACGCTCAAGCTCAAGCTCTATCTCCTTCCCAACCCAACGCCCTCCTTGCTGCAAGATTTGATAGTAAATCACTGAGGAGAGATAGCTTTCCTCTTATCCATGCCGACCTGCATTGAGAATCCTGTTTTCTACTTGCTAATTAATGGTTCTCCACAGGGAGACCTCCGGAGCACAAAAGGGACACGAGAAGGAAATCCCTTATCACCCCACCTAGCGAGCTTAGCACGCATCTTTAGATGATTCATAGGTCACAAACAACCATTACAAGTAGTTCGTCTATCATTTTTCATTAACTCAAAATCGACTGAAGCAAGCCTAGATGGACTAGCCTAACCTACAAGAAGGAAGGATTCCTAACAGGGAGTAATGAAAGAGGCTTGGTATTCAGTATCAAGAACTCACGAAACCACTTCCTCTTGTCACCCTATGGTTACACGGTCCCGTGATGGAACCCGTAAGCCTAAAACTTATTTCACTATCAAACATCCCCTTCCCCAATGTTTTCATGCTGCTCTTTCTCCCTCAGAACCTACATGTTATACACAAACAACACAATAAAAATAATGGCGTACAGCCATGATGGAAGAGTTTGATGCACTACTTAAAAATCAGACCTGGTCCTTGGTTCCTCCTTCTTCAACAATGAATGTAGTGGGCTGTAAATGGCTTTTTCGAGTAAAGCAACGGGAGCCATCAGCTCTCCATTGAACGCTATAAAGCGCGCCTTGTCACCATAATCAAAAACCCGGTCTTGATTTTGATGAGACCTTTAGCCTGGTTGTGAAAGTCTGCACTATCCGTTTGGTCCTTTCCATAGCCATTAATAATGATTGGCCTGTGCGCCAACTTGATGTCAAAAATGCCTTCCATCGTTTGCATCAAGAAGAGCATACTCTCTGAAGAAGTTTTTATAAAGCAACCACCTCTTCCAGAGCCCGCTCATCCTCATTATGTATGCAAACTACATAAAGCTATCTATGGGCTACGGCAAGCTAAGCTCCAAGGGCATGGTTCGAAGGTTTTAGCTCTTTTCTGCTTGAAATTGGATTTTCTTAATAATTGCTCCTCTATGTTCATTTATCATAGCTCACATGGTATGGCACTTCTACTTCTCTATGTAGATGATATAATTTAAACTGGTTCAAGTTCACTTGTCATTTCCAATATTATCCATCAGTTACGATCTAAGTTTGATATCAAAGACCTTGGGGATCTTCATTTTTTTTTCTTGGTATGGAGGCCCATCGAGATTCTTCTGGTTTAACTCTCACACAATCAAAATATGCCATTGACTTGCTCAAGAGATCTAATATGGCTGCTGCCAAACCTTCCCCTGTTATTTCAGGCACCAAATTATCTGCTCATGACGGCTATTGCTGATGTGTCCTCTTATCGTAGCATTGTGGGTGATCTTCAATACTTAACAATGACGCGCCGCTTATGTATGCTGTTAACCAAGTTTGGCCAGTTCATGCACCAACCCCGCACCTCGCATCTTGCTGCAGTCAAGCGCATTTTACGTTATATATCGTTATATATAAAGGCACAGTTGATTTTGGTTTACGTATCACCACAGATCGCTCTTTAATTGCCTATTCTGACGCCGATTGGGCGGGTTGTCCAGATGATCGAAGATCTACAACTGGTTATTGCATATTCTATGGTCCAAATCTGATCTCATGGAGCTCTAGGAAGCAACGAACTGTATCCCGGTCTAGCGCCGAAGCTGAATATCGAGCTCTAGCTAAACAAGCTTAGACCTTCCTTCTTTGTGCTTCCTGCGCTCGGAAGGGTGAAGACTATGCCACCGTAAAAAAAAATAGGTAGTTTTCTACTCTCAGAAATGGCTTAATCGTTGGATTACCGCTCTTTAGCAGGATGCCATAAGAAGTGCCCTTTTCATGCCCTTCTTTAGTCGAAGGCTTCCTACCTACGTGAAATATAGTTCGTAGCCAGACTTGCTATCTTAGGCCTCACCTAATTCGCTTTCTTAGGTCTGACCTTCTTCGAGGCATAGCCCTTGATCCTGGGCACGCACATGGATCAAATGTTGTAAGGCTGAGTGCTCCGTTCTCTTCTCCTTTCCTTATAGCTCACAGTCAGACTAGTATTCAAGGAAGGAACTCCAAGCTTCGAGTAGGGCTTCGGTGCCTTCTCTCAATCGGCAAGGAAGCTAGCAATGCAATGAAGGGTATTTTTCCAATTTCTCCTTTACTGCTGCCGGTGGATTGGTCTTTCTTTCCTTTCCAATTGCTTTTTTGAATGGAATCAGAGTTCAGGTGAAGAAGGTGCTCCCTCATCAAAAGGTCTCTTTCAAAGAAAGATCTTCCAATTTCTACTCTTCTCGCTACAGACTCTGATCGCTAATCCATTCCCGGTTCCAACTCCGGTGTAACTCATCACAAAATTGCGTGATCTAAGATCCGGGGACAACTTCTATTATAACCAGGCTGGGAACTTTTTGTCTCAGACCTGACTTCCCGACCATCCCAAGAGAGATCTACCACTCAAATAGACTCAGAGACATCTAATCTCGCTTTGTGGCCATCCGCTCCCCTCGCGAATAAAGGAGATGGAGCAGCTCCTCTTCTTGCTCCCAGCTTTCCCGATTAGATCAGGTTTCCTGAAACTCCGCTGCTTGCTTTGTTCTAAGCTCAGCTGGAAATCAAGGACTTTCAAAGTGAAATAGGGTTTGCTCCTTGGCTAAGAGCCTATTCCGCTTCTTCTTTATTAGGTTGGTGCTTCGTAGAAGATCTTCCGTCTTACTATGTTAGAGGGGCTTTCATTGCTTTGTTGAATCAATCAATTAGAAGAAAAAGACAAAGCCAATGTGAATTGGAAAGGAACTCGAAAAAACCTAACTACAGACTGCGATCAAGAATCCATGAGAGAATGCGCGAAAGAAGACATGCTCTTGAGCCCTTTCTATTCCACACCCCTACCTTCCAATATGGTGACATCTAGAATAGAAAGAGAATCTCCGACCTCGGATAGAAACGGATCTTCTTTAATTTACCGCTAGCTCTTGGCCATAAGCTGCCGCTCTTCCTAATGGACTTAGAGACCTCTATTCCAATAACGTCGATAAGGTCACGGCTTCTTGAACGTCTGCCACGTTTTCTGGGCTTCCTTGATTCAAGAGAGGTGGTCAGGTTCCTGACGTTCTCCCTTCTTCCATTCTTGTCCTGAAACTGAGGAAAAGGCTAGCCCCTTTTCTCTTTCTTTCTTGACCAGGCTAATTTAGTAAAATGCGGACAGATAGCTACTCTTCTTCGGACTTTCATTCCTCGGTTAGGTTCAGTTGCGCCCGCTGCTCACCTTTGAAATAGAGTTGAGCTGCTAGAAGCTGGAAATCGAAGACTTGAAGATTCCTTTCCCGCCCAAGGAGTGAAGTTGAGACCTCAGAGTCTATGATGATTTTCTTTTCTTTTTTACCCTTCTTTCTGATCTTCTTCTTTTTCTACTTTCTTTAGGGTGCTCCTAAAAATAGGATCTCTTGCAAGCTCTTAACCATACAGGGTTGTTCCTCTTCTAAATTTTGCTAGATTTGTCACAAACCTCACCCTCGCTCTAAAAGGTCCATGCTTTGACATTGTTTCAGGAAGGTTGTTTGCCACGGGAACGTTCCTCTTTTTCTTGAGGGAATACTTGGAGTCTAAACGACATTCTGGGCCCTCCACTACTTTTTAAGAATGTATTCGCATAGGACCTCCGCGGTATAACTTTAACCTTTTTACTTTAACCCCAGATGGATTCAAATCATCAAAGACCCAAACCAAAGGTGAAAATCATTGTCCGCCCCTGCTTTCTTATCATTGAAAGCCTTGGCAGCAACTAAAGCTGAATCTCGCCTAGCAGGTCTACGCGAACAATTGGCCAAACTCGTGACATGCTTTCTTTATCAAGGAACTGTGTGTCAACGTTGTGCCGTCTTTTATCTCTTAACTTTAAGGTTTTTAAGTCTTTGTTCAGTGTGTATTGTATTTAATTCGCGGAACACAAACTTAAACAAAAAAGTAAGCTGGTGCGAAATGCAGACCACCGCGGTAAACTGCGCATCGTGTTAAGGCTAGGGCCGCTGGGTTTCTTCTATATCTATAATAGATAGGAAACATCCGTTCTACTTACTATAGGATAGGATCGTTGGGGGACGACGGTTCAAGCGACATCCATTCCCCCGGAGCCAAAGATTCCTTCTATAAAGACTAAGTCAAAGTGGGGGAAGGGGCACAGTTGCAAGACTAGCCTCCGGCCAACTTTCTAACCCCGGCTAGCTAGGTTAAACACTAAAAAAGGTATCTTCAATCAACGAAACGTAATGCGTCTGCCATTCGACAGAAGAGAGAAATCAAAGATCACAGAATAAAGAGAGCACTCCACAAGCCAAAGATGCGTTGTAGATGAGTCGGTTCGATCGCCCCACATATAAACGGTTTTTTAATGCCTTATCCTCCGCCCATCTAGTTGAGCAATTGAGGGATAGGAGAAGAAGAGTGGAAGGGATTGAGAATCTTTACGCTTGGTTGGGGGCTGCCTCTTTGAGGATGGCTGATGGTGGATCACGGAATGTGCTAGTTTGACTTAGATGGATCCCGGGGACTGTTGCCAACAATCCCATCCATCTTCAGTAGCAGATGCGGACACGAGAGATCTCTTGTCCGTTCTTGCCTTGTAGATCGAAGGATTTCAGAAATTATCCGTGGGGCTTACGACTGCTTCCAGAGCATCTAAAGCAGGGCATTCTAACAAAGGCATTCGATGTAGTGCCTTACTTTTCAACTGCAAATAGCGTATAAGAGAGAGAGAGTGACTCAAACTGACTCTTCTCTTGGCGCATCTCGAAGACGGTGTCACTTGGGATCGTTCCTAACTCAAAAACCCTTCCCCCGGAACTCCTATCAAAATTCCCGGCGTGAGAGACTTCTGCAAGTCGATCTCCACACAGAGTTGCATATGACCTCTTTTTTAGCTTATCTTAGTCAAAAGAGCGGCATTACTCCGAAATAAAATAATAAAAAAATCGAAATGAATATGCCGTCTCGATTGATGGTTCTCCTTTATATCTTCGGATTCAATCGAGTCCTATTTCAAGTAAAATAGGTTCGATGGCTCTTGTCTTTTCTTTAAAAAAAAAATGGAATTCCTTTTTTGCCTTATCAAACTCAAATCCTTTGGCCAGAGGTTTCCCTAGCTCCATCCGAGTGTTTACTACCAAGTTTCTTTCCGTCGAAGTGAATAGTTGCCCCTCTTTAAGTAGGTTATGAACTAGTTTATCCTTTTCCTATTCGGACTGGTTGGCCTTCTAATAAAGCCCTTGTACTGCGCTATTGCCTTTAACGCCCTAAGGATCCTAGAGGGCGCTATTATAATCAGTGCTTCTATGACGATCTAGGCCAGTTCCATTGGATGGAGTTTATTTCTTTCTTTTCTGGTCCGTTCTTTAAATTCTCCAGCTCCAGTTGGAGTAGCTTTACTACAAGATCAAAGAGAAAGTGGTTCAAAGATCTCATCTCCCCCGATTGGAGAGAGGGCAGCTAGGTTAAAGGAGAGGAGGTTATAGGTCCATTCTTGCTATTGGGATTGTAACAGTAGTGGATAGTGACATTGATTGCTGGGTCTAAGTCCCCATTGGAGGGTAGCATTGAAGGAGGAAAGGAATAGCTTTTTTCTAGCAGAGAGGGCAATTCCAAGAGGCTAAACAATGGATGAAGGGGCTGGCAAGACAAATTTGAATTAAATATCTTATCTGATTGCTTAAGGGACAGAGACTGCCAGAAAAGAATTAGGATTGGTATCGAGAAGGAATACAACTATTGAGACATATACTGCTACTGGGAATGCCACTCTTTCTGATGGCAATATTGACTAGGCGAGCTCTTTGGGGATATTCTCGAATGAGTCTATTTACTTACTTTTCACACTTACTTAAGCGATCAAACTTCAATCTCTAACTGGCCTGTTGAATTGCATTGGTCTAAAAGAAAATGCTCGCTTTCAAACCTGATGAATTGATCTTGCTTGCAGGAACTGAGAATCTCACTTTTGCCCTAACCACAGATGGAAAGACTGCTACTGTCACTATTGGCACTGTATATTTTACGGAGACTACTACTACTGGTATTGGTAGAACTGACCTAGCCCTTTCCCCTTTAACAAAGATGAAGTTCTCTTAACCTCCTTCTATCGACATCGACGGCTCCGAGGAAAAGAGCATCTTATGGCCATGACCAGCTAAAGATCACTGCCATCTCACGAATTGGATTCGAACCAATCAAGCTACTTGCCCTTTAGTAGATCGTGAGGGGGGTCTGTCGTCCTCCTCATTATAGTCCTCCTAAAAGAAATAGCATTTCGTCGAAATATATCTTGTCTTTTCACCTTAGTAGTCCTATGCATAGTCAGTACTATAGCCCCAATCATGGCTACTAATAAAATCAGACTAGGAACCAAAAACCAGACGAAATAGTAGGTATAAAGTAAATTTCCCAATGTTTCCAAATTAGTCCAACTTCGTACTTTTCCGGCATAAACCGTATATCTCAGAGAGGTCGTCTTTCTTTGGGTTGGTAGTAATGGAATGCTTTCATTATCTAAAATGAAGAACATTTCCCACCAAAAGATCAGTCCAATAATAGCACTAACTGGTAAATAGCGCAAGACTTCTTCGTGAATCTCCGCTATTTGAATATGGAACATCATAACAACGAATAGGAATGAAACGGCTATAGCTCCTATATGAACTACTGGGAAGATCATAGCGGAGAAGTCGAGACCTAACAAAATAAGTAACCCTGAAGTATTGCGAAAGACTAGGATGGAAAACAAAACGGAATGTACCGGATTCTTAGCACGTGCAACCATCAAACCAGAGACCAAAGCAGGGCTCGACAAAACAGAAAGTATCATGGTACGTCGTCCTTCCCTGAAATGGAACTTTCATACTGGAGCATGAAAGTATTACGACCAGCGCGGTTGTTCGTCTTTCATTTTCTTATCTTAGCAAGCACTGAGTAACTTACGAAAGAGACTTCAGCATTTCGTCGATAAATTGAAGAAAGTGTGAACTGTTCCTTTTGGAGGTAGAAAGATCCACGCATAGCCCGTTGACAAAGGCACGCCGCGTCTCCGGCTTCACTCCAAGTTCGGAACATATATCGTCACAGACCTTTCTTGTGACGTTCAACCACTCTTTCTGGGAGGGGGAACGAGGGAAAATGGTCGTCCTTTGTGAGGTTGTGCAGGAGCTCCGCAATCGCTTTCTCAGCCTTTCGGATTTGGAGTCTGCGATACGCTTCATCTGCCTCCTTCCTCTTCCTCTCGTCGTCGCCATCCCCGTTGTGCCCACCCTGATTTTGAGCACTGGTTGTAGCGACGGCTTTTCCCTTTCGTTCCATGAAAAAAATAGAAAATAAAAGTAATCCAAAAAGCGCAAAAAATGCAAGAGAAACAGTGTCATAACGAAAATGACTTGTAACTGTGAAGCTATAAGGTATCCTACCCAGAAATAAGTATTCAGTTAGCATATTGGTGTTTCTTTTCCTCCGCTCCCCAAAAAAATGAAGAGAGACTTGTCGGAAATCGCTTGGTCAAACCAGCATGGGAATTGATCGATCTTCTACCTTAATAGTAGTGCAACGACATCAAAAAAGTCGGATAGTCTTTAAGCATACCGTCGAATCTGCCCTAGGCTAACAACTTGACTTCTCTTACGAAATTCATAGTTAGAGGCGTGATTCTATTATACGAGAATTGCCTCTGGGCCATTGGGACCCTCTGAACGATCTCACATGCAAGAAGATTGGGACAGAGAGATCACTCCACTCATTCACGCAGAGTCTTCAAATCAAAAAGGAGTTCTCGATCGTCTCTTTTGAGCGATCAGCCTCACCACGAGCCATTCGGGCGCTTTTTGCCTTCTTCTCTTTTTTCTTTTTATTACATACAGTTACATCCTTTGGAGGAGAGAAAGGATTCGATTTATTCCTCTCCCGTTGGTCGAGCGTCTTCAAACCTCATTCTAGTTCTTTGATTCTTGTCTTGAAGAAGGTGCCCGTAGTGCTAGCGGATGCATTGACTTCGAGTCTTTCTTCTCTATCTTCTTCGAGAGTGTGGTCTTCGGGAATCAGAAGGAATCTACCTCCGGTACTAGCGGTTCAATTCCCTAGTGATCTAACTTCACCGGCTTTCGGATAATGAGTAAGAGAGTGGATAAGAAAACCAAGGTAGTCGATTTCCTCATAGAGGCGGTGACCGGGTGGTCTAAGTCCTGATCTTAGTTATGATGAGAGTGCGCACGAGAGTTCCACCTTTTCATGGGAGAGCAAGTCAATTAGAAAGCGTTAACAGAGTAAGGAACCCAGCCTTTTTCATCAGACTAGTCAAATCGGCAATTTGCACTTGTCTCAATCAAAATGAGCTGCAAGACTTCCTTCATTTCCTAATCCAAAGAATAAGGAAGCTAGAACAGAAGCACCCGAAGCATACGAATCCGCTTAATCAACTGTTTTAGAATAATCTGCTGAAGCAGCTCTTTAAAAAGCATCCGAATCGGAAGCTGTTCTTTCAACATCCGCCTCAGATAAAGCAGATGAGGGAGAAGGCCTTTGGCCTGATTCCCAGAATCGAATCGAAGCAGAGGAACGTTCTCTTCCCAGAGGAGAAAAGAACCAGAAGAGGAAAAGTAGCCAACGAGCTCAGCCCTTACACGAGAAGTTCCAACTGTTGTTTTTTCTAAAGAGAAAGTCGAAGTTCCAGTCTCGGTTGCTCTCATATCATAGGCGATTGGGCAGTAGATCTACCATCCTAGGCATCAGAGCCATCCCTGAATGTCGTTCACATTCAACAAGATGCCCTTTCTTACTTTAGGAATAGTTGCTTGGGCAAGAACGGTGGCCTTTTATGAGAGCAGAAAATGTGAAACGGTTTTTTGCGGAAATCAGAGGGCTGTAGTTAAAACGATGTTATAATAAGAATGTCTGTCTATTAATAAATAATAAGTTTCGAAACATCCTGTGCTCTTTTTTCTTAAAAAGAAGGCCAATCGTCAGTTAAGAATCTCACGTTATGAAACTATCCCGAAGTGCTATCAAAAAAAGCTGGTCCAATCTGAAAACGGATGGAGGTCACGGATAGAACTCATCGGCAGTCATCTTGTGTAGATAGTTTATAGTTATGCCGGCAGCCTCGGTGACTGCTTGATAGAGATTGGACAATGAACTGAGAATCGACATAAAGAAAATGCTTTGCTGACTATAGTGGGAACGACCCATCGATGGCATATTTCCCTAGCCCGAGAGACAAGTAAAATCAGGATTTAGAAATTCTTCTTGCTTAGCTGCCCTAGTTGGTGAAAGCGACCTGAACGAGTGAATTACTAAGAAGATTAACGCTTTGTCCTCTCGCGAAAACTGGAAGTGTCTTGAAGAAAGATCCATTTCCAAAGAAAGAGGGGCGGCTAGAGAGAGTAGCGTCGTGCTTTAATTGTCGGTCGATCATTCTTGCTACGGAGAGACATGCAGAGAGTGGATTGCATTTGAATGTAGAGATCTTAACGAGGGATGCCAGACGATAGACCGAGAAAAAAGAAAGTCAAACTTCTGAGTCCTCTACTAAAACTACTCCTCTAGGACTAGACTAGCTTTCCTAGTTTTTTGCTATCTGAGTAGCTAGTTAGTGAGCAGACGCAGACGAGAAAACGAAGATGATAGCTTCAGCAGCTTCCTCTTGCGTCTTATCCTATAGGGTTTTGGGGGTTATATCGGCTAGCTAAGCTTGGTCTTCTATCTGTAGGCGGGGAAATGGAATTCTTTTAGTAGACTCGTTTTAGAGCTCGCTCGTATCTGAGCTTCAGCCCGAAGTCTCCTTATCATGTAAAAATATACCTATAGCATAGACTTGCTCGATCAGAGATCGGATATCTCTTTTAATTGTCTTCAAAGAAGAAAGATGAAAATGAAACTTCCTTCTCTTCTTTATAATATGAAATTTCCTTTTTCTGTGTTAAATTGGTTGTCAAACCCCCCAGATCCCCTACTTAGCACCATTTAGTACCTGTTATAAATTCCCAATAAATGAAATGATACCTAGCACATACCCGACTACCCATAAAATAATAAGAAAGAGGATCGATCTAGAGGAATATAAAGTCAGGTAGTAGCCATCCCAATCCCATCCAAATCGGCTTTTTTCGAATGCTTTTTGTCCTTTCTACTACTTGCTGAACCAGGTCTTGCCCAGACTGAAAGTCGACCAATACTCTGTCTAGTTCTGCTTATAGGTCCAGGCGCCTATTTTCTTACTCAGCAGTCGTATTTTGGCATCAAGAGAGGAGTGAAGTGAAGCTGCGTCCCTCACAGCATCTGAGCTTGAGACAACTTCATCTATAGGAAGGATCGGGAAATGATTCACTATCTCCCAAACTTTGCGAACATCTGCAGCTGAGGGGAAGAGGCCTCCATGAGTAGGCCCAGTCATTTACCCACCTCTCACAAAGAAGTGTACAGCATCTCCATGGAACTAATGATAGGCCCCAAGCTCGGTATCAGTCTGCACAAAGAGAAAGTTGGGGTTCAAACCTTACCGTGACTTTGATGAAAGAAAGCATGGCGTTCTCTTTTATACGATAACTAACCTAAAGCAAGGTCGAAGTACCGCGGGGAGTCCTTGGAGTTGAAGCTCTTTCCCTGGGCCACTGCTCTATACATTCAGATCTATTGCCAGAAGGGATGACGAACCAGTACCACGACGAACTCATTTTGAAGCAGGTTCGCCTACAGAATCTATTGGACAAAGCAAAGAGAGTGCCAGTATAAGAAATTCATGAGCGAAGCCTCAGACGTGGAATTATGATATGTAACTGAGTTGCATTCACCGGCTCTTGATCCACCAAGTACAAGTACCGGGCTTACCTGGCCAGGGAGGAGTCCTTTTATAGATATAGAAAATCATCATGATGGAAATCCTGCAAAAAAGATATAGAAGACATGCTTACCGCAGTCTAGCCATACGAAAAGAAGGGAAGAGCCAAGATTGTACATCAACTTACCGAACGGCTGAATCGTTATCTTAGATTTATGAGGAAGAAGCGGGAGGCCTTAAAATACCTTTCTGAGAAGCAGAAAAGAAAGTCAATCTAGAGCAATCACGATTATTCAGCCATGAGCTTTCTCACACTTACCATCAACTCTTGAGCCTCTTTTTCTTTTGCCTGCCCTGACCATGAATCAGGAAGTTACCCTAGATAAGTCAATCCCGCGTCTTTGAGGTGAAGCTACCTTTTTAGCTGGGAGGCCTATATATAGATATAGGCCAGCCAATATTGCTATTACGTAGGGGGAAGCCCCAGTTTCTTGATCCCAGTTTCCAGCATAGATGCCCTGGCTAAAGCGCTTAGCTCATCAAAGAAGTGCCCCAAAAGTTGAGAAATTTCCCATTCTTCCCCCAAGCCGTTGTGCTAAGTTTTTTCCGGCCCAATTACCCTTTAAGACAATTGACCTTATTGGAGGGTTCGAAGTATTAAATGGTTAGGAATCGGAACAAGGCGATAACCTTTCGTTTTCAATTCCCCGGCATTTTCCACAAAGAAAGAAGCGGAAGCGCAGAAACCTACTTTACCCTATTCTCCTTTTATGACCCTTCAACAATCTCGTTAGTAATGTAAAAAAAAGGAATAGGCGGGAAGAAAAGAGAAGGGAGTTTGGCCCTTTAAATTGAAAAGAGATTGGGTTGGTGTGTGAATTGGTACCTTGCGTAAGTTACTAAACAACAGATATCCGGATGTTGTAGAAGGGCGCCGGGAGTAATACTCCACCACGTACCAAATCCCAAAAAAGAAATCCGTATCTTTGATGACCCTTACTTCAAGCACCAACCCAAGACTCTGCTCTTACTACCACCGAAAGGGGGTCAACCGAAGCCAGGGGAAGTAAGGTAGCAGGTCACTAAGTTTTCTACTATGCCTTTCGCCCCTTCCGGGTTCTGTTAATTTAATAATTTTTCCTACTTCACTCGCCTAAGCTAAGGAAGGGTCGTAGCAAGCTATGGCCGATTCAATACAATAGCAGGGGTTAGTCTTCAAAGAGCTAACTCGATGTCACTGTCACTTGGGATCAGACTTAAGGAAGAACAGTTACCGATTCTACCTAATCCACTGCTGACCACGGACTGACTCAAGCACCAAGGCCTACTGCTCTTCCGACAACCGATGAAATGGCTGTTTTTTCTCTGCCTCCCCTCGGCTCCCTTAAGCCCGGAAGGCCCGACCAAAGACTGAAAGCCCGACCCGGGCAAGCAATATTATGGGAACTGATCTGACCGAACTGGGTCTAATGGAACAAGATCTCGATTTCAATAAGGAATTTGAATCTGGGAGGGCCGGCAAGAATCAATGCGATAGCGAGGTTGAGCAGTAGCGAGGGGCGATAGTAAGCCAACAAATTATATAAATATTTATATATTATGCCATATATGAACTTCTCGTTTTAGAGAAAGAAAGACGGTGGAAGGACAGCATTCAAACAAAGAATTTCCTGTTGAAAAAATCCTACGTTAGAACCAGACTTTCAGCAATCCCAGAATGCGGGTGGCAGTGGGCTTCTATTGATTCAGCGGGTGATTCGGCGAATGAAAGAGCTAGTTCTGCAGCTAAGTCTACTCAGCACCTGTTTGCTTTTTCTTTTTTATCCCCTTCCAGGCACCTTACCAGCGGGTCAAGGTGCTCCAGGGCTTAATAGGGGGACAGGCATTTCGATTAGCTGGTTACTTTCTATACCTTGCCCACTCGCTTGGAGCCATCCCCTTTGTCTGTCATCCTCTCTCAAGCCCAAAAGAAAAGAGATCTCTCCTTTTTCGCCTGAAAATCTTTATTTATTCGTGCTGATCCTATTCGCCTCTGTAGGCCCAACAAAGGCCCTATACCCGCTCCTCCCCCATTGTGTTGCGATTGATTCAGTCCTATCGGGCAAAAAGCTTATTCAGGCCCTTCCTCGGCTAACTATTCGCCTTTTGGTTAACGGGCTTTGGGTGCATCCAACATGCTGAAGTTTTAGACTTTGCAAACCTCGATAACCACCCGCCCCTCTTTGAATGAGGAGCGTCACTCTTTAGAAAGGACTCCCACTCCTAAACACGGAAAAATCAGACAAGTTAAATTCCACGCCCAGTTACTGATCTCAACTTGGCGGTTCAGACCTGTTCCTTGCTCTACTTCTGAAAAAGATCCTGCGTAAAACCTCTTAGCTTTCTCTTCTCCAAGTTGCTCCTATATATGGCTGAGTCTGCAGCTTCAAGCTCGGATATTTATAAGTCCGTTAAGGGACCAGGATTTGCTAGTTCGAGATGAGAAACTGAACCTTGTGGTCCACCTGAAAAAACGGATGCAAATGCTTTTGGATGGTCAGTTTAGGTTGGTTCATGCCCGGTATGAAGACAATGCGCCATCGGTGGCTAGAGGAAAGGAAATTCTATTACCATAGGCAAGGAAGGAAGAGTAAATCAATATAGCTAGTTAGTTAGTGTTAATGCCTAGATTCCCTCTGTGTAAGAAGCTATAAGCTAATTCAATGGTAAATAAAACCTGACATCAGAAGTAGATTCCTTGTAAAGAATAGGGTCGGAAAGGGGACCTTTTTTTTTTCTCAAAGGCAAAGACTCCCTTTTGTGGCAATGTCCCGGCAAGCGGTAATGAAATGAGATAATTTTCGGGCAACTCCTACCATTCCCACATCAAACATAGAAAAGGGGGGGAATCCAGCATTACGAGAAAAAGCTCAGAAGGAGCAAGTCACAAAGATCTTAGCGCAAATAAATGAAACAGTGACAACACAGGTGATTACTTAGATTAGAAAAAGGATAAGGATAGTCTAAACAAGGATGGGACCAACCAAACTGCACCAAGAACTGAAGCTACGAGAACCCAGCTAACAACTAAAGCCTGGACCTCATGCAACAGGTAGCCTTAGCGAAAAGAGTATTACCCTTTGAGACAATATTATCCATTGCTTCTAAAAGAAAAGAAGCAAGACTAAGGAAAGCAGCGAAGGTAGCAGTGGTTGATCCCATTTCAGTAGTTGGAAAGAAGTTCATTCATCCAGTTTGATTACGAAGCCGGGTAATCGACTGATATAAAATAAACCCCTGTGTTACCGCTACTAGAAGAGAATAAAGAAAAAAGCGTGCTCATGAGTACCGACACCCGAACTTATTTATTGCCCTAGAACACATCTTAAAATGTATATGAGAGCCATGCATAGGGGTCTTCAATGAAAGGATGGCCCAAATGTTTGTTCAAACTCTCACTGGAAAAAGTTCCTTTTCAATCAACTTTGAAATAGTGAAACAATACCTTATCTTTTTAATACTTAGCTGGATGTGAAAAGAATCCAATATTGGACGAAAAAGCAAAAACCTAAAAATTAAGAACTCCTTTCATTACCCGCTGAACGGAAAGAGGACCACCGAGAAAGAGCAAGTGAAACTGGTGCAAAGTAAACTTATTCTTCCTATGTACACGAAGAACTTCGTGGCCCAATCTGTACCTACTCTACTGAATTTAGAATGCTATCAAGTCAAATCAATAAGATCAAAAGGAGCTTTATATCTACTGCAATCCCAATTCCAAATCCAGCAGCTCAAAAAAGAAGAATGCCTCTCATAAACACCGTGTCACCCCAGCCCGTAGTAACAAGGACCGTGGACCAATCCAATTCACTGACTCTCCCCTTAGCAAGGTCCTTGACAAAGAACTCGAACAAAATTGTCCTCCAAGTTAGTTAGGCTTAATCGGGAGTAGGCATCTTAGATAAGACAAATCTTCTTTCAGAGGTCTTTATTGAAGCTTCTAAAGCACTAATAGGGTACCAATAAGGTAATCCCCAACAAGACTTTGAATCGTGAGATTGGGGTATAGGATGGGTTCTTTCCTCCGGAATAGAGAAATCCTGAGAGATTTATTCAGAGAAAAGACTGAATAGAGTTAGCCGAAGAGAAGCTTTTCTAGTGAGATAGCGAAAGCCGAAGGCTAAGAAGAATAAGAGAAAGGGGATGCCGAAGGCTAAGAAGCCCAATGAGATAGGGACCAGGCTAATAAGGAGTAATGCAGACGGGGCTATTTACAGATACGGATCCTCGCTTTGGGAGGAGGTAAAAAAAAAAGGCTATACTACTGTTGCTGGAAAACCCTGCAATCAGTGGAATGTCATTTTCTGGGTTTTCTCATGGTGGATTAGTGAATCCGAGCTGGATTTGAACCAGCGTAGGCATATTGCCAACGAATTTACAGTCCGTCCCCACGCTCGGGCATCGACCCAGGAAGAAGAAATTCCAGACTGATTAAGAATCAATCATTCCTGATCAACTTCCTTTCGTAATACCCCCAGGGTCCTCGCTTCCTCCTTGAAAGAGAGATTGAACCACTAGACGATGGGAGTTTCCCGACCGTGGCTTGATCTTGTTCCTTTGGTAAGGTTACACTTTCGCGTGTGAACTTCATTCTTTTATAGAAATATAGAAAGAAGGTATCTTACCCTTCACGACCAAGAAGAGCTGTGTGGGATTCGATTCCTCCCACAGGAAAGAGAGCAGCAAAGGCTGTTCGGGATTAACCTGATTGACCGAATATTGCCCCTTGGACTGATTGCCCATTAGTAATAGTAAGGGGAGCCCCGAGTAGTTTACCGGACAAATTGAGTTGTCGTGACGATACCTTTCTTAGTGGAAGATCGGAATTCTCTTCATCACGAGACTGATCGGATCCGCCGTAGACACCCGAGAGACCTCCACAAGGCAGGCTAAAAGAGTCAGAGGACAACAAGCAAAGAGTTATGCTTTCATTTCTTTGTTGAGATTGAAATCAAGTTCTTTAAAAAGGGGTAGGTATAATGCACGCAGGCCAAGTCAAGAAAAGGACTTCCTTACTTTGATTTCATAGTTGTCTTAATGACTAGTAGTTTGAAGCCTTTTACTTTTTCGATTCGGTCGGCGAGATCCTTTTTTTGTTCTAGGTTCAAGAGGAAAAGAGGAAGCACCGCCCATTTTACGAAAGTACGGTCACCGGTGGCTAATACCTTCTCGACACTATCGAACCTGAAATCAACTCTCAAGGGTAGGAATCGTTTTCGCATCCTGGACTTAAGGACGGCAAAAACCTAACCCTAGCGAAGCGGTATCCGGGGCTCCGTAGATACCTACCGGCGAATCCGTGCTTCCGGAAGGAGGGTCGAAACTAGCCAGGCAGGTGAGTTGTTTACTATTTTTTACTTATTACGCGACTCGACTTTGAAAAGGACGAGAGGACAAGCTCCCGGGAGCCTCCGCTCGTCAGCCTAAAAAGAGAGGAGTTCCGTCACTACGAAAGATATAGAGCGGATGGCGTACTGATAGATCTCCTATTCGTTCTGGATCCAGCGGAAAAAGCCCTTTCTATCTTATTAGTAAATAGTAAAGCGCTAACGAGCAAGAAAACGGATGCGCTAACGCGCAACGGCTTTCGCGCAGCTCAATCCGTTGCTTGTTGCCCCTTATTGAAAACTAAAGCAAGAAACTTGACTTTGCGAAAGCCATGAGAATAAGTCAAAAATCGATTCATGGCATTCAAAAGCAAGGAGAGAGCTTCCATTACAAAAAAAAACTTCGGTTGTGTGATTTGGCGCATCTTTCTGTTTGTCTTAGGAAAAAAAGAAAGATCTGGGAGAAAGAAAAAGAAGAATGAAGTAATAACCTTTGAATCTCCGTAACTTTCCTAAAAAGCCAATTTTGTATAAATTCTATGCTCTCTTGATTTTGTTTTGAGTTTTCACTGCGCCACTTTTTCGTATATAAAAATAAAAAGCGAAACCCTCCGCCACCTATGACAAAGGAAACCTCTCCCATGAAGGTCAAAACCTATAGGCTATAGAGAGGGAAGAAAGGCCTATTTAGGAAAAGGAATAAGGGGTAACAGCTCCCACACTAGACCTGAAACTCGAAACAGGAAAAAGGAATTCTATATGCGATGACAAAGAGATGGAATGGTACAACAACGGAAGTGAATTGAAAGCCAAGAAGAGTGCTTTAGCTCGAACTACCGCTTGAACTCTTACCGGAAGATAATGACATCGCTTTCCGCAAAGAAGTTGTTTTGCTCCGACCGCCCTTCTGCTACTTTCCCCGCTCCCTAAGTCTGATTGAAGCTCTCGAGCCCGTTCCGAAGGTGAGGATTGGATGAAGCTTCCTATTTGGTTGGCGTTAAGTCTTTCTGGAGATTGTTCTGAGAATGAAAAGAAGAAATCAATGCTGCGAGGCATGGTTTGGTTACCCTACTAGAAAGCCCTTACATGCTTAGGTCGAAACCTAACCTGATGGATAGACAGATTACTTAACCGAAACCGGATCGGGAGAGAGAAATTCACTACTATGTTCCATCGGTTTATCCTTAAGTTAAGAGCAATCGGCTCCTGCTGAGAACTGAAATCCTGATGCAAACTGAGATCTTGGAGCTAAGGCTAAGGCCCTTCCTAAAGCCGATGGGGACGTAGTTTCTTGTTCAAATCAAAAGTCTTAAGTCTCCGCTAGGGCTGTAGTTCAAAATTAAGAATCTTATTAAGCTTAAAAGAAGAAAGGGGCATCTGCCCTGGTAAGCAGATATTCCGATGGCTGTATGGAAGAAGGCTAGCGGTGTAGCGCACATCATTTCTCAAAGAGAGTGAGGCTCATCAGGCGGCCAACCGTTGCGTCCTCGTCGCTGCGTTAGGAGACATTGGATGGTTTGGTGTTTTGATGATTCCTACTTTATTGACCGCAACTTCTGTATTTATTATCGCTTTCATTGCTGCCCCTCCAGTAGACATTGATGGTATTCGTGAACCTCTTTCTGGATTTAATTTATGGAAACAATATCATTTCTGGTGCCATTATTCCTACTTCTGCGGCTATAGGGTTGCACTTTTACCCAATATGGGAAGCGGCATCCGTTGATGAATGGTTATACAACGGCGGTCCTTATGAGCTAATTGTTCTACACTTCTTACTTGGTGTAGCTTGTTACATGGGGCGTGAGTGGGAACTGAGTTTCCGTCTGGGTATGCGTCCTTGGATTGCTGTTGCATATTCAGCTCCTGTTGCGGCGGCTACTGCTGTTTTCTTGATTTATCCAATCGGTCAAGGAAGTTTTTCGGATGGTCCAGTCTGGTACTTTGAACTTTATGATTCCAGGCTGAGCACAACATCCTTATGCACCCATTTCACATCTTAGGCGTAGCTGGTCGGATGTTCCCTATTCATGGTTCTTTGATCTAGTTTGATTAGGGAAACCACAGAAAATGAATACACTAATGAAGGTTATGGTCAAGGTGACAGGATTCGAACCTATGGCCCTCTGTACCCAAAACAGATGCGCTGACCAGACTGCGCTACACCTCGTCTCACCCCCCCGGAGCATATAAATCCACCCGATCGATGAAGACTTGAACCAGGATGTCCCTCGGAAGGGTTAGCTACGTCCTGAAAGAACTTGCTACAAGCGGGCAACTTACTACCTCTCTGTCTCCTCTTCTTATATAGTGGATGGACTTAGTTTCATCGTAATCGTATAAGAGACGGGTCGGTGGGCAAGTGAGCTGATCTCGCCTTTGTTGATCCGCTTGAAGAGAGTTATCACGACTCTGCTACATCGCGATCGTTTATTCCCAAGCGATAGAGAATACAAAGCACACAAGGCGCATGATGAACAAGAGTAGCTTCCCGTCCCTTACTCCATTTCTTGTTAGACAAAATAGTGGGGCTTACTTCTTCTATGAGTCGAAGACAGCCTCGAAGCGCTAAACGAACTGACCCTACCCAAGCCTTTTCCAGGCAAGATCTCAGCCTGATCGTAATTTAATTAAGGGACCGGCTTCAAAATATGGAGATTTTCTCTCTACTAGCTGCCCCGCTCATATAATGGATCGCTCAAGAAGAGCACTTTTTGGGAAAAGAATGAGCTGAGCACTTATATACGCATTTACACGCGTGAGCCAAGGAGTTGGTTTAGAGAGAAAACCCGCGAACGGGAGTGAGCCAAGTAGGGTAAGATTTTCTCTGCCTCGTTCGGTAAAGGAGCTTTTTATGACGTTATATAGGCCCTGCCCTAAAGCAGGCAGAAGAGCAGTAGGGGCTTGCTCTATGGGGAAAAGGGAAGCCGGCGACTCATAGACAACAGGGGAAGCCTTGCCTATAATCTTATTTATTCTAATAAAAAAAAAAGAGAGATAGAGCTCAGCTTCTTCTTTTAGAGGTCTGGGTGAATAGACACTTTCAAGCAGGTAGTTTGCTAATAGCAATATCTCTTTCAATAAATCTACTTAAGTTAGCTTCCAAGCAAGCTGCTTTAGACTTTAGAAAAGAAGGTAAACTTAAAAGCAGGCGGTTGGCATTAAGATCTCCATCTTTCCAGCCAGTCTCCCTCTCTGCGGAAGGACTATACCAACCCCCTCTCCCTGATGCTGCACACTCAATCAAAATCTTAATGTCAGTTAGAAGTAAGCTATCATGCGCTAGATAGGCGCATGGCATGGCTGTTACTGTAGCCGATAGGCGCGCTTGCTAAACTAGTTATCTAACTTACAACCGCTTCTTTCTCGTTACCATGCCCTGCTTATGCTTCGACCCGGCTTCGCTTACGTGCTTAGTTTAGCCCTAGCCCTCCTAGCATCTGTCAGTTCCTTTAGCACAACCCATTACTATTCTATTATATGAAATTTCTATTCCTCAAGCAGGGCATTCAATAGAAACTGGCGTCTGAAAAGAAAGATACTCACGCAAAACCAGCAGCAACCTAGCCCTTTTCTTGCTAAGATGGGACGGCATCCCACACTGAGGTAAGGAATGCGCGGGAAAGGTATCCCAATAGTCAAAAGAAGCCGTCAACGGCATTACCGGTTTTAGGACTCAGAGCAGAGGAACTCGAAAGTGTCCAAAGAGCCTTTTTTCCCTGGGAGGGAGATTAGGTGCCTAGCCTCAGATGCAGCAAAGTTCCCCATCCATATCTTGAAATAGGGTCCGTGATGCTTGCTTGATGTCATATAGGAAGACAAAGAGCTGTGAGTTTTCTTCCTTCTTTGTTAGAGGGCAGGTCTACTTGCTCTTGTTAGAGAGAAGGAGAGAAGTCCTTTCATAACAAATCTCATGTTCATCAATGGGGCCCAAGCAAAGAGTAGCTGTGCTGTGACTCTGTAGTCTGTTAAAAAAAAAGACAATGTCTGTCTTTCCACAAGCCAGCTTTTCTACCCGCGGACTAAGATAGCGACTTCGTTCCAGTTAAAGTGAAAGAGTCCATAAGCTCACTCTTCGCGCGGAAGCTATAACATAAGAGAAGTCCCATACGCCAGTGTCCGAGATTTTATCCTTCGCTACCTCTTCCCTCAGGAATCCAAAAAAAGTCTTAGGAAAGTCAATCACCAGTCCCAGCTCCAGTGATCTCGCTTCCAAGAGAAGAGTCTAGTCTCCAGGGATCTTTTTATTTATAGGTTTTTGATGGACTTGGAAAGGACAGTTCTTATCAAAGGTGGATTCACCAATAGTAAAAAGCCTGTCCGAAAGCCTGTGCCCGATAGAAGTTAAGACCTAATTATGGCCTGTCGGTTCCTTTAGTCTATAAGAATAAAAAGAAATCCTATTGATGCCATGTTTCGAAAGCCAGGGAAGTGAAAGTGGGAAAGCAACAAAAAGAAAGAACTTGGTTCCACGAAACCCCTACACCCTTTCAAGTACATATGGCCCGGATCCATTAAAGTCCTTTTTAGACCAGCTGTCTCATAACGAAGCGAAAAGTCTAAAAAAAAGCTTTTCGTTGTTAAGGGTAGGCAGGCATCCCAGCCCCCGACTGTTCACTCAATCCAGTCTATAAAAGAAAAAAAAAATCAGAAAGAAGATAAAGTACATAGAAGATAAGGGAGCCCTTGTATGTTATGTTCGGATCGGATGGCGTGTGTTCTGAGTTCAAGCACGTAAAATGGTACAACAAATCCATAGCGTCCGTTGGCTCTATATCCGTTAGAGTTTTTGTAACCCGATTAATCTAATATAGGGGGATAGGTTGCTTGCAAGACGGATGCTGCAAAGAAAGCCTCTTTTATTTAGTCGGAAATCAAAGTATGTACGAGCATCAGCGAGGGTCGATGCTTTCTTAGAGATGTTAGGGGTTCTATTAAAAGCCAGTCTTACAGGATAAAAAAAGTCTTACCGAGTGTGACCAGCCAGTTCCAGCAGAAGTCCAATCAGACTATCGGATGTGACGTGGAAGCTTTCCTTTATTAAAAGAAATACATTTACCGGGATGTCTTTTCCAATCTCCCAGATCCTATCAACATTAACCCATGCAGTAGGCCAATTTTTTTCTCTTTTTCTCTTTAAGGTGGAGCTCATCAAGCCCGAAAGCCAATACCCGCGGAAGTAAAGTATGTATTCCAGTGTTATCAAAGTTAGGACAGATGTACAAGGTCTTTCTTTATATTGAAAAGTTATATTAGTAAGCCGACCAAAAGAGTTTGAAAAGTTTTTGATCTACGCAAGGCAAGCCAGCTTCAGTAAGACAGTAGTGGCAGACCAAAAAGGAAGAGTGGATTGGCAGGTTTTCCAGTTAGTGGAGAATCCAATTTTATAATATGAATATGAATTTGAATGGATTCTCTTTCTTATTATAGGTAATTTCTCTTCCACCTTCCTAGCCTTCTTCTAGCTATTTTACTCTCAACTCTAAAGGAAATCAATGTATATATTAGCGCTTGACCTAGATGGATAACTCCCACTAAAATAAATCTATGTCTTATCTGATCCTTCTGCTTGCCTAAAATCTGACGCCTAAGAGACTGCCACGAAGGCGAATTCAATGCGGGTACTTTTTATGCTTGGAATGAAACTACTGGAATGACTCCTACAATGCCAAGAGGGGGAAACTACCTTTATCACAGGTTTGTGCTTACTTAAGATCCATATCAAAAGCTTTCAGCTATCCCACTTGCTTACCTGATTACCTACGAGTGTAAACTATGCCCGCATCCATCATACCATACCTCTGGCTTCTATGGGAAAGTCTTACCGCCTATGAAACGAAACCTAGTCGCTTGCTGCCCTTCCTGTAGGTGCCTTGGAAAATCCTCCTGCTTCAAGATCAATAGGACTGAATGGAACTAGATCGCTAGAAAATGGGGTACTGCAATTGAAAGGCTTAAACACTAACTTTTTGAAATAGGAGGAAGCATAATTGGAAGGCAAAGGCTAATTGTAAAAAATCCGACACTGAAAAAAGAACTCCAACTAGACTAGATAGCATAGCTTACCACTCTAAGGTAGAGTGATAGGGCCCTATCCACTCATACTACAATGGATGTCAGAGCACCTCCACTCGCAGGAAGAAGCATTTCTGCGGGCTATAGATTTGATTTCAAAAAGATTTTCTTTTTGAATAGTAGCCCTCTCCAATCTTAAAAGAGAGAAGGACTGGTCGGGACGGATGAAAAGCTTTTTTCACATTCACAGGCCCAATAGACTACTTGAAAAAAAAGGAATGCTAGACGTAACTAAAGGGAAAATCCCCACCACTAGGAGCAATGGAACTAAAGAAGTTTAGTTTATGACTCAAACCCTTAACACTCCCACACAGGGAAGAAATCTCTATGTTAGCCATTCCAGGGAAAGATATAGCCAGCTATACAGGAAAAACAAAAACAAAATGAGCTCTTAGAGAGAATACACTTTTATAAAGTCAAGTAAAGTAGAAAAAATCATAAGAGAAGAAAGATCGGATTTTAGGCTAGATTCGGGGTATGTTGAAAGGGACTAAGCGGGGTAGAGGAATTGGTTAACTCATCAGGGAAGAACTACACGAAACCCACATCAAAGAAGCATTAACTTCAACATTCTCATCACAAGAAGAGATGAGCAAGAATATGCATTGTATTTAAGTCACTTCAGTGGATAATAGTTGAAATTCGTAAATGTCTAGGGTGCTAAAAAAAATTCCACCCGGTGTCTGAAATCAAATGCCATTTTACATCCAAAGTCAGACCATGTAAAGTATGATTGGTAGTTTGAAGCCGCCAACTAAAAATACTATTTGTGCTGCATTTCCTTTCTGCTGCTTCATTATCCTTCTAGTTGAATCTTGTTTCCAATCCAATAAATTCGTGTGAAGGAAAATCCACTATAAATTTCCTACCATAGCCTTTCCAATAGAATTATCTATTTGAAGCACAATTTCAATTTGGATCGGTATTCAAGGCCGTTAGGTCATTCTCACAGCTTTCTTAAACTGGAAACCTGATCTAGACAGTCAGGGTCAATTGAGCTAATGTGCGTACAAGCATCTTTTTCCTTTGCACCATTGAAATGAAAATAACGTACTATAACGTTGTGTTCCTGACACTAACCTGGCCAAGACCCACCATTATGGTAACTCCGCCGTGTGTTTTTTAGATCAAATCCGGCCAGAACTGGGTAAGTGATCTTCAAGGGCATCTCCCCGACCTCCCAGCGCTCCTTAATCAGATACCCTCCCCGCAAGGGCATGAAATCCAACACCCGGATAGAGTCGAGGATGACATTCAACTTGTTAACAGCTGTGTGGGAGTACTCCTCCGTTTTTGTAGCGGTATATGTTATTTAATTGAGTGAAATTCAGCCAGTAGTCTTTCTGAATGTGATAGCTGAGAGCTGTGATTCGCTTATCAATTCGCTCGATCAACTCTTTGCCATCACGCTCTGGCTTTAGCATCTGCCGAGCACACCTAAGCGGAAAAAATAGAAGAGTGCCTGGATATCAATTGGATACCCATATTCCCTGTTTCAGGTACAAGTTCAATTTACAAATTATTTCAAGAATTATTCAAATCCATAAATTCACTACGAAACAAGGCTGGAGCCAACCCTGTGGAAAACTTAAAGTATAAACTCACCATCCTTCTGTCAATCATGCTACATCCATCTGCACATAGAAGTGTTGGAAAAGTGTCAAAGCCATCCGAGAGGCAGAGGTTGAGTATCAACTTCATCCCTCTCTGGGCCTCAGGGAGTTATGCCAGAGCATAATCACGCGTGTACTTGGTGTATGACCTCAGCAGTATAATCCACCAGAACCCTGAATCGACAGGCGCAACTCTTCCTATTGCACTGCCACCCAAATCGGCAACCAATATGTCCTTTTGACGATGCGAGTCCTTATAACTTGTAGGCATTACTCCTTCTCCAAGAGTAAAGTTATCAATCCTTTTCTCCGGTTGGAGAGTTTTTAACAGATAATTCTTCACAAGCTCAGGTTCTGCAGGTTGCTTCATTAGGTAGGCTAAGCCGCTAAGAACAAAGTCTCTCACAAAAACCTTCAGATATGACCCTCGGGGAGGAAAGCTGCTCTTGGTGCTTTAGTTTGAGTAAGGACAGTAGGAATTACTTGCTGTTCCCGCTCTTCTGTTAGAGCTCTTTACTTTAGTCCCAAAGAAGATCTCCCCGGAGCGAGTGACTCTCGTTTCGTTTTTCTGGAAATGGAAAGGTAGTTCAGTGAGCTATAAGGCTGAAAGCAGTACCAAGGAATCAGAGTAAAAAGCCCCTCCAGATGGAATGGTAAATATCAGATCTGGATTAGATCAATGAATAGATGAATGAATTGAGTTACTTTCTTTCTTCTACTCGTACTCGAGGAAATTATACTAGTGAAACGTTAGAGTGACGTGACTCTTTCATGGGAATTCCGGGAGCCTTTAGTTTAAGTTTAGGGGAATCTAGTTGGATCGAACGAAAAGCAGAAGTCAGAATGATGGGATTGAACTTGAACGAGCAAGGATTGGTTCGACAGTCTTTAGTACGCATCGCATTCAGCTTTGGCTCTAAGTGCTATAGGAATTTCCTTTTCAGAAGGATTGTTTGGAATCGAACTCTAAGGCTCAAGCAGGTACGGCATGATTGGGTTAGCTAGACTAATTGCGCCGAATAGAATAAGTTGTTCTAGTTGCATTGGTTCATGACTTAGTAGCTGGAGCTTCATATGGTTGACTTGATCTTTTATAACGTAATTAAACTTTCCGGAAGTAAAGCGGTGCATTTTACTTTTGAATCTGCCTTTGCTTTCGGGCATTCTTTGCTTTGTTTGGATCTTTCAAGTATAGGGCATGAAAGTAAGAAAGAAGGAAAGAACTGAATCCGCTTCTATTGGTCTACAAATCAGCTCTTTGCATCCCTGCAGGAAGAATATGCTGATCCTTCTCGGATAGAGCAGGTCACCCTTACTTCGAACTTCAGAATTGATTGGCATACCCTAAATATAGCTAAAAAAGAGCATCAAGTCAACCTTGGAATCAAAGTTGATACAAAAAGGATCCCAGTCTATGATAATAACAATGTTTGGGTAGACACAAAACCTAAGAATGTAATAGACAAAGGGAGATCACTTTTATAAAAATAGATTTGAAGTCTCTTCAGCATGAGAATGCTTTGCTTAAAAAGATGATTCAAGATCCCAATAAAGAGAAAGAGTCACAAATCACGAGCATGAAGGCAGCAACAGAATCTGATGCTAAAGAGAAAGAACCGGTGATGAAACCAATTACTGAATCCACAACGGGATCCCAGCAAACTACAGAGAAGAAGACAGAGATTTATTCGAGAGAAAATCTTAACAGTTACATCCAATTACAAACTACACGAAAGTTGTCCATTTTTTATGGTGATTTACCCGAGATGCACAGAGGAAGAGAACGAACTTCATATATCCCTTTTCTACTCAATCTAGAAAGAAGATTGGACGTTATTCTGGTTCGTCTCCATTTTTGTGAAACTATTCCTCAAGCAAGGCAGCTGATAAGTCATCGAAGGGTTTGTGTGAATAATAGAATGGTAAGCATTACGCATTTGAAAGTGTCCCACGGTGATATAATATCTTTTCAAGAAAATGACGCAAGAATCCGCGGTGAAGAAATAAGGAGATCTTTCTATATCGAAATATTAGTTGATAAAATCATAGGGAAATTCCTGGATCACCCGGTCAGGAGAAGAACCAAAACAGAATGGTTCCACCTACTCAAAACTAAGAGGGGATGCCGCCTACTACTAAAATCCCCGTTTTTGCAACGGTTGCGTTCTTCTATGCAAGAAGAAGACTTAAAAAGAAGAAAGAAGTTTGGATTCGAAAAAGTATGCTTAGGCAGTTCCTTCGCTGAGCACAACAGAATGAAGAGAAATTTGTATCATTTCAAATCCCTATTCTTTGAAAAGAAAAGGAACGAGAAAAACCGAAATCTTCCTACTCGAATAAGAAGTCCTATAGTTTACAACTATTCGTTATATAGTAATTCGATCTATTGCTCCGCATCCCCCCAAAAGTGGACTATGAAGAGAAGAATCAAAAGAATTGAACTACCTACTCATTATGTTGAGGTGAATTATAGAACACTAAAAGCTGTGGTATCTTATGGACCTAACATAGGTCATATCCCTCACGACATAAGATTGAAAGATTTAAACCTTCTTCTTTGGAGCGGAAACGGACGTGGCCAAAACATATAAAGATCGGCGTAGTCGATCTGTTCGCCCTTAAGAAAGAGGCTTAATCCGGCTCGTGACGGAAGCCTATCATTTAGAAATGGCAAATTCAGTTGTGCGATAGCTCCCATTCGTTATTGTTCTGACGCCCGAATAGAGAACGACTCGCACGATAGACGACCCGCGGCTGTTCAAACTTCCTATTTCATTCCCCACTTCAATCAAGGAACGACGTTCTCCCCTCTTTCGTTACCTCAGATCTCATTCTATCAAACGAATCTTGTTTGTGATAAAAAGAAAGCCTTTTTATCTTCTAATTTCTATGTGCATTACTACCATATACTTTTCTTATTTTATACTTTCTTCTTTCAAAAAATTCATCTATTGGAGTCGTCATCAAAAAACTCACGATTCATATGGTTATTAA